ATCCAGAATATATTCTAACTAAAAAACAATCAAGTCTGACTATATATTTAATTAGTTAATCTTTTTAGCTAATTAACTAATTGAAATATTAACTGTAACCAATAATAATGCTTTTTATATAATCTTGTCAAGCCCTTGATGATAAAAAATTATACTGGCCCAAATTTTATTCAAGACATAATTTATAATTTTATAGATAATTATATTTATGGAAAATTATAGTAAAAACTAAACATTCACACTAAAATAATAATTACGAAGTTAAATAATAAATATTAATTTTATAAAATATATTAAAGGAGATATAAAGTTTGCATAATTCTAGAGAAAAAATATTAATTGTAGATGATGAAACTAGCATAAGAACAATTTTAGAAACTAGATTATCTATGATTGGCTATGATGTTGTTAGCGCAGGAGATGGAGAAGAAGCATTATATATATTTCGAAAAGAATATCCTAACTTAGTCATACTAGACGTAATGATGCCTAAATTAGATGGTTATGGAGTGTGTCAAGAAATTAGAAAAGAATCTGATGTACCAATTATAATGCTAACTGCCTTGGGGGATGTATCAGATAGAATTACTGGATTAGAACTAGGTGCAGATGATTATGTAATCAAACCTTTTTCACCTAAAGAATTAGAAGCACGTATTAGATGTGTTCTCAGGCGAGTAGATAAAATAAGTATAAACTCTGGAATTCCAAGTTCAGGTATTATAAACATAGGATTCCTAAAAATTGATACCAATAAAAGACAAGTATACAAAAAAAATGAGCGAGTTAGATTGACTGGTATGGAATTCAGCCTCTTAGAATTGCTTGTCAGTAAAGCTGGTGAACCTTTTTCACGATCTTCTATTTTGCAAGAAGTATGGGGATATACTCCAGAAAGACATGTGGACACACGTGTAGTAGACGTACATATTTCTAGACTTAGAGCTAAACTAGAAGATGACCCTAGTAATCCAGATTTAATATTAACTGCTAGAGGAACAGGGTACTTATTTCAAAGAATTATTGAAAATATGGAATAATTTAAAATAAAAGTATATTTTTAATAACTGGCTAAATATCTAAAACTTGACTTACTTATTTCTTATTTTCTATTACTTTAACTGAGATATTTAGCTTTATATATATTATTAAATATAATTATTATAATTGAATATACATAATTTTAATCTCAAAGAATAAAGAAAAAGTGTTACTCAATCTACTCAATTTAAAATTCTAATATTATTAATAATTATAAGTCATAATAAAATATAAACATTTAAGGTAAAATTTTTATATTTAGCAACCCAATAAATATTTTTTAATAAAAATAAAAACTGTTAATTATTGAATTATTTCTAAGTAAATTACTGTAATAATATTTTTTATTTTTTATCTTTAGGTTCTTTATTTTCATAAATCCTACAAACAAAAATTATACAATTTGTGTTTAAACAATTGAGATTAAATTTACAAAGGCTAGTATGTGAATTTTAATTACTAGCTCTTCATTTAAACCATATTCATTGACAACTCTAGAATATCTATTTATTGTTATTGACTTAAATTAAGTACCAATGTTTTATTAAGAATATAATCAAATGATATCCCATCATTGATTTTAGTTAGAATATACAATATTAATACTTTAACATTTTTCGATCAATTTATTAAAGATAAAATAAATTAAATGACTGAAAAAATATAATATAATGCAAAAATTATATATCGAATTAAAAATAATTTTGAAATTTACAATAAATTGATTTACACTAAATAAATGTCATTTGTTATTATTACATAGTATATTAATTATTATTTTAAGTTTTTAAATTTTATTATTATAAATTTTTATTAATTTTTGTAACTACTATCAAAACAAGTAAGAATATAACAAGAAAATATAATGTTTGCTATACTATGATTATATTATCATTTGTATCATATAAAAATTTTAACCTAAAATAGATTGTGAACTTAGAGAACTAATTAAATCGTTTTAAATTAGTCACTAACTTTACTATTTAATAGGCTTATAATATTAATATAAGCGTAAAGAAAAGTAAAGTGACTTTACAAACTCATATAGGCATTATTAATACATTACAAATTAAAATGTAATGTTAAGCTTACAACTTATTGACTTAATTAGTTTACTCTGGAGACTTATTTTATGACCATAGCAATTGGACAAGAAAAAACCCGCGGTAGATTTGACTTAATTGATGACTGGGTAAAAAGAGACCGCTTTGTATTTGTAGGCTGGTCTGGTTTACTTCTTTTCCCATGCTCTTATCTAGCATTAGGAGGATGGTTGACAGGAACAACATTTGTTACATCTTGGTATACACACGGATTAGCAAGTTCATATTTAGAAGGCTGTAACTTCTTAACTTCAGCAGTATCGACACCAGCTAATAGTATGGGACATTCTTTATTGCTCCTATGGGGCCCTGAAGCACAAGGAGATTTTACTAGATGGTGTCAAATTGGAGGTCTTTGGACATTTATTGCTTTGCACGGATCTTTTGGCTTAATTGGTTTCTGCTTAAGACAGTTTGAAATCGCTAGACTAGTCGGAATTAGACCGTATAATGCTATTGCATTCTCAGGTCCAATTGCTGTATTTGTGTCAGTATTCTTAATGTATCCACTTGGACAAGCAAGCTGGTTCTTTGCACCTAGTTTTGGCGTAGCTGCAATCTTTAGGTTTTTATTATTTTTACAAGGCTTTCATAATTGGACATTAAATCCATTTCATATGATGGGTGTAGCTGGAATACTTGGAGGAGCTTTATTATGTGCAATCCATGGAGCTACTGTGCAAAATACTTTATTTGAAGATGGAGACGCAGCAGATACATTTAGAGCATTTACGCCTACACAATCTGAAGAAACTTATTCTATGGTAACGGCAAACCGTTTTTGGTCACAAATCTTTGGTGTAGCTTTCTCCAATAAAAGATGGCTGCACTTCTTTATGTTATTTGTACCAGTTACTGGAATGTGGACTAGCGCATTTGGAATAGTAGGTCTAGCATTAAACTTAAGAGCGTATGATTTTGTATCACAAGAATTAAGAGCAGCTGAAGATCCAGAATTTGAAACATTTTATACCAAAAATATCTTACTAAATGAAGGGATTCGTGCATGGATGGCAGCTCAAGATCAACCACACGAAAACTTTATATTCCCAGAGGAGGTTTTACCACGTGGAAACGCCCTTTAATCAAAATATCGTAAGCGGCAGAGATATCGAATCTACAGGATTTGCATGGTGGTCTGGCAATGCAAGATTAATCAATGTATCAGGCAAGCTTTTAGGTGCCCATGTTGCACATGCTGGTATAATGGTTTTTTGGACAGGAGCAATGACGCTATTTGAAGTTGCTCATTTTATACCAGAAAAGCCTTTATACGAACAAGGTTTCATTCTAATACCTCACCTAGCAACATTAGGATGGGGAGTTGGTCCAGGCGGAGAAATAACTAACATATACCCATACTTTGTAGTAGGTATAGTACATTTAATCTCTTCTGCAGTGCTAGGATTTGGAGGATTGTATCATGCTTTAATTGGGCCAGATACACTAGAAGAATCTTTCCCTTTCTTTGGTTATGACTGGAGAGATAAAAACAAAATGACAACAATACTTGGTATACATCTTGTATTATTAGGCATAGGATCATTTTTACTTGTAATTAAGGCCTTATTTTTTGGTGGAGTATATGATACATGGGCTCCTGGAGGTGGAGATGTAAGATTGATCAGTAATCCTACCTTAAACCCTGCAATTATATTTGGATACGTACTTAAATCTCCATTTGGAGGCGATGGCTGGATAGTTAGTGTGAATAATATGGAAGATTTAATTGGTGGACACGTTTGGATAGGTGTAATATGCATTGCAGGAGGAATATGGCATATTCTTACTAAACCATTCGCCTGGGCACGAAGAGCATTTGTTTGGTCTGGTGAAGCCTACTTATCTTATAGCTTAGGTGCCCTATCTATTATGGGATTAACAGCATCTAATTATGTATGGTATAATAATACAGCATATCCAAGCGAATTTTATGGACCCACAGGACCAGAAGCATCTCAATCACAAGCTTTCACATTCTTAGTACGTGATCAAAGATTAGGAGCAAATGTAGCATCTGCACAAGGTCCTACAGGATTAGGGAAATACTTAATGAGATCACCAAGTGGAGAAATCATATTTGGAGGAGAAACAATGCGTTTTTGGGATCTGAGAGCCCCTTGGGTAGAACCATTACGAGGACCTAATGGATTAGATCTAAACAAAATCAAAAACGATATACAGCCATGGCAAGAAAGAAGAGCAGCAGAATATATGACACATGCGCCATTAGGTTCTCTTAATTCTGTTGGAGGTGTTGCAACAGAAATAAACTCTGTTAACTATGTTTCGCCTAGAAGTTGGTTAACAACATCTCACTTCTTCCTAGGCTTCTTCTTATTTATCGGACATCTATGGCACGCAGGGCGTGCAAGAGCTGCAGCTGCAGGATTTGAAAAAGGTATTAACCGAGAAAACGAAGCTGTATTATCTATGAGACCATTAGACTAAAACTGTGTAATAAATAATATATAAATATCAAAAAGCTATTCCTAACTGTATAGTTAAGAATGGCTTTTTAATGTTGAATAAATAAAACAAAATGGTTTTATGCAATCTATCAGATGCCAAGCAAATCTATTATAGGCAAAGAAAAAAAAATTCTATAGCAAAGACAATAACAAAAGATATCATGGCTAATCTTCCATTCCAACTTTCAGAACCAATAGAAAATCCCCAGATCCATCTATTAAGCTGATGATAAATTTCCATACAATTTAGTTAGTTCTATTTTTATTTAAAAAATTAGATATACTATATTATAAAATTATGTGAATAAAATATGAAATAATATTCAATTTATTTTAACTTAAATGGGACTAAATATACATACACTGATTCATCCAATTATACAAAAGTTAGCATATGAAATTATATATCAAAAAACTCAAAGTACTGATAATGAAAAAACATTAGGAATGCTTATTTTTTATGAAACATTAAGAAAATGGTTAAAAATAGATAATATATATGTAAAAAAAGTTGATGCTTTAAAAGAAAGCTATTTCTCAAATCAATTAGATAAATATTTAATTATTACTAATATAATAGAATGCTATAATTTTCTTGGAGAAGTAGAAAGAATACTACCACAATCTTGTGTCAAACATATAGAATTCTATAAAGCAGACGAAATATCTAAATATAGCCAAAAACTAAAAGAACATAAAATAATTATATTTGAAAAATTTTTGAAAAATTATGAAATAATCAACATAATAAATTACTTATACAAACATAAAATAACTAATTTAAATCATGTAAAAATTATTTGTGTTACATGCAATCAAAATATTTTAAAATATATAGCCCAAAAATACCCACAATTGAATATTTACACTACAAAAATCATTTAAACTAAAAACCTTAAATTACATTAATTTATCTATCGTTCAAACTCACAATTATAAGCTAATGAATATTATAACAAATTCTTTTAATTTAGTGTTTACATCTATAGCTAATTTTTCTGAAATATACTTGATATCTATTTTACTAAAACTATCTTTAGCTTGGTTTCCAACAGTAAATTGGTATAATGAACCTTTTTGTTCTCTAAACAGACTTACAGACCCATATCTTAAATTATTTAGAGGAACAATACCTATGATATTTGGGATGGATATGTCCCCCATGCTCGGAATTATTTTTTTACAATGCTTAACAGTCATATTTAATAACATACAGCTCGAATCTATGACCTAATAGTTATCAACTTTTTTTAAATAAAAGTTGCTTAATCAAATAAAAAATTATTTAATATTAAGTATAAAAATTAAAGTAAAATTATTTACACCTTAATTATCATGTTAAAAATCAGATTGAAAAGATTCGGCAGAAAAAAGCAACCTAGCTATAGAATTATAGTAATAGATAGTAGAAAACCTAGGGATGGAAGACCCGTTGAACAGATAGGGTTTTATAATCCTATTAATAATAAATCACAAATCAACCTAAAAAAAGCTAAAAAAAGAATACATGAAGGTGCTCAACCTACTAAAAAAATTCAACAAATCATAAACCAATTTGAAAAACAAAATTCATAGACTAGATTTAAGGAGATTAAATTGTCTAAATTTACATTTAAAATTTTGTGGCTTGAAAACAATATTGCTATAGCTATTGATTACATTATAGGTCAAAATAAAAGCCCATTGACATCTTATTTTTTTTGGCCTCGTAACGACGCATGGGAAGAATTAAAAACAGAATTAGAATCAAAACCATGGATAAATGAAAATGAAAGAATAGATTTATTAAATAAAACTACTGAAATTATAAACTTTTGGCAAGAAAAAGGCAAAAATACATCATTAAGAAAAGCTCAAGACGAATTTCCAGAATTCAATTTTATTGGAACAAATTAATTCAAATTGTACTAGATGATTAGTAATATTTTATAAATCATACTAAACATCTTAAAGTCTTAAGCTAAATAGTAAAGTTATATTATTTACAATATTCAACGATAATATAAAAAATGAGTAACAAATTATATAAAAAAAAATCGATTTTTTATTAATTAGTATTGAAGCAATAAACTTATATAATTTAGACGAAAATTATACCTACAAAACAAACTCCATACAAGTCAATACTCGTCTAAATAATTTATTTTTAATACGATGCGGTAATTTATTTAGACATCCAAGTACTGATGCATTATATAGTTTTACAGAGAACATAAAAGCAATCTATTACATAAACAGATCGATTAATAATTCTAGAATACAAAAAACCATAAACAAAATATTAATAGAAGTATATAATGATAATCAATTAGAAAATATAACAAAATATTTAAACCGATTCAAATACATATACTATAAAACACAAAATTACTATAATATTAGAAGTAAGATCTGTTTTCATGATCAATATATGCAAGAAATAGCTATATTCAATTTATATATAATCAGTATTTTAAGATATAAAGATGGTATTTATTTTCTTATCAAATATCTTAAGTCACCATATTGCATATAATATTATAAAATTACAATAAAATGCTCAAATAAATTTGATCCTAACTATCTTCTTGTTCTGCTATAAGACACTCTGTCGTCAAAATCATAGAAGCTATTGAAGCCGCATTTTGTAAAGCAGAGCGTGTAACTTTAGCTGGATCAATAATACCTTCTTGATACATATCGACAAGTTGGCCAATATCAGCATTATAGCCCGTAGAAAAATTACTATTTTTAATTTTTTCTATAATTATAGCTCCATTATTACCAGCATTTTCAACTATTCTCTTGAGTGGATATAATAAAGCATCAACTATAATCAAAGCACCTACCAACTCTTCTCCAACTAAATTAGTTTTAGACCAATCTCGCAAATCTTCAGATAAATGTACAAAAGTAGAGCCACCTCCTGGCACTATCCCTTCTTCAATAGCTGCTCTGGTTGCATTAATAGCATCTTCTAAGCGCAGTTTTTTATCTCTCATTTCTGTCTCGGTTGCTGCACCTACTTTAATAACAGCTACACCTCCAGACAATTTAGCCAGTCTCTCACTCAACTTCTCTTTTTCATAACTGTTATTACTTGCCTCCAATTGTCTACGGATTTGATCACAACGTGCTTGAATAAGATGCTCGTCTATATCTCCTACAATTGTTGTAGAATCTTTTGTGATTTGAACTCTTTTAGCAAAACCTAACTGATTCAAAGTCACGCTATCCAAAGTTAAACCCATATCTTGTGTAATTACTTCTCCTGAAGTAAGGATGGCTATATCTTCCAGCAATAATTTTCTCCTGTCTCCAAAACCAGGTGATCTAACAGCAACTACATTGATAATCCCCCTCAACTTATTCACAATAATTGTCGCCAAGGCTTCTTTCTCTATATCTTCAGCTATAATTAGCAGTGGACGCCCAGTCTTAGTTACTTTTTCTAAAATAGGTAACAATTCTTGTTGAATAAGTGTAATTTTTTTATCAGTTATTAATATATATGGATTTTCTTGTATCACCTCCATTCTAGATGTATCTGTTACAAAATAAGGAGAAATAAAGCCTTTGTCAAACTTCATTCCTTCTTTAATTTCTAATTCTATGGTAGTAGACTGACCTTCTTCTAAAGAGATAATTCCTTCTTTACCTACTTTTTGGATAGCATTAGCTATCATAGTACCAACTTCAATATCATTACCAGAAGATATAGAACCAATATGAGTAACGTCTTGCATATTATGAATAGGCTTGGAATACTCTGCAATTTTCGCAACAATAAACCTAACTGCTTTCTCTATGCCTTTTTTTAACAGAATAGGATTAGCGCCCGCTGCGACGTTTTTAAGACCTTGCTTAACTATGGCATGAGCTAATACAGTAGCAGTAGTTGTACCATCACCAGCAACATCATTTGTTTTGGATGCTGCTTGTCTAATCAATGCAACACCAGTATTTTCTATTAGATCTTTAAGCTCTATTTCTTTAGCAATAGTTACTCCATCATTAATAATCTGAGGAGCACCAAATTTTCTTTCCAATACAACATTTCTACCTTTAGGTCCCAATGTTATAGCAACAGCTTCAACTAAAGTATCTATACCTTTTTCTAAAGCTTTACGAGCATTATCCTGATATAAAATTTTTTTGGCCATTGTATGATCCTTATTTAATCAAATAACTATATAATATAAATAAATCTATCGCGAAATACAACTCGAAATAATTTTATAAATAAAAATACCTAATCACTTAACGCAGAGAAAAACAAGTTTTTGATCAGAAACCTGATATACTAATATTACAGAAGGGCCTGTAGCTCAGTGGATTAGAGCACGTGGCTACGAACCACGGTGTCGGGGGTTCGAATCCCTCCTCGCCCGATGAATTTATATAAATATATACAATTATTTTTTATAACATATAATAAATAAATATAATAATATCGACATCATATTTTATGCAACCACTAAGAGGAACTAAAGATATATTACCTTATGAAATTATTTATTGGCAACAAATATATAATAAAGCTTCAGACATACTCGCTCTACATAATTACTCAGAAATCCGAACACCTATTATAGAAACAACAAACTTATTTGAGCGAACTATCGGCGAATCAACGGATATTATTAATAAAGAAATGTATAGTTTTACTGACCAAAGTAATAGAAGCATAACACTTCGGCCAGAAGCAACAGCAAGTATAGCTAGAGCATTTATAAGTAATAAACTCTACCAAAGCAAATTACAAAAGCTTTGGTACTTAGGACCAATGTTTAGATATGAAAGACCTCAAAGCGGAAGACAAAGACAGTTTCACCAATTAGGTATAGAATGCATTGGTAGCTTAAGTCCAATGGCAGATACAGAAGTTATTCATTTAGCTAGTAAAATAGTCAGTCAACTCGGGTTAAAAAATTATGTATTAGAAATCAATTCTATTGGCAACTTAGAAGAACGAGAAATGTATAAAGTAGACCTAATTAAATATTTATCAAAATACCAAAAAGATTTAGATGAAGATTCCCAAAATCGATTATACTCTAATCCTTTAAGAATTTTAGATAGCAAAAACATGAAAACTCAAGAGATTTTACAATATGCTCCAAACTTAAATCAATATCTAAATAAAACATCTACTGAACATTTTTATCTAGTTTGCAAATATTTAGATAATTTAAATATACCGCATACAATTAATTACAAATTAGTAAGAGGATTAGATTACTATAATCATACAACTTTTGAAATTAAAACTAATTCTAAAAATAGTCAAAACACGATATGCGGAGGGGGTCGTTATGATAACTTAATAGAACAACTTGGAGGACCCAAAACACCAGCAGTAGGTTGGGCAATCGGAATAGAAAGATTATTAAAAGTAATTCAAAAAGAATTACAATTGACATTATCTCAAAAACAAATCAATGTCTATATAGCAACACAAGGATTAGCAGCGCAAACAAAAATTTGGGAAATTGTACAGAATTTAGAAAAAGAAAAAATAAAATTTGAATTAGATTTATCTAACACAAGTTTTCAAAAACAAATCAAGCGAGCTAGCAAACTAGGAGCTAAGTTTTGCATTATTTTAGGCGATCAAGAAATTAATAATAACTGTATTACCACTAGAAAATTAAATGAGCATAAGCAATACACAGTTCCTTACTCAAGCTTCTTAGAAGAAATCAATAAATTCAAGCATTAAAGTTGACAACCAATATAAATTAATTGTTTAATAGGTCTTATGGGGTGTAGCCAAGCGGTAAGGCAGCGGACTTTGACTCCGCCATTCGCAGGTTCGAATCCTCCCACCCCAGTAGCTAAAATTAAATTATATTAAATATACAAATTAAATTGATACAAAAAATTTGATGAATATATCAGATTAATTTATAACTAAGTATTATATAAAAGCTGGGAAAATTTGTAGCTTTATAATCACCTTTATATCTCTTGCAAGTATAATATCTAAATCATAAATTCCTACCTTTTTAATATTAGGAAAGTAAAGATTTTTTTTATCTAGTTGCTCACCTGTAACATACAAAAGATTTAATATTATTTCTTTATCACTTACACTACCAAAAATTTGATTATTATTACCTACTTTCTTCTTAACACTAATTTTAGTAATTTTATTTAATTTTTGAGTAATTACTTGTAATTTACCTTGAATTTCATCTAGCTTCTTTTGTTTTATATTGATAAACATATTATAATGCTTTACTCTACCAATGGTTGCTAATTGAGCGAAATCATAAGGAATTAAATAATTAAAAGCATAACCAGAGCTTACCTTTACGATACTATTTACTGAACCAAGATGAACTAAATTTTTCTTTAAAATAACTGTTATTTTTTTTTTCATATATAATTATAAACCTAATGATAAAATGCTATTCATTATTTAAGCGATAGTGTATAATTTGATTTTTATATAAAATCTGTGATGCAACAAAAGATCTCAAATTATCATAACAATATACAATTATTTTTCTATCGATTGAATAACCACGTATAAAGCTGATCGTTTTTATAGATTTCATATTCTTTAACGGAATGTTAATAGCTTTAGATAAATGATATTTCTGAAACTCTTCTGGTTGACGAACATCAATCAAAATAATAGGAAATTGACTCAATATAAACGATAGATCACTCTGATGAATTAAAGTACAATTTGAAAATTTGTTATTATAATAATAGTGAATTAACTTCCAATGTTTTTGAGGTACTATTTCAACTGTTTTAAAAGATACATCAAGAAGATTATATACTAGTAAATAACCACTTAAAATATCTCCTACTCCCAAAATAATTTTAATTGCCTCTATAGCCTGAAGCATACCTATACAACCAGTTAATATACCTAAAACGCCTAATGTATCACATTGCTTGTTATATAAATTTAAGTTTTCTGGATATAAATCAGAATACGAAGGACCGCCTTTATAGTTAAAAACGCTAACATGCCCTTCAAAAGCTTGTACAGCTCCATAAATATGAATCTTATGCTGTAAATAACATGATCTACTAATTAAATATCTTGATTTAAAATTATCAGTTGTATCTATAACTATATCATAGTTTTTAATAATATCTTTACAATTGTTTTCATCTAATATGCATGAATATACATTAACAGAACAATAAGAATTAATATCTTTAATTCTATCACGTATTACATGAACTTTTAATTTCCCAATATCTTCATCATTATATAAAATTTGTCTATGTAAATTAGAATAGGCTATTTTATCATCATCTACAATACCTATACGACCTAATCCAGAAGACACCAAATAAATGATACCAGATGCAGCTAAACCACCGGCACCAATAAATACGATGCTTGCTCCTTTTAATCTTTTTTGGCCATTATTACCAATATTATTCAAAACTAAATGACGAGCATATCTTTTATACTCCAATTCTGAAAGATAACCAGAAGATATAGGATAAAACATAAAAATATAGACACATAAAAAGTACAATTAATCTAAATTTATAATCTTACACTATATCTTCTATTGTATACAATAAATAATATCTATTTACTTTGTTTTAATAACTATAAATTTTGAATGCATTTTGTAATTTACAAATAGATTCAAAATTTAAGAGTATTAACAAACAAATATTTAGGACCAATTAATATTAATTATAATTTTTATAATCACTATATTGCAATTATTTTCATTTCTATCGAACTTATAATAATAGTTATAAAGCATAAATAAAAGTTTTAAAACTTTTGATATAGTCTTAACATAATAAATATAATTTCCATACTTCAAAAATAATCATCATAAGATGCAGATATGAGTATAATATTATCAGAATTATAATAAAATACACTATCCATAATCTAAAAACTTCATTAATAAGTAAATTATAAATATTTTACAAAAAGTAGCATATTTATTGTAAATAAAATTAAATAACAAATAGAAGACATATCTAATTTAAGATTAAATAGAATGAAGTTTTTCATAATTTCGCTCACTATTGTACAATTTCATATTTCTGTATTAACCATTCATACACTTTGTTAAGAGCTTCAAAATAACAAAAGTATAATAAACTTAAAGAATTTACATATCAATATTAGAATTATTTTATTTTATTGACAATAATTTTAGAAGATACATAATCTAATTATAGAATATAGAACTTAAATAAGAATTCCATTCAACTCTTTTATCTATATAAATAATATAATAACTTTTTACTTTTTTCATATTTTAATGTATGTTTTTATATACTACGCCTTTAGTTCAGTTGGTAGAACGCAGGTTTCCAAAACCTGATGTCGAGGGTTCAAGTCCTTCAAGGCGTGTAAAGATATAAAAAGATAAATCATATCAAAAAACAAATATTATAATAATTAAATATATAAGAATATAATTAATTTTACATTAATGACCATGATGATCTATAATGGAGCAGTATAATAAATAACAGGAGATGTATAAATTTTTTATGGCTAAAAAACTTATAGGACTTGTTAAATTAGCTTTAAATGCAGGTAAAGCTACACCTGCTCCACCTATAGGCCCAGCATTAGGACAATATGGAGCTAATATTGTCATGTTTTGCAAAGAATACAATGCAAGGACAGCAGATAAACTTGGCTTGGTCATACCTGCAGAAATTTCAATATATGAAGATAGAAGCTTCTCATTTATTTTAAAGACTCCACCGGCTGCTGTATTATTAAAAAAAGCTGCTAAAATAAAAAATGGCTCAGGGCAACCAAATACAAAAAAAATTGGCTCAATTTCTATCAAACAATTACAGGAAATAGCTGAAAGCAAATTGAAAGATTTAAACACTCAAGATATAAAACAAGCAATGAAAATTGTAAAAGGTACTGCAAAAAATATGGGTATCGAAATTAATGAAATGAAATAAATACAATACAACAATTAAAAATGAAAAAACGTTCACGTCGCTTCAATACATTGTTGCAAGAAATAAAAAAAGATAAATTTTACGCACCTTTAGAAGCATTATATTTAATGAAAAATTTATCTAACGTCAATTTTCTAGAAACAGCAGAGGTACATATTGTATTAGGATTAGACCCTAAATATGCAGATCAACAATTAAGAGCAACTGTTATGTTACCTAAAGGAACAGGTAAAACAATACGCGTAGCTGTTGTAACTACAGATAATAAAATTCAACAAGCTACATCTGCCGGAGCAGATGTAGTAGGAGGAGAAAATCTAATTAACGAGATCAAAAAAGGTCGTTTAGATTTTGACAAACTTATAGCTACTCCAGATATGATGATATCCATTGCCAAATTAGGAAAAATACTAGGACCTAAGGGACTAATGCCATCGCCTAAAGCTGGAACAATAACAAATGACTTGGTAAAAACAATAGAAGAATTCAAAGCAGGCAAAGTAGAATATAAAATTGATCGTAATGGTATATTACATATTCCTTTCGGTAAATTGAATTTTACTACAAAAGACTTATATAGTAATTTAGTTACTTTACAACAATCAATAGATAAGAATCGTCCTCAAGGATCTAAAGGTAAATACTGGAAGTCTATACATATTGCTAGTACTATGGGACCCTCAATACCTTTAGATATAAACCTTTTACGGGAAAGCCATTTGTGATATGATAAGTTATCACAAAGTTTACTTTATTTAAATGCAAAATACATAATTTATTTGTATGAATACAAAAATCAATAATATTATCAGTGATCTAAAATCATTAACATTATTAGAGGCAGCTGAATTAGTCAAACAAATCGAAGAAACATTTAATATTGATGCATCTATTGCCTCTCAAAATGCAGCAATTATTATGCCTAACACAACAGATGATTCCACTAAGAACGAAATAGAAGAAAAAACAGAGTTTGATGTTGTATTAGAAGAAGTGCCAGCAGCTAAAAAAATTGCCATATTAAAAGTTGTTAGATCAATAACAGGTTTAGGCTTAAAAGAAGCAAAACAGTTAGTAGAATCGGCACCTAAGACAATCAAAGAAAATACAACAAAAGATAATTCTGAGGAATTAAAAAAACAACTTGAAGAAGCTGGAGCTAAAGTTTCAATTAAATAAAAATATTGAATCATAACAATATTTGTTATGATTCAATATTTTAACAATGCTTAAAATATTCCCAAAGTAATTGCCTTCGATAATGGCATTGTTGCACCAATACCCAACCATATCGCAACAAAAGTTCCAACTATAAATACTGTAGTAGCCAAAGGGCGCCTAAAAGGATTCTGAAACTTATTAACGCTTTCAATAAATGGAACAGTAATTAAACCTGCTGGCACTGATGCCATAGAAAGAACACCTATTAATTTATTAGGTATTACTCTTAATAAATTAAAAGTAGGAAAGAAATACCATTCTGGCAATATTTCTAAAGGTGTCGCAAAAGGATTAGCAGCTTCTCCTATAGCAGAAGGTTCTAAAACTGATAAACCAACATCACAAGCCAATATACCTAAAATGACAACAGGGAACATATATAATATATCATTTGGCCAAGCTGGCTCTCCGTAATAGTGATGTCCCATACCTTTAGCTAGTTTAGCGCGTAACTTGGGATCAGTTAAATCAGGCTTTTTAATAATTGACATATATAAATTCCTAAATAATAAATTCTAAACATACTTATAAATAAAAACACTAATATTATATATAATATAATTAAAGCGGTCCTGAAATGCCTTGTTTACGAATCATTAAAAAATGCATTAACATAAAAACAGCTGTTAAAAGAGGTAATACAAAAGTATGTAGGCTATAAAATCTTGTAAGGGTACTTTGTCCTACACTTACTCCACCTCTTAATAGTTCTACTATGCTTGCTCCTACTATAGGTATAGCTTCTGGTACACCAGTTACAATTTTAACAGCCCAGTATCCTATTTGATCCCATGGCAAAGAATAACCAGTTACACCAAAAGAAACTGTTAAAACAGCTAATATAACACCTGTTACCCAAGTTAATTCACGCGGCTTTTTAAAACCCCCTGTCAAATATACTCGAAACATATGAAGTATTAGCATAAGCACCATCATACTAGCAGACCATCTATGAATTGATCTGATAAGCCAACCGAAATTTACATCTGTCATAATATATTCAACAGAAGAAAAAGCTTCAGCCACAGTTGGTCTATAGTAAAAAGTCATAGCAAAACCACTAGCAACTTGAATTAAGAAAGATGTAAATACTATACCACCAATACAGTAAAAAATATTGACATGAGGTGGAACATATTTACTAGTTATATCATCTGCAATAGCCTGAATTTCTAATCTTTCTTCAAACCAATCGTAAACCTTTCCCATATTATTTCTTTAGTAAAATGTAAATAACATGCATTTAAACTACTCTTTAATTAAATTTATTATTAAATCAATCTAATTATAACATTTATTATTTTATTTTTTATATTAAGTAACTTTATTATTCTGTAAATAACTAAAAAAAGAAGAATAACATATTAAAATCCTCTTGTGTACAACATATTGTATGAAAAGCCTATTAATTAAATAACGTATAATCTTATTAACTGTAATTGGATTGCTACCTGTAATGCAACTAATGGTTTTTTGTGATAAGTCGAAAGGTATAATAATATAATTATTGTTTAATATTCCAAATTCTCGACATAAAAATAATAGTAACTGCATTACCCTATATCTAGTAGACTTATGTGATAATATATATGACGAATTTTCATATTGTTGCAAAGTATAACGAAATAGATCAAGTAGTTTAACTACAGTTGATAAATATTGAAAATTATTAATATAATCTAACCAACAAAATTTAATAAAGTAAGTATTTTCTAATGCAACCACTTTATAATAAATATAACTAGAATCACAAGAATTAAAACCAAAATCAATTATACTATTACTAGTCAATATAGCTAAAAAAATTGACTCGCCATTGGTAAATACTTTCATAATATACACAGTGCCATAAAAAACGATAATTAACGGTTTGCACTTTGCATAAAATTTAAATATTAAAGCATCTCCTTTATATAATTTATATATATAAAAAGGAATTTTTGATTCAAAGAATAATTGCATCCATTTATTACTCATAATTCTTAAGTATGATTTTATAAAAATAAACAAATAAACTTTTAATAATATACTCATTTGGATAATGAAAAAAACAATACTTCTGGTAGATGATGATATACATTTATTAAATTCAATGGCTTCTTATTTAATATCTGAAGATTTTAAAGTACATATTACAACAAATGGATACAATGCACTACAGAATCTAAAAATCATCAAGCCCGACTTAATAATTACTGATATCATAATGCCACATATAGATGGTTACGAATTGATTAAAAAAATACGTTCTGAGCAACATCAATATACTATTCCTATAATTTTTTTGACCGCTAAAGGGATGACGCCAGATCGAATTTTAGGATATAATTTAGGTTGCAATGCATATCTTACTAAACCATTTTATCCGGAAGAATTGATATCTATAATAAATAATATATTTCAACATCTTGAATTTTGGAAACAAAATCCAAATACAAATATTAAAAAAATTCAAGAAAAACAGCAAAACTCAATTTTCAATTCTCTAACACCCAAAGAATATAATATTCTTTTATTAGTATCAAAAGGCTATACAAATAAGGAGATTGCTAAAAAAATCAAATCAAGTATCAGAAATACAGAAAAATATGTTAGTCGTTTATTAAACAAAACAAAAACTAGAAACCGTACAGAACTAACACAATTAACTCTATTAAATCATTTAAATAAATCAAAGGGCGAATGACGGGACTCGAACCCGCGAATAGTGGAGCCACAATCCACTGCCTTAACCTCTTGGCTACATCCGCCAAAATTTAAAAACACAATAATAGAGTATAATACTTTTTAAGTAATAAGTCTATAGTTTTTGAAAATTTGATATATACTAACATATAATATGAAAAAAATATACAACACAATTTTTGTCAACGGACAAGCATTTAATTGCAATATAAATATGTCTCTTCAGGAATTATTAATATACTTAGAATTTGAATTAAATTCAATTGTTGTAGAACATAATAATCGTATTATCAATTTTGCAGAATTTGATAAAATTTTCTTTAAATCACAAGATAAAATAGAAATAATTACAATTGTTGGAGGTGGTTAATTAATATTTTTTCTAGATACAGATAATCTAGCTTGTTTCATATCTATATGAATAATTTTAACTTTAATTTTATTACCAATTTGAAATATATGATGTATATTTTCTATATATTTAGAACCTATTTCTGATATATGTAATAATGCAGGTATACCATAAATAGTTATAAAGATACCATACTGTTTAATTTGAATAATTTGACCATATACAAATATACCAACTTTTAACAATTTAGAATAAAGATCAAGTAACGCTAACTTATGACTTAATATAATTTTATTATTTTTTTCATCGACTAACAAAAATTTACATGGCAACAAATAATTTGACATGAATTCATAATTAGTAAATGTAATTAAATGGGATCTAGGTATAAAGCTCTGCAGACCTTCTAAAACAGTTAAAATTCCACCTTTATTAATGCTTAATATAGGTACATCTAAAATTATATCTTCTGATTCAAGCTGTTTAATACGTTTCCAAGATCTTATATAGTCTAATCTTTTTATAGATAATAATAATTGATTTTTTTCCTTATTGTAAGCCAAAATAAAAAATTCTCTTGTATTATTAACTAAATATGTAAAATCATATAAATTCTTATCAAAACTTAATAGAATTTCATCCAATGGTAAATAACCTGCTATGCTTACCCCTACATCTACTAAAAAACCTTGAGATTCTTGATGAAATATAGTTCCAGCTATAATATCACCTGGATGCAAATTATAGTTATATTGAATTAATATAGCTCCGAAATCTTTTTCTGAAAAACCTATCTTTTGCATTTTAATTTTAATTATAAATGAGAAATCAATAGTATTTAATTGTACTTTTTAAAAAAAGTATGTATGATATACATATAAGTAAACACAGGTAGTTGCAAATTTTGAAACAAATTTGAGGAAAGTCCGGGCTCTAATTAGTAAAAATATAGCTGTATAATATACAGTATAGGTAACTATCAGGACAGTGCCACAGAAAAAAACCGCCTAATTGATACTAGATAAAAGTATAGGTAAGGGTGCAAAGGTGCAGTAAAAGCGTACCAGAAGTATTATAAAAATACTTGCTAGGCAAACCCCATATAGGAGCAAAGTAATAAACTGTACATTCAAAATATCTATCATGAAAAAATTGTATTTTACTGTTTATATTCATTACTGCAAAGAGGTTATATGTAAATATAAAAAAAAGATTAATAACTACCCTTAGTAAATTTAATTTTTATATACCCTATATGAATCTAAAAATTATTAAGAACAAAATCCGGCTTATGATTTACTTTATCTTAAATAACATAAAATAAAAAATATACCAACTAACACGATTTATATTTATTTAATAAACCCTCTATTTCTTTGTCAATACGATTTAGATCATCATAATTCAAAGTTCTATTATAAGCTCTATAAATAACACGTAAACCAACATTATAAAAATTACTATAATTATTTCTATAATGATTAAAGACTTCTACTGATTCAATTAAACTATTATTAAAGCTATATATTTGCTGTTGAATTGAACGTATACTACTGGAATTCCTTAAAGTCAAAGATATATCTCTAGTCACACTAGGATAAGAAGAATAAGGATAAATAATAGAATTGATATGATTATAGGATTTAGCAGAAGCTACTAATTTCATAAAATCAAATTCAAATATGTAAGTAAAATCACCATAACAATTTCTTAATTGACCAAATATACCTATTTCCTGATCACTCATATTATAAATAATTGCTATACGATTAATTCTTAATAATTTTATTACATTGATAAATAAAGAACTTTCATCTACATTATTCACTGATTTCCATATTGCGATAACTTCTAATTTATCTAAAAACTCTTCAATTAAACCCTTAGCATGAAACCAACTTAATTGTCTTGGTTTATCAGACCATGATTGTCGTAAGAAAGTAGAATTGGTAATTAAACCAGAAAGAAATAAGCATTCATATGAATTGCAAATGGTATTTAACTTCATGCTAGATGAATTTAATTTAAATACTTTACCTATTTCAAAAATTTCAATATTTTTGTTACCTTGTCTTAAATTATGCTGTTGATTTATAACTAACTGACCTATTAAACTGCTTCTTAAATAAGACTGATCTTGAGTTAATGGATTAAAAACCTTCACTTCAGTTTTATTATCAGGAATTGTATTGTAGTATAAGGAATAATTTTGAACTTCACTTAAACCTAAATAGCGCAATAAATCACGAACTTGATAGATTTTATCTATCGATAGATTGTACTGAAATATTCTATATTTACGAATATCAGGCAGTTTGCTAACAAATTTATTAAAACCATAAACACGTCCTATTTCCTCAATTATATCAATCGGTCTTTTAACATCATTCTTTCTATTAATAGGTACTCGTATCTTAAATATATTCTTTAATCCATTATACATTACAACAAAATTCAAACTTTCTAATAAATCAATAATCTCTTTTACAGTTAGATAACCATACGAACCTACTCTAACAGAGCCTAAAATATTATGTATCCTACTCTTTTCTAAAATGATAGTTTCAGATATATCATATGGCTTGCTATATCCATAAAACTTACCTAATATAGCAAATCCAAACGATCTAACTAACTGAACTGCTTCATAAAATGCATTAAGAAAATCAGATCTTGATCCACTCTTCAAGCATTTTTTAGATAAATCTGTACTAAAATTTAACTGCTTTTGCATACGTTTAATGTATTTTTTGTCACATACTTGACCAAAAATAATTATAGAATTTGTTAAAATATCACACTGAAAATTAGCATTTGTATAAAAACCAATAGTAGATAATATCAGATTATCATATTTCAAAACTTCTAATTTAACATTTTGAGAACCAAGTAAATTACTATTTATTTTCTGTAAACTAAATAGAGAATAGTTAATTGGTAAAGTTTCTATCTTATTTTTATCAAATATTTGTATACACTGTCCCCATTTCAAATATATATATTCCGAAATATCAATTAGTAAATTCGATGATTCAATACCATAATTACTTAAATAGTATTTAAGCCATAAAGGTGATGCATTATTGTAAAGATAATTCATTTGGACTAAGGATAAATCTAACAAAGAAATATTATAATCTGACAATTTTAAACAATTAATATGAGGAGCAATAGAATCGTTGTAAAATTTATAGCTTAAAGGTCTACTAAAAAGACAACTTATTTCCCTCGCTAGACCTACGACACTTAAGACATCTTGTCTATTAGCTGTTGTAGTTAAATCAAATAATGTATCATTAGCAGATGAATGATAAACAATATTTTCTATTTCAAAACCTGATACAGTTAATTTCTCTACTAAAGTACTAAATGCTATACCACTTAAATCTACAATTTGTTGAAGCCATCTTAAAGAAAATTTCATATATAAATTGATTATAATAAGCATTGCTTATTGAATATTATCGATATATCATTTCAAACAATTCAACTGCTATTAATTAGCTTTTGTAAAAGAAAGCTTATTTCTATTAGCATACTTTTCCATAAAGCGCATAAAACGATCCCATTCTTGCGGGTTTTTTATTATATATATAGCTTCTATCGCTTGAGGTTTACCATTAACAAATTTAGCACTTACATCTCTGGTCATGAGTTCACCTTCATCATCTTTCAAATACATTCCTGTAATATCTCCTTTATTTTCCATACCAGACTTTAAAATATCTGGATTATTAAATCTAAATGTTGCTGTACCTTTACTTCCATCTCTAGAACGTGTTAAAGAAACATCAGCAATAACTGTTTCATTAATTCCTTTAATAAACTGAATAACGGCCATAATGATTTACCTTAATTGTAAAATATAAAAAATTATATAAGTTAAATATTGACTTACTATATAAATTTAGTATTCATTATAAATCATAACAAAATTATATCCAATGAATCTAATTATAATTAATTAGCAATAAAATATATGGCCTTTAAAAATTAATAAAAATTTATAATATATATAAAAAACTTTTCTATATAACTATTAAGTTATATTTTCAAGTGTGTTATTATTATTTAGTATCAAAGGTAATATACAAATTCACTTGTTTTAATTAAATGTTTGAACGCTTTACGGAAAAAGCAATAAAAGTTATCATGCTTGCTCAAGAAGAAGCTAGACGCTTAGGACATAATTTTGTTGGCACAGAACAAATTTTACTAGGTTTAATAGGTGAAGGCACAGGAATTGCTGCACAAGTATTAAAATCTATGAATGTAAATTTAAAAGATGCACGCATAGAAGTCGAAAAAATTATTGGCAGAGGATCCGGATTTGTTGCAGTTGAAATTCCTTTTACCCCAAGAGCAAAAAGAGTTCTAGAACTATCTCTAGAAGAGGCTAGACAACTTGGACATAATTATATAGGTACAGAACATTTATTAATGGGTTTAGTACGTGAAGGAGAAGGTGTAGCTGCACGAGTACTCGAAAATTTAGCCGTCAATGTAGCATCTATTAGAACAGAAGTCATTCAAATGTTGGGTGATAATACAGAAGCTAGCACAAACGGGAATAATAATACGCAAACCAGAAGCAAAACTCCTACACTAGAAGAATTTGGATCAAACCTTACAGAATTAGCTATAGAAGGTATATTAGATCCTGTAGTTGGAAGACAAAAAGAAATTGAAAGAGTAATACAAATATTAGGCAGGAGAACAAAAAATAATCCTGTACTAATTGGAGAGCCTGGAGTAGGAAAAACAGCTATAGCAGAAGGTTTAGCACAAAGAATTGCAAATAAAGATATACCTTCTATCTTAGAAGATAAGCTTGTTGTAACATTAGATGTTGGTTTGTTAGTTGCTGGTACAAAATACAGAGGAGAATTCGAAGAAAGGCTTAAAAGAATTATGGACGAAATAAAATCTGCCAATAATATCATATTAGTCATCGATGAAGTACATACTCTAATTGGAGCTGGAGCAGCTGAAGGAGCTATTGACGCAGCAAACTTATTAAAACCGGCATTAGCTAGAGGAGAATTACAATGCATAGGAGCAACAACATTAGAAGAATATCGTAAACATATAGAAAAAGATGCAGCGCTTGAAAGAAGATTCCAACCTGTATTAGTTGGAGAACCAAGCGTAGAAGAAACTATTGAAATTTTATTTGGTTTAAGAGATAGATATGAGAAGCACCACCAATTAAAAATGTCAGATGCTGCTTTAGCTGCTGCAGCTAAATATGCAAATCAATATATTTCCGACCGATTTTTGCCCGACAAAGCTATTGACTTAATTGATGAAGCTGGTTCAAGAGTTAGATTATTGAATTCTCAATTACCTCCAGCAGCTAGAGAATTAGATAAAGAGTTAAGAAATGTCTTAAAAACAAAAGATGAAGCAATAAGAGCACAAAAATATGAAAAGGCAGAACAATATAGAACCAGAGAAATGGAAATTAAAGCTCAAATTGCTGCTATTGCACAAAGCAAAAAAAATGAGCCTAATTTACAGATTGAAGATCCTATAGTGACAGAAGACGACATTGCAGAAATAGTTGCATTTTGGACAGGTATTCCAGTTACAAAATTAACTAAAAGTGAATCTGAAAAATTAATGCACATGGAAGAAACACTACATAGTCGTATTATTGGACAAGATGAGGCAGTAGTAGCTGTTTCTCGAGCTATTAGAAGAGCGAGAGTTGGATTAAAAAATCCCAACCGACCTATTGCAAGTTTTATATTCTCTGGCCCAACAGGTGTTGGTAAAACTGAATTAACTAAAGCATTAGCTTCTTATTTTTTTGGTTCACAGGAAGCAATGGTCAGATTAGACATGTCTGAATATATGGAAAGACATACTGTATCTAAATTAATTGGCTCACCACCTGGCTACGTAGGGTATAGTGAAGGTGGATATTTAACAGAAGCTGTTAGAAAACGTCCATATACTGTCATTCTATTTGATGAAATCGAGAAAGCGCATCCAGATATTTTCAATCTTTTATTACAAATTTTAGAAGATGGTAGACTAACTGACGCTAAAGGCAGAACAATAGATTTTAAAAATACTTTGCTAATAATGACATCTAATATAGGTTCAAAAGTTATAGAAAAAGGAGGAGGAAGCTTAGGGTTTGAACTTGGAGAATCACAAACAGAATCACAATATAATCGTATCAGATCATTAGTTAATGAAGAATTAAAACAATATTTTCGTCCTGAATTTTTAAATAGATTAGATGAAATCATAGTATTTAGACAGCTAACTAAAGATGAAGTTCGTGAAATAGCAGAAATTATGCTACAAGAAGTATTTGAACGTATTAAACAACAAGAAATAGAATTAGAAGTAACTGAAAGATTCAAAAATAGATTGGTAGATGAAGGCTATAACCCTAGTTATGGAGCAAGACCACTACGCAGAGCAGTAATGAGATTACTAGAGGATAGTCTAGCAGAAGAAGTTTTATCAGGCAAAATTAAAGCTGGCGATAGTGCAGTTGTAGATGTGACAGATGAAGGGAAAGTAACAGTATTATTAGGTGAACAGCTAGAAATTTTACAGCCTTAATTAAAACTTACAACAATAATTAATTATTGTTGTAAGTTTTAGTTTTAATAATTGCCAGGAACCAGATTTGAACTGGTGACACGAGGATTTTCAGTCCACTGCTCTACCAACTGAGCTATCCCGGCTGAATCTAGATGATTTGAATAATAACATAATCTAATCTTCATTGCAAGAAAAAAAAATAAAAGATCAACTTAATAACAACTATAATATTATTGTGGAAAATCACGAAATTTATTATTTTGCGGTATAAATAATAACTTGCACGAGCCTATTGCGCCATTCCGATTCTTACACAATGAAACATCTACAACATTAGATACACTAAAATATTGATCAATTTTTGATAAGATAATAACTATATCTGCATCTTGCTCGATTGAGTTATGCAAAACAAATTTTCTAGTTAGCAAAACCATATAATCTGGCTCTGTAATATCAAATACTTGAACATAATTAAAATATATAATATACGGTAGATAAATATATTCCAAAATAGACGAATAAAGATTATAAGAATAATTTATAGTACAAATGATATTATTTTCTAAATAAGAACTTAACTTCAACCAAATTTTTTTAAAATATAATTTATGATTATGTGTTAAACATAGGAAATAAAAAGGGAAACGACAATAAATACTAAAAGAATATTGTAAAGAGAAATTCAAATATATACTATATAAGAATATATCATATAAAATATTAAAATTAAGTAGCTTTATTAAGTTAGTTCTTATCATAATTGTAAAATTATATAAACTCTTTATATGAAGATTATTAATAGAATCTAAATTTAAGTCATAATAGTTCACTAAACATCCACTTTCTCTAAGATCAGACAGCAAAGGCAATTTATTTACTCTATTCTCAATACTTCTATTAAGCTGAGATAAAACAATTACCGGAATATATAAATACTGCGCCAATAACTTCAATTTTCTTGTTATATAGCCTAATTCTTGCGTTCTAAGATTGCTATTAAAACTTTCTACTTTAACCAACTGCAAATAATCGATAATAACCAGTTTTATAATACCTGTTTCATAAGAAAGTAATTTTGATGCATATTCAATGTAATCAATGGACATATTAGGAGTATCATTAATATAAACATTATATTTGATCAATTCACTACAAATTTTATTTAAATGATACCACTCATTTAGTGTAAGTTTACTTAATGAAATACTCTGAGTAGAAACTCCAGATGCAATTGCAACAAATTTGCTAAGTATTTGCATTTTTGACATCTCAAGACTAAAAAAATACATACCGAACGCAATAGAAGCTAAAATATTAAATGCTATATTAACTACGAAAGAAGTTTTACCAACCGAAGGACGTCCAGCAATCACAATTAAATCACCTGACTGCAAACCTTGTATTAATTCATCTAATTTTTGAAAGCCAGATAATATAATACTCTGATCTATAGAGTATTGAACTAAATTCAAATTTTGATGTTTTAATTGTATGAGCAAATCGCCAATTAAATCCTGAAAAGTCACTAAATTTTCTTTAGGAATTTTATGTACTGTAGATTCTAAAGACTCCGAAACTTTGTTATATATTTGATGACAAGGTAAGTCGCTAATATTAGCTAATTGAACAACATGATAACCATATTGAATTATTAAACGCCTTGTATAGCTATTATGAATTAAAACCATCAATTCTTTTATATATGCATACATATTAATAGATGGCATAAAAATATGACCCTGTCTCATTAATTCAATAATCTTAAAGACTCCACCTACATAATATAATATATGTGAATCACTCAAGAAATATAATAATTGTAAAATATCTACCCTATCATCTTTATAAAGAATCAATAAACCATTATAAATCAACTTATGAGACTCTAAAAAAAAAGAATCAGATTTGAGAAAAGACATAACTTGCGAAAAAATTGCGGGATTAATCAAGATAGCACCTAACAATACCTCTTCAGCAACATAATTTTGAGGAAGAATAAGATCTCCAATAATACTACGCATAATAAAATAACTGTCAAAAACTTAACAATAGATGAAAACAAATAAAACAAAATCTAATACAGATTTAATACAAGATAACGCCTAAAGATATTTTGACTCATAGATTTTGTATTAACTAAAGAGTAAGCAGAAGATGTAGAAATACTTAATATATAATAATAAAATCTTATATGAACAACAGAAAAGCCTAACCAATAATATAAACTCAAAGCCCTAAAATTCTCAATCTTTACTTCTAAAACAAAATTTGAAGTATACAACATCATAATAAAAACCAATATCTTCAAAAGATGCTTAGAAAATATTAAAGGGCTATAATTATTGATACTATACAAATATACACAATCTTGATCTATGATTTTATATGAAAAAGAAGATAATATTAATATATAATTTAGTTGAAAACTAAAAAAATGATAGTTATCAGAATTCAAATGAAATTTTTGATAAAAATACATATAAATAAAAAATCATAATACTATAATATTATGATACTATATTACTTATAAATAATATTAATTTTATATTTATAAAATAGAAAAAATTGATAAAAATGCATCTAAAACCTTATAACAAAAATTTTATTATTAATACAATAGAAAAAGACTTTAAGAAAAATGACATACCTATGATTAATATAGGTGATAGTATACAAATGTCCATTTTAATACAAGAAGGTAATAAAGAGAGAATTCAAAATGTGGAAGGAGTAATAATATCAAAAAACAAATCACAACTAAGTACAACTATTACTATAAGAAAAACATTGCAAAACATTGGTGTTGAACGAGTTTATCTTATACATTCACCTTTAATAAAAAATATTAAAGTAGTTAGAAAAGCAAAAGTAAGACGCGCTAAATTATATTACTTAAGATCAAGATCAGGAAAGGCGACAAGATTAAAAACAAAATTTAATTAAAATGTTTATTCTTAGCATTAATTAAAAATATGATATTATATACTTGTGATGCAAGGATGCATAGCTCAGTTGGTTAGAGTATCACGTTGACATCGTGAAAGTCACTGGTTCGAATCCAGTTGTATCCAAGAGAATCTTTAACTCTCTAATCTAAAAAAAGAATAATAATAATTTCTTAATATGGGTCGGTGCCCGAGTGGTTAATGGGGGCGGACTGTAAATCCGCTGGTTTTACCTACGTTGGTTCAAATCCAACCCGGCCCAGTAAATTATATATAAAATAAAAATAAAGCCTTTATAACTCAATGGTAGAGTATTTCCTTGGTAAGGAAAAAGTTATGGGTTCAACTCCCATTAAAGGCTATCAACTTTTAGCTTAGTTAATGATATACTCTTATTTTTTGCTAACTTAGATATTCCTATCATTTGGGAATTACTTTTACCTGGTGCTACCATAGGATAACAATTCTCTTCTTCTTTAACCTTACAATTCAATAAACATGGGCCACTATGACTAATAAAACGATGTAAAACTTTATTCATATCATATCTATGCTCTAAACATAAACCCAAAATACCAAAAGACTTAGCTAACAAAACAAAATCAGGAGTACCTTTTTCCATATTAGAATGAGAATATCTCTCCCCATAAAAAGCTTGCTGCCACTGTCTAACCATACCTTGCCATTTATTATTTATAATAATAATTTTTATAGGTAAATTGTATTGAACAATTGTAGCAAGCTCTTGAAAATTCATCTGAAAGCTGGCATCTCCACTTATACATATAACGCTTTCAGAAGGATAAGCAACTTGAACACCTATAGCAGCAGGAAGTCCATAACCCATAGTACCTAAACCAGAACTAGACATCCAATGTCTTGGCAATACATTTACAAATTGGGCTGCCCACATTTGATGCTGACCAACATCAGTGGTAAAATAGGCATTTGGTTGAATACGAGATAGAGAAAAAATCACTTCTTGAGGAGATAAATTATTAGCATGTTTTGGAATTAATAAAGGATACTGATTTTTCCACATAGATATTCTATTTTTCCAAGAACAAGTCTGCTCAGAATTAAATACTAAACTTGAATTACTATGCAAATAATCCAAAATATGACTTACAACTTCTTTAACATCGCCCAAAATAGCAACTTGAGGCACACGGTTTTTACCTATCTCAGCAGGATCAATATCAACATGTATAACTTTAGCATTACATGCAAATTCATCTAATTTACCTGTAACCCTATCATCGAATCGTGCACCAAGAGCAATTAATAAGTCACATTCACTGACAGCAAAATTAGCATAAGCAGTACCATGCATACCCAACATACCCAAACACAAATCATCATTTTCGTCAATAATTCCCTTACCCATTAAAGTAGTACATATAGGTATTTGAAAACGATACGCAAATTCCTTAATTACCTGATGAGCACCAGCAATAATAGAACCACCACCAACATAAAGCAAAGGCTGACTGGACTCATACAAAAGATGTAAAATCTTAACAATTTGACTATTCTTAGGCTTCATAATTGGACGACAACCTAATAACTTAACATCATTAGGATAAAGAGGTTCATAAGAAAATTTTTCTAAACCAACATCTTTAGGAACATCAATTAATACAGGTCCTGGTCGTCCATGTTGAGCAATATAAAAAGCTTCAGAAACTATTCTAGACATGTCTCGAGGATCTCTAACAACATAAGAGTGCTTAACTATAGGCAAAGTAATACCAAAGATATCAACCTCTTGAAAAGCGTCAGTACCTATAAAAGGACGCGCTACTTGACCTGTTACAAGAACTAAAGGTACAGAATCTAATTGTGCGGTGGCAATACCAGAAACAAGATTAGTAGCTCCTGGACCAGATGTTGCAAAACAAACACCAGCCTGTCCAGTAGATCTAGCATAACCATCAGCAGCATGAGATGCACCTTGCTCATGACGACATAAAATATGTTTAATTAAACCCTTATTCTCCCATTTATATAATTCATCATAAATAGGTAAAATAGCACCACCAGGATAACCAAAAACATATTTTACATTATTGTTCACTAAACTATCCATAAGAGCAAATGCACCTGTAACTTCTTTTATTTGCAAATCAGAATTATAATTTATATTCATATATATTTTAAAATATTTGATGAATTGTAAAATGGTGAAAAAATTTATTTTACTAGAGTATAAATGAAAATTATAGCTTTTATTTATTTTGAGTATTTTATCAATTTGATACAATTATATTTTAATTTTAAACTCTAAGATTCTTTACTAATTTGTATTTGTTTTTCCTTAATTGTATATATAATATTATATATGTCGAATTTTTTAATATAAATCTTGAAATTTTTCTTTATATTTTTTTATTTTATACCTAACATCTGCCTTAAAATGATGGTTATAAATCCTATAAATGTTATTATTATAATACTTGTTGTTAATCTTTTATTTTCCTCTTTTAATAACTCAAAAATTGTATGAAAAGTTGTCAAGAAAAATCCTGCAATTACTGATAATATAAATCCCGGAAATTTTTTTATGTTGTCCCAAAATTTGGTCATATGTTAATCTTTTTATGTCTACTTATTGTTTTAACTAAAATAATTCAAGAATGTTGTGTTTGTAAACTTATTTTGATTATTTTAGTTTTTCAGTTTAATTAATAGAGGAAAAAATGTTAAATAATCTTGAACGTGTACAAATATTAAGTGACCTTTTGCCTTCCATTCAATGTCTTTATGGTTGTACTATAGTAATTAAATATGGTGGTTCTGCTATGAAAAATATTAATTTGAAATCTAAAATCATAGAAGATATTTTATTTTTATACTATATAGGTGTTAAAGTTGTTATAGTACATGGTGGTGGACCAATAATTAATTATTGGTTAAAACAAATGAATATAGAGCCTAAATTTTTTAATGGTATTCGTATGACTGATAAAGAGACTATGGAGTTAGTAGAGATGGTTTTAGTGGGGAAAGTTAACAAAGATTTAGTCTCTTTACTCAATTATTCATCTAATATAGCTGTTGGTCTGTCAGGTAAAGATGCTAATTTAATTACTGCATCTAGTTTTTTCCCCGATCAATCAGATAATTATACTGGTAAAGTAAAAAGAGTTAATCTTGAGATTATTAATCTTTTACTTTCTCGTGGATATATTCCTGTTATTGCTAGTGTTGCTTCAGATGTAAACGGGCAGACTTATAATATTAATGCGGATTCTGTAGCTGGTGCGATTGCAGAGTCACTCAATGCTGATAAACTTGTTTTATTAACGGATACACCTGGTATTATGTTAAATATTAATGATCCATCAACTCTAATTCATAATTTGAATATAAAGCAATTAGAGGATCTAAAAAATCAAAAAATAATTTTGGGTGGTATGATACCTAAAGTTGATTGTTGTATTAAAGCTTTGAAACAAAATGTAGGTGCAGCTCATATTATTAATGGCAGTATAAAACATGCTTTGTTATTAGAAATCTTAACATCTGTTAGTATAGGCTCCAAGTTGGTAGCATAATTTATTTGTTTGTTTTTATTTTTATGCTATAATTATTTTGGAGTTTCTATAGGCTCAGTAGCTCAGTCGGTTAGAGCAGGGGACTCATAAGCCCAAGGTCGCAGGTTCAAGTCCCGCCTGAGCCATTAAAATTGATCTTTATATTTTTATTATATATATAAATGGAGAGGTGGCTGAGTGGTTGAAAGCGCCAGATTGCTAATCTGTTGTATGTATAAATCATACCGAGGGTTCGAATCCCTTCCTCTCCTTATTGTATTTTGTTAGAGTATGTGTAGTATAATTTTTATGTTTGACAATTACTTTATTAGTATGAGATCATAAGTATGACTAACTGAGATTGTAGTTCAATTGGTTAGAGCACCGCCCTGTCACGGCGGAAGTTGCGGGTTCGAGTCCCGTCAATCTCGTGATGTTTATTTAATCTTTTATTTTATATATAATTCTTTTTCTGGAACAGGTGTATATTCATTAATAATTTCTCTAAACTCTTCTCCTTGAATAGTTTCTTTTTCAATCAGTAAGTCTACCAATCTATCAATAACTATTCTATTATCTCTAATAATTTGTATTGTTTCTTGATAGCATTTTTCCACTATATCATGTATTTGTTTATCAATTTTAATTGCAATTTCATCAGAATATTCTGAACTGCCCCCCATACTTCTTCCCAAGAACGGACTTGATTCTTCATTTTCTAAGCATAGTGGGCCTATATTTGACATGCCAAATCGTGTGACCATTTGACGAGCCATAGATGTTACTTGTTGTAAATCGTTACTAGCTCCAGTGGTAACTTCTGTATCTCCAAATACAACGTCTTCTGCAGCTCTACCACCTAATGCTCCCATTATACGTGATAAAATTTGAGATCTTGATATTAAATTTTGATCTTCTCCTGGTGTAAACCAGGTTAACCCTTTAGCTTGACCACGAGGTATCAAGGTTACTTTTTGTACTGGATCATGATCTTTAAGAAGTGTTCCAACTATTGCATGTCCAATTTCATGATATGCAATTAAACGTTTACTTTTGCTATCAATTAATGCTGTTCCTTCCATGCCTGCTACTATACGATCAATAGAAGCATCTATTTCATTTAATGTAATATAGTTTTTTCTACGTCTAGCTGTTAGTATAGCTGCTTCATTTAATAAATTTGCTAAATCTGCTCCCGAAAAGCCTGGAGTTCTTCTAGCTATCATTGATAAAGATATACTGGGTTCCATTTTTTTGTTTTTAGCATGTACTTTGAGTATTGCTAGTCTTCCTTTAAAATCTGGTATTTCTACAGATACTTGACGATCAAAACGACCAGGTCTTAATAAAGCAGAATCGAGTATATCAGCTCGGTTAGTTGCTGCAATTACTATAACCCCTGTATTTCCTTCAAAACCATCCATCTCAGTTAATAATTGATTTAGTGTTTGTTCTCGTTCATCATTACCACCACCAATTCCTGTTCCTCTTTGTCTGCCAACCGCATCTATTTCATCTATAAATACGATACATGGAGCGTTTTCTTTTGCCTTCTTAAATAGATCTCTAACACGTGAAGCACCTACACCTACAAACATTTCTACAAATTCAGATCCCGAAATACTGAAAAAAGGTACATTAGCTTCTCCAGCAATTGCCTTCGCTAATAATGTCTTTCCTGTTCCAGGAGGGCCTACTAATAGAACGCCTTTAGGTATCTTTGCACCTACGGCAGTGAATCTTTCGGGTTTTTTTAAGAATGTAACTACTTCTTCAAATTCTTCTTTGGCTTCATCAATTCCTGCAACATCATTAAATACTACACCTGTTTTGGCCTCCATTTGAAATAAAGCCTTAGATTTACTAAATGACATTGCTTGTCCTGGTCCACCAGAAGAGTTATTAGAGCGGCGAAATAGAAATGCTAAGCCTACTATTAATAGTATAGGGAATAGTAAATTTCCTATTAAATTCCAGATAGCACCAGTATTTTTTGTTGGGTGTGCATCCAAATCTATATTGGCTTTTTTAAGTTTTACGATTAATTCTGGAATTGCTGCTGGTAGCTCAACTCTGATTTTTTGAATTCTATTGCCTAGTTCAGGACCAACTGCTTCTACTACTGCAGTATGTCCATTATCGTATAAATCAACTTTTTTTATCCAACCCATATCTAAATATTCTAAAAAACGACCATATGTCATTCGAGAACGCGCTATATTTGTGTTTAATTCATTTGTTGTTGGAGCTAAAAATCCTTGCCATACAAAGAATCCAGTCACAATTATAGGTAAAGATAATAGCAGTAAAGTTTTCCAGGATAATTTCATTATTTTAAGCCTCATATATTAACTATATTTTAAATGAATTTAACATCTTTAATATTTTTTAGGCAACTATATTATATTAAAATACATTTCACGTGTTTATATAAGTTAATTTTTTTAATTCTCCTTGGATTTATAATAATATTATTATATTTTCAATTATTTACATTATTGCTTATGATAAAGAAAGGGTCAGTAGTAAAAATTCTACGTAAAGAATCTTATTGGTATCAAGATACAGGTACTGTTGTGAAAGTGGAGCAAGATATTAAATATCCGGTTCTTGTGCGTTTTATTAAAGAGACTTATAGTGGTGTTAATAGTAATAATTTTGCTGAAAATGAATTATTTTTAGTTAAGTCTTAATTGATACAGTATAACTTATATGCAAGCAAAAGATAAAAGTAGTAGCTTTTATCTTTGTTAACTATTTGAGATTTGTATTTAGCTTCCCAATGCTGCCCAGTCTACATCTACATTTTCTAAAATTAAGGATGAATTATATATTTGTAAGATGATCAATAAAAATAAAAAAAATAGTAGCATAAATATTCCCATAATTGGAGTTGTACCCCAACCTGGAGCGACTTTGCCGTATTCAGAATTTAAAGGTCTTAATATTTCTCCTAATCTTGTTCTTAATGCCATAATATTTTAACTTAATTTGTATGTTTTATAATTTTTATCTTTATAATTATAGTATTAGTATTATAAGTATAAAAATAAATTAATTAAATATATTTTGTCTATTTATGGAAACTGCAACAGTTCTGAGTATTTTTATTTCTAGTTTATTATTAGGAATAACAATGTATTCTATATACACGTCTTTTGGTCCTATATCTAAGGAACTTCGAGATCCTTTTGAAGAGCATGAGGAGTGAGTACTGTAATTTAATAATTCTAAGTATTAAGGACTATTTTAAAGTACTTATTCCATTCATGTTATTTGATAGCTACTTAAATTATCATAATTGTGATAATTTAAGTAGCTATTTATATCCAGAACAGATTTAGTTATTTATTGTTGTTTAGGTTCTAATTTGCATTTACTTTGCTATTCTTGGAGGGTCTCTAAAAAATATAGCAAAGAAGATAACCATTAATGTTCCTACTAATAGAAAGACATATACCAGTGCTTCCATGTAAATCTCCTTACATAAATAGATATATACTTATATTTGCTTATACAGCACCTTGTTTTTTGCTGCTTCTATCTCCTAATTTTTGGAATGCACCGAATTCTACTTGTTCTGTTACTTCTGCACCAATTCCAGCGAACACATCTCTGAATATAGTTCTTGATCCATGCCATAGGTGGCCAAAGAAAAAAATTAGTGCAAAGTTTGCATGTCCAAATGTAAACCATCCTCTAGGGCTGCTTCTAAATACTCCGTCTGATTCTAATGTTGTGCGATCAAATTCGAAGACTTCTCCTAATTGTGCTTTACGTGCATATTTTTTCACACTAGGTGCATCAGTAAATACCTTGCCATTTAATTTTCCGCCATAAAAACTGACAGTGACACCAACTTGTTCAATACTGTATTTTGATTCAGCTCTGCGGAATGGTATATCTGCGCGAATTATTCCATCCTTATCGACAAGTATTACTGGAAAAGTTTCAAAGAATGCGGGCATTCTTCTAACAGTTAATTCTCTTCCATCTTTATCCTGAAATATTGGGTGTCCTAACCATGCTTCTGCTATGCCATCGCCTTTATCCATAGGACCAGCTCTGAATAAGCCGCCTTTTGCAGGATTATTCCCGATATAATCATAAAATGCTAATTTGTCTGGTATTTTAGACCATGCTTCTTCGGGTGTTCCTCCTTCATTGAGTGAATTTTCGACTCTTCTTTCAATTTCTTGTTGGAAATATCCACTATCCCATTGATACCTAGTTGGTCCAAAAAGTTCGATAGGAGTTGTTGCTGAGCCATACCACATAGTTCCACAAGTTACAAAAGCGCTAAAGAAAACAGCAGATATACTACTAGATAACACAGTTTCTATATTTCCCATTCTTAGAGCCCTATATAACCGCTGTGGTGGTCTTACAGTGAGATGGAATAAACCTGCTAATATTCCTACTGTCCCTGCTGCTATATGATGTGATGCTACTCCACCAGGATTAAATGGATTGAAACCATCTGGACCCCAAGCTGGAGCAACGGGTTGGACTTTTCCTGTTATACCATATCCATCTGATATCCATATTCCAGGTCCAAATAATCCTGTTGCATGAAATGCACCGAAGCCAAAACATAGTAAACTTGATAATAGAAGATGAATACCAAATATTTTAGGTAAATCTAATGCGGGTTCACCTGTTCTTGGATCTCTAAACAATTCTAAATCCCAGTAAACCCAATGCCATATGGATGCTAAGAATAACATACCTGATAAGACTATGTGAGTTATAGCAACACCTTCAAAACTCCATAATCCGGGATTGGAAACGCTTTCTCCTGTAATACTCCATCCGCCCCATGAATCTGTTACTCCAAGCCTTGCCATAAAAGGCATGACAAACATTCCTTGTCTCCACATAGGATTTAAGACTGGATCAGATGGATCAAAAACAGCTAATTCATATAAAGCCATAGAACCTGCCCATCCGGCTACTAATGCTGTATGCATTAAGTGAACAGATATTAAACGTCCTGGATCATTTAATACAACTGTATGTACACGATACCATGGTAATCCCATTGAACTATAATCCTCCTAGTCAAGAGATATGAAATTTTTGCTTTTCTTACTATTTTATAGACATAGACTACATAGTATTTTATTATAACATTCTTCAGATCAATTAATTAGTTTTTAATCACATTTGTATAGAATAATATTTTTTACTAAACAGAAGCATATAATGGTTATAATCATTAAAAGCAGTATACTGTTATTTATATTTAAGTTAAACCATGCTGTTTTGATAATATAGTTATTGTAACTTAGATAAGGTATTGAATAAAGAGATCTAATACTTTCTATTGCATAAGTTAGTGGATTGATACTAGCAATTATTTGCAACCAGTAAGGCATAAATGATAATGGAGCTAATGCTGTGCTGGAAAATAAAGTTGGTAAATTGACAATTAATATAACTGCAAGAAATTCAATATGACCAGGTAGAATGAAAGCTAAGCAAATGCTTATGCTTCCTATACTGAGTATAATTAATAAAAGTATGATAAATATAGTTATAATTTGTTGGATATGTAATTTATTATATTCTATTAAAAGGCTAGATACTATAATAAAACTGGTTTGTAGTGTAGTGATGATTGCAATAAAAATAATTGCAGATATTAATAATGAGTCACGCGACTTTAATGGCGCTACAAGTAATCTGTTTAGGAAACCAAATTCTCGATCAAACATCAAAGGTAAACCTGAATTAATAGCTCCTGTGAAAGATGAAAAAACTACAATTCCTGGACTCAAAAATTGGTAGTAAGTTTTATTTTGTGTCAATAGGTTTACTGGCGCATTTTGAAATAATGCTCCAAATAGAATAAGCCATAATAATGGTTGTAATATACCAGAAAATAAGCTAGAGGGTCTTCTTTTTATTTGTATGCAATATCTTTTAATTAAACAAAAGATCTCTTGGTATATGGTTTTTATATATATTGTAGATTTTATATTCTTTTTAGGTCTTAGTTTTATACTATTGTATTTTGTATTGTTTCTTGAGGTATTTAACATTATATTTATTTTGTAAATTTATTTAGAAATTTTTTGCTTGTAATTATAATATTTTTCATATATATTTTAATTATATCGAAATATTATATGTTTATTGATTTTGTTTTATGATTTACTAATATGTAATCATTATATTATGTAATTAATTTAAATGATGCTCAATCCGTAGTTTTAATAATCTTATTATACTTAATATTTTAGGAGAAAGTAATATGTCTGAAACTTTCAAAGTAACTTTAATTTCTGATTCAGAAGGACTAAATGAGGCTATTGATTGTCCTTCTGATACGTATATTTTAGATCATGCCGAAGAAATGGGTATTGATTTACCTTATTCTTGTAGAGCAGGTGCTTGTTCTACTTGTGCTGGTAAATTGCAAGAAGGGACAGTAGATCAGTCTGATCAATCTTTTTTAGATGATGATCAAATGGGTGAAGGTTTTATTTTAACTTGTGTAAGTTATCCTACCAGCGATTGTACTATTCTAACACACCAGGAAGAAGCATTGTATTAATTTTTTTTATTAAATTGTCGGTAGAATGCATAATATGTATTCTACCGACAATTTTACAGTTTTATTTCTATATCTACCCCAGACGGAATGTTAAGTTTCATCAAAGAATCAATTGTTTGTGAAGATGGTTCATATATATCAATGATTTTTCTGTGTGATCGTATTTCAAAATGTTCTCTCGAATCTTTATCTACATGTGGTGAACGCAAAACACAATAAATTTTGCGTTTTGTTGGTAAAGCTATTGGTCCTTTGGCTTTAACTTTTGTTCTATAAGCTGTATCTAGTATTGTTTTGCACGATTTAGCTAATAAAGCATGTTCGTAAGCTTGTAATTTGATACGTATTTTATTTTGTTTATGAATTTTCATTTTTTTATTTTTACTCAAGAATTTTAGACACTACACCTGCTCCCACAGTTTTGCCTCCTTCACGTATAGCAAATCTCATTCCTTGCTCAATAGCAATAGGATTAATTAATTCAGCGCTCATTTTAATTCTATCCCCTGGCATAACCATTTCTGCAGCAGAACCATCATCTGCAGTAAACTTTGTAATTGTTCCTGTTACATCAGTAGTTCGAACATAAAATTGTGGACGATATCCTGAGAAAAAAGGGGTATGTCTTCCACCTTCTTCTTTAGTAAGTATATATACTTCTGCTTCAAATTGAGTATGAGGTGTAATAGTTCCAGGCTGTGCTAAAACCATTCCTCTCTCAATGTCTTTTTTTTGTACTCCTCTTAATAATATGCCTATATTGTCTCCTGCCATACCTTCGTCCAAAGTCTTTTGAAACATTTCTAATCCTGTAATTGTAGTAGTGGCAGTATCTTTTAATCCCACTATTTCTATTGTGTCACCAACTTTAATGACCCCTCTTTCAATTCTTCCTGTAGCGACAGTACCTCTTCCTGTAATTGAAAATACATCTTCTACTGCCATTAAAAACGTTTTTTCTACATCTCTAACAGGTGTCGGAATGTACTCATCTACTGCATCCATCAGTGAATGAATTTTGTCTACCCATTCGTTTTCTCCCCTTTGAATAGTATTATTTTCTGTTACTTGTTCTAATGCTAATAATGCGGATCCTGCTACAAATGGAATATCTTCACCTGGAAAATCATATTGTATTAATAATTCTCGCACTTCTAATTCTACTAGTTCTAATAGTTCTTCATCATCTACTTGATCTTGCTTATTTAAAAAAACAACAATATTAGGTACTCCTACCTGCTTAGCAAGTAATATGTGTTCTCTTGTTTGCGGCATTGGTCCGTCAGCAGCTGATACTACCAAAATAGCTCCATCCATTTGAGCTGCACCTGTAATCATGTTTTTTACATAGTCTGCATGACCTGGACAATCTACATGTGCATAATGGCGATTTTGAGTTTCGTATTCAACATGAGCCGTATTAATTGTTATTCCTCTTGCTTTTTCTTCTGGAGCAGCATCAATTTCATCAAATTTTTTTGCTTTTGTATCATTTGCAGCAGCTAAAGTTGCTGATATAGCTGCTGTAAGTGTCGTTTTTCCATGATCAACATGTCCTATTGTTCCAATATTAACATGAGGTTTTTTGCGTTCAAATTTTGCACGTGCCATAATCTTTAATCTCCTTCTTTTAAATAATTATGATTGTAATCGACATGATTTTAATAACGGTAGTGAGCAAATGCTTTATTAGCTTCAGCCATACGATGTGTTTCCTCTCTTTTTCTAATTGTATTACCGCTTTCATTAGATGCATCAATGATTTCATTGGCTAATTTGAAAGCCATACTTTTTCCAGATCTTGTATGTGCAAATTTTGTAATCCATCTAAGAGCTAAATTTGTTCCACGATATGCCCTCACTTCCATAGGTACTTGATATGTTGATCCTCCAATTCTTCTACTTTTAACTTCTACTAGAGGTGTTGCATTGCGTATGGCTTTTTCTAATATTTCTAGAGGATCGTTGGATGTTTTGTTATGAATTATATCTAATGCTTGATAAACTATTTTATATGCTAAACTTTTTTTACCATCTTGTAGTATTCTTACAGTTAGCATGTTTATTAGCTTGCTATTGTGCACAGGATCTGGATAAGTCAATCTTTTCTTAGATTTATTGCGACGCGACATGTGTATAATTTAATTTGATATTATAGGTTTTTAAACTTTATATTTTGGGTTTTTTGGCTCCATATTTTGAGCGACTTTTTTTTCTATCTTTTACTCCAGAAGCATCCAGAATACCTCGCACTATATGATAACGTACACCTGGTAAATCTTTAACGCGACCTCCTCTTATTAGTACGACTGAATGCTCCTGTATATTATGTCCTATACCTGGTATGTATGCTGTTACTTCAAATCCTGAAGTTAATCTAACTCTAGCTACTTTTCTTAAGGCTGAATTCGGTTTTTTAGGTGTAGTTGTATAAACTCTGGTGCATACTCCACGTCTTTGTGGACACCCTTTTAAAGCAGGAGATTTAGTTTTTTTACTTGATTTTTGTCTTTCCGATCTTACAAGTTGTTGAATCGTTGGCATTTGTAATTTTTATATTGATATTTTAATAAATATCTTTAACATTATAAATATTGAGATATACACTGTCAAACTCTATATTTTCTATATAAGTATGATTCAAGTTATTTGTTGCTATTTGATTTTACATTATATTTACGCAAGAATTTTTCAACTCTTCCTTCTGTGTCTATAATCCTTTGTGATCCTGTAAAGAAAGGATGATTTCCCGACCATATATCTACATGTAATTCAGGTTTAGTTGAACCTACTGTCATGATATGTTTTCCATCGCAATATACTTTAGCATCATTATACCATTTTGGATGTATATCTTTATTAGTCATGTATATATTAAGATGATTAAAATTATTGATATCTTTTGTTGTATATTATCGTTTTGAATATTGTGGAGCTTTTCTTGCTTTGCGTAAGCCATATTTTTTGCGTTCTTTTATCCTGGCATCTCTTGTTAAAAATCCTTTAGCCTTTAAAGTAGTACGGTTCTCAGGATTCATTTCGCATAATGCTCTTGTTAATCCTAGTTTTATTGCGTTTGCTTGACCTGTTAATCCACCTCCTTCTGTGTTTACATATATATCATATTCTTTATTTAAGCCAAGAAGTTTTAAAGGCGAGCATGAAACTCTTAAATAATTAGGACTAAATTGTAAATATGATTCACCTGGTAAGCCATTAATAATTAATTTTCCAGATCCTGGTACTAGCTTTACCCTGGCAATAGATGTTTTGCGTCTGCCTGTACCTGAATAAATTATTTTGGAATTGTTTGCTGAGATAGTCATTTATATATATTATTAAGTTAATGTAATTAATTCTGGTTTTTGTGATTTGTGAGGATGTTGATTATTGGGATAAATTTTTAGCTGTGTAAATAATTGTCTACCTAAAATACCTTTAGGTAACATACCTTTAATAGATTTTTCTAAAATCATATTTGGTTTTTGGTATAAAATATGATTGAATGCTTTGGTTTTTAATCCTCCAGGATAGCCTGAGTATTTTTTATATGTTTTTTGAGTAAATTTTTTTCCCGTTACTTTAATTAATTTTGAATTTATTAATATAATATATATTTTGTTATTTATATGTGGTGTATATAAAGTAGAATTTTTTCCTTTCAATAATTTAGCTATTTTACTACTAAGCCGACCTAAATTTTTATTTTCAGCATCAATAATGTACCATTTGCTTTCTTTGGGTTGTTGTGCTATATATGTTTTATTCATAATTGATGTATGATTTTTTCTTATATAGATAATATAAATAAGGTGTGCTTTTAGCTGCTTTCTATATTTTTTTCTTTTGGTAATCTGATACCAAGTTTATTTTGTAATGCTTCAATCACCTCTTCTGCAGATTTTTGGCCGAAATTTTTAATTTCTAAAAGTTCGTCTTGCGAATAATCTAATAGATCTGAAATGGAATTTATTTGAGCTCTTTTAAGACAATTGTATGCTCTAACAGATAACTGTAGTTCTTCTATTAGTACTTGATTAATTTCTTCTTCGTATTCATTGCTTGAATTATCAACACTGTTGAAGTTTAGATTGGTTAGAGGATAAAATAAGTTGGTTAAAACTTGAGCTCCTTGGCTAATAGCTTCTTGTGGAGATAAGCTACCATTTGTCCAAACCTCTAAAGATAGTTTTTCTTGAATAAGCGTCGGACTAATTTTTTTCTCTTCTACTATGTAACTGAATTTGGTTGCTGGCATGAATACGGCATCTATTTGTAAAAAATCTATAGATTTTTTATCAAATCCTTTATTTACCATTTTATAACCACTTCCTGTTTCAATACGAAATTCCATTTCGAAGATAGTATTGTTACAAATAGTTGCTATGTACTGTTGTGGATCAATAATTTGAACTTCAGGTGGTACTTCAAATAAACCTGCAGTGATAATAGCTGGTCCTTGTACTCGTATTCGACCTATTTGGGATGTGTTATTGTAACTTTTTAAGACTACTTCTTTAAGATTGAGTAAAATTTCCAATACATCTTCTCGAACCCCTGTAATAGTTGAAAATTCATGGCTTATACCAGCAATTCGAACAGCCACAATTGCAGCGCCCTGTAAGTTTGATAGAATAGTTCTTCTTAATGAATTACCTAAAGTAATGCCTTGTCCTTTATTAAGTGGTCCTAAAATAAAACGACCGTATTGTTGACGGTTACTTTCTATTTTTGATTCTACACATTCTATTTGAAAATGAGTCATACGAAATTATTCAAGATATATCATTGGCAGCATTTAATAAGTTATGTAAATTAAACACGTCTTTTTTTAGGCGGTCTACAGCCATTGTGTGGTGTAGGAGTAATATCCTTGATTAAAGTTATGTTAATACCAGTTGCTTGTAATGATCTTATTGCTGTTTCGCGTCCTGCTCCTGGTCCGTTCACTAATACTTCTGTTTGTCTTATTCCTTGTTCCATTGCTTGTTTAGCAGCTTTTTCAGCAGCTATTTGTGCAGCAAAAGGTGTTCCTTTTTTAGTTCCCTTAAATCCGTTTGCACCAGATGAAGACCAAGATAAAGTAGCTCCTTGAAGATCTGTAATAGTTATAATCGTGTTATTAAATGTTGATTTTATGTGTGTTATCCCATTAATAATATTCTTTTTCTGTTTTGTATATGTTTTTCTTATTTGTCTAGCCATATATTATAAATTTACTATATTATTTTTATTTGCGTGGAGCTTTTTTCTTTCCTGCCATTGTTTTTTTTATACCTCGTTTTGTGCGAGCATTAGTTCGTGTGTTTTGCCCTCTTAAGGGTAGACCTAATTGATGCCTTTTTCCTCTGTATGAGCAAATCGTCATCAGCCTTTTAATATTCATGGATTCTATCCTTTTTAAGTCTCCTTCTACTTGATAACTATTACTGAGTATTTGCCTGATTAGTACAACTTGTTCATCATTAAGTTGATCTGTTTTAATATTACGATTGATTTTAAGTTGATCTAAAATTTCTCTTGCTTTTGATCTGCCTATACCATAAATATATGTTAATGATATCTCTATACGTTTATTTTTAGGTAGATCTACACCTACTATTCTTATCATTTTAGTTTCCTGTTATTTCAATATAATTATCCCTGCCTTTGTTTGTGTTTTGCATTTTTACAAATGACTATTATCTTTCTATGTCTACGTATAATTCTACATTTCTCACAAATTTTTTTCACAGATGGTCTAACTTTCATTAGTTTTTAAAATGTCCTTATTTAGATATTTAATTGTTTACTCCATTATATTATCATATTGTTGAGATATTATATATGTTTGAATTTGTTTTGCTGTTTCAATTGCTACGCCTACCAATATCAATAAAGATGTAGTTCCTAATCCTTGTAAAACACTTGTATTTGTTGTTTTGGTTATTAGAGAAGGAATAAGAGCTATTATGAATAAAAATATTCCTCCTACTAATGTCATCTTATCTAGTATTTGTTTGATATAGTATACTGTATCAGATCCAGGCCTAATTGAGGGTATGCTAGCACCCATTTTGTTTAGATTTTCTGCTATATCTTCTGGGTTTAAAACTAGTGATGTATAAAAATAGCTAAAAGCGATTATTAATAAGCCATATGTAGGTAAATATAAAATATGTCCTGGTAAAAATAAAGCAAGTATACTACTTATTTTAGATATTTGTTTATTATCTGAAATATATATAGGTAATGTCATTGTTGCAGAAGCAAATACAATTGGCATAACGCCACCTTGGTTGAGTTTTAGTGGTATATAACTTTGAGGATTTAGTATATTAACTTTGCTCAATTGTTTTGCTGATACAATTATGATTTTTCGTTTACATTCTTGAATTAAGATATTTATAATTAAAATCATTATGATTAATGTAAAAAAGAAGCACGCATTAATAAATGTGTGTCTATCATAAATATTAATTTTATAATTCTGTAAATTTTTGGGTATACCTGAAATAATATTTTGAAAAATTAATAATGATGATCCGTTACCTATTCCATACTCTGTAATAATTTCTGCACACCACATTATTATTAAAGACCCTGTGCTTAATGCAATGATACAGTCTAATATAAAATAGTAGTTCCAGTTGAAAACATAAGGTTTAATCCATAACGATATGCCTATACTTTGTATAATACTCCAAATCAGTGTGCAATAGCGTGTTATTTGTGTTAATTTTTGTCTCCCAGAGTCCCCTTCTTCTTTTTGTAAATTTTCTAATGCTGGTATTAATTTTATTAATAATTGCATCATAATTGACGCATTTATATAAGGAACTATTCCCAAAGCAAAAATTCCTATTGTTGAGAATCCCCCACCTGAAAAAATATTTAAAAAATTTATTAATCCATTGTTATTAACATTATTATTTAATGAATTATGATCTATTCCTGGTACGGGAATAAATATTCCTAGTCGAGCTAAAATTAATAGTATTAATGTAATTAAAAGTTTTTGTTGTAATTGTTTTGTAGCCTTCATTTTATATTTACATTAATATTGCTTTAGATATTATTATTATAAAGTTGTTCTATATTTATATCTCTGTTTTTTGCTGTGTTTTGAAATGTTTTCAATTGGCTTAAGGCGTTTAATACAGCACGTGCGTTATTTAAGCTATTACCAGATCTTAATTGCTTAGCTAAAATATTTTTAATTCCGGCAAGCTCTAAAACTGTACGTGTAGATCCACCTGCAATAACTCCTGATCCTATAGCAGATGGTCTTAAAACAACTTTAGCTGCTCCTGATATTCCTTCTATTTTGTGAGGTATAGAATAAGATTTTGTTAAGGGCACATTGACTATATTTTTTTTTGCATCAGTAACACCTTTTTTCACAGCTCCTATGACATCACTCGCTTTGCCAATACCTACTCCTATTTGTCCTTGCTCATTGCCTACAACCAGAATAGCTCTAAAGCTTAATTTTTTTCCTCCTTTGACTACTTTTGTAACTCGCTTAACTTGTACAACTTTTTCTTCCCAGTTATATTCTTGTTCTTTATTTCTAACTGATTTTTTTTTCATGACTTTTAAAGTTAAAATTTAATACCTTCTTTTCTGACCGCTTCTGCTAATGCTTGAATTCTACCATGATATATTTTATTTTGACGATCAAATACGATTTCTTTAATACCCAATGCTTTTGACTTTTGAGCTATATTTTTTCCAATGCTACGTGCAGCATTGCAATTATAAGGTGTTTTTATTTTTTCTCTAATTATTTTTTCTAATGTCGAGCTACTTGTAATAATTTTTTTGTTGGTATCATCTATAATCTGTGCATATATATGTTTATTTGATCTAAATACACAAAGACGTGGACGATTTATTGTTCCTCTGATTTTTTTTTTCATTGGTTTTTGTGATTAATGACTAATAAATTGTTATTTGCCAGCTTTACCTACTTTTAGATTAATTGTTTCATTTAAATATCTAATTCCTTTTCCTTTATATGGCTCAGGAGGTCTAATTCTTCTAATTTGAGCAGCTATTTCCCCTACTACTTCTTTTTGTATACCTTTGATAATAATATTAGTATTATTTTCTACTTCTATTATAATATTTTTAGGTGGTTCTATAGTAACTGGATGACTGTATCCCACATTCAGTATTAAATTCTTTCCTTGTAATTGTGACCTATAGCCCACACCTTGAATTTGTAATCTCTTTTCAAATCCTTTAGAAACTCCTATCATCATATTGTGTATTAGAGTTCTTGATAGGCCATAAAGTTTTTGTGCTTCTTTATTTTCATATGCTTTATATAGGTGTAATATTTGGTTTTCTTTATCATACTTGACTTTAATTATTTCTGGTAACTGATATGACAGTTGCCCTTTCGGACCTGTAATATATACATTGTTTTTTATGATTTTAATATCCGTATTTTGCGGTAAATTAATCGTTTTTTTTCCTATTCTAGACATTGTATTTTTTAAATTAGTTTTACCATATATAGCATAAAATTTCTCCACCTAGTCCATAATGCCTTGCGTGATGATCAGACATAACTCCTTTTGATGTTGAAATTATAGCTATGCCAATTCCTCCAAAAACTTTAGGAAGTTCTTTATAATTAGCATATACTCTTAAACCAGGTTTACTTATTCTTTTTAAGGAAGTAATAACAGGTTTTTTACGTTTGCCTTTATATTTTAATGATATTAATAAATATCTGCTACTTTTTTCTCCTATTTCTTCAAATTTATAAATAAAACCTTCTTCTTTTAATACTTTTACTATATTTCGAGTCATTTTAGTTGAATAGACTTGAACAATTTGATGTTTTGCTAAGCTTGCATTTCGAATACGGGTTAGCATATCTGCAATTGTATCATTAATCACTTTTCAAACTCCATTAATTATTGATGTGTTTTTGCAATTATAATTTTTAAGTTATTGTATGAAAGGCATGCCAAATTCTTTTAATAGTGCAAAGCTTTCTTCGTTGTTCTTAGCTGTTGTGACTATCGTAATATTTAATCCTCTAATTTTATCAATGTCATCATATTTAACTTCTGGAAAAATTATTTGCTCTTTTAAGCCTAAATTATAGTTGCCTCTGCCATCAAAACTATTGGAGCTTATTCCTCTAAAATCTCGAATTCTTGGTAAAGCTAGGTTAATTAATTTATTAAGAAAATCGTACATTTTATCTCTTCTTAGAGTAACCATTAGACCAATAGCTATATTTTCACGTATCTTAAAGCCTGCTATAGCTTTTTTAGATTTTGTAATTTTAGGTTTTTGACCAGTAATTGCTGTTATCTCATTTATGCTTTTTTCAAGCACTTTATTGTTCATAGCAGCCTCTCCTAAACCTCGGTTAATTGTGATTTTTACAATTTTAGGTACTTCATGAATATTATTGTATTTAAATTTATTTTGTAAATCATTACAAATTTTTTCTTTATAAAGGGTTTTTAGTGCGTTTTTCATACTCGATTAGAATATTGTTTATATATTATTTTTCTTCGTATAATATGACATTTGAGCTATTAATACACTTTTCAATTCTAATAATCTTGCCTTTATTGCTATCTTTTTGTGCTTTTAGGTGTTTTATAGCTATATTTAAGTTTTCAATAATAATTTTACTTTTTTTTGGTAAAACTTTAACGATTTTTCCTATTTTTCCTTTCTCACGGCCAGATATAATCTGCACTGTTTCTCCGTTTTTAACATGCATTTTTATATTTGTTTTTTTAATTTTCATTATACAACCTCTGGTGCTAATGATATAATTTTTGAAAATTTTTTATCTCGTAATTCTTTAGCTATAGGACCAAAAACTCTAGTGCCTCTCGGGTTATTTTCTTGATTTATTATAACTGCCGCATTATCATCAAACCTTATGCTCATTCCGTCATTGCGCCGTATGGCTTTTCTAGTTCTTACTATGACAGCTCTGATAATATCAGATTTTTTTATTGGCATATTAGGTAATGCATCTTTTACAACCCCAATTATAATATCTCCTATACTCGCATAAGAAGGATTATTACTTCCTAGCACCTTAATGCACATAATTTTGCGTGCTCCACTATTATCAGCAATATTTAAATAACTTTGTGTTTGTATCATTTTTCTAATATTTTTTCTATTAATATCCAACGTTTTTTCTTGCTTATAGGTCTGTTTTGTTGTATTTTTACAATGTCACCTATATTACATTCATTATTTTCATCATGAGCATAATATTTATTTGTTTTTGTAAGTATTTTTTTATATTTAGCATGTGATATTTTATTTTTGACAGCCACAGTAATGGTTTTATTCATTTTATTACTCACTACTGTTCCAATTGTATATTTTTGATACATGATTTAATATTTTTTATAGTTAATAGTTGAGCTAATTCATGCTTTTTATGTTTAAATAAGTGTGGTTTTACATTTTGTCTTGTTGCCTGTTTTAATTTTAATTCAAATATTTCTTTCTTTAAATTTATAATTTTTTCTTCAATTTCGTTAGTTGTCAGATATTTAATATTTTTAAATTTTGGCAAAGGCATAAGTTGTATTTTATTTATAAGTTATAAATCTAGTTTTTACAGGCAATTTGTATGACGCTAATTTCATAGCTTCCTCAGCAGTTTGTTTAGGTACGCCAGCTATTTCAAAAAGGATATGACCAGGTTTTACAACTGCAACCCAATATTCTGTAGCACCTTTTCCAGAACCCATCCTTGTTTCTGCTGGTCTAGCTGTAATTGGTTTATCTGGAAAAACCCGTATCCATAATTTGCCACCTCGTTTTACATATCTTGTAATTGTTCTTCTTGTGGCTTCTATTTGTCTTGCTGTGAGCCATACGGGTTCTAAAGTTTGTAATCCATAGTCGCCGAATGCAATACGATTTCCTTTGCTTGCTTTACCATTCATACGACCACGATGTTGTTTACGAAATTTTGTTCTTTTGGGACTTAGCATATTATTAATAAATTGTATTGCAATATTATAGTATCATAGTTTATGATTTAATTTTGGGTTGTATGTGTTATAATTTTTTCGCCTTTGAATAGCCACACTTTTACACCTAATATTCCATATATAGTATGTGCTGTTTTATAGGAGTAATCTATATGTGCTCTTAGAGTTTGTAATGGTACACGACCTTCTCTAACCCATTCACTTCTTGCTATTTCAGCACCATTTAATCTACCAGAAACTTGAATTTTGATTCCCTGATTTTTTGCTTTTTGAGATCTTTGAATAGCTTGTCTAATCACTCTTCTAAAAGCTATTCTTTTTTCAAGTTGTTGTACTATAAATTCAGCTATTAATACTGCTTCTTTATCAGGGTATGTGATTTCTATAAGATTTACCCTGATTTGTGCACTGTTTTTTAATACATTTTCTATATTTTTTCTGATATCTTCTAAGCCATTACCTGCTTTACCTAATACAATCCCTGGCCTGGCTGTATGTATTTGTACTTGAATTTGATCAACTTTTCTATCTATATGAATTAATGTAATACTTGCATTATGCAGTTGTTTTTCTATTAAGTTTCTGATTTTATCATCTTCCTGAGCTAGTTTTGAATATGATTTCATATTGGAAAACCATGAAGAATTGTGTGCCTGCGTAATCCCTATTCTAAACCCCAGTGGATGTGTTTTTTGTCCCATTATTTACTATTTTTATATTTACTATAAAATTATTTTAATGCTAATTTAATTATTATATGGCATGTCGGTTTCTGTATTTTAAATGCTCTTCCTTGCGCTCTTGGTTGAAACCTTTTTAGTTTTGGACCTTCATTGGCAACAGCTTGATATATAATTAAATTTTGCTTTTCATATTTTAAATTTGATGCATTACTTGCAGCTGACTCTAAAATTTTTTTTATAATTTTACATGGCTTATATTGCATGAATTCAAGTATAAGTATTGCTTCTTGATAGTTTTTTCCTTTAATTTGATTTAAAATTCTTCTTGTTTTTTGTGTTGACAGGCGTAAATATTTTCCTGTTGCTTGAATTTGTGAAATTGTATTCATTATATAAATAATTATCTTTTTGTTTTCCTATCACTTTTTATATGGCTTTTAAAATTTCTGGTTGGTACAAACTCACCAAGTTTATGCCCTACCATTTGATCAGATATAAAAACAGGAAAAAATTGTTTTCCATTATAAACAGCTATAGTATGGCCTATCATTTGTGGAATAATAGTTGAAGATCTTGACCATGTTTTTAATGTTTTTTTAGATTCTTGTTGGTTTAATTTTTCTATTTTTTTGAGTAATTTAAATTCTATATAAGGGCCTTTTTTTAAAGATCTAGACATAATAATTTAAGTTTATATAGTTAACTTTTATTTTCTTTTCCTTAATATATAACGATTACTATATTTAGGTTTTTTACGAGTTTTTCTTCCTAGCGCAGGTTTACCCCAAGGAGTTACTGGATGAGGCTTTCCTATTGGGGAGCGCCCTTCTCCACCTCCATGAGGATGATCTATAGGGTTCATTGCTACACCTCTAACTTTCGGTCTTTTGCTTAACCACCTATTTCTTCCAGCTTTTCCTATGCTTATATTGCCTGCATCAATATTACCTACTTGACCTATAGTTGCTAAGCATTCTTTGCGGATTAATCTAACTTCACTTGATGGTAGCTTTAGTGTCGCGAAAGCACCTTCTTTTGCAACTATTTGCGCATATGTTCCAGCCGCTCTGACTATTTGTCCCCCTTTATAGGGAGTTAATTCTATATTATGAACGGCTGTACCTAAAGGAATTGAGTGTAATGGTAACGAGTTACCGACTTCTAAAGGAGCATTAATGCCAGAAATGACTGTTTGACCAACATTTAATGATCTTGGATGTAAAATATATCTTTTATCACCATCTGAGTAATGTAATAGTGCTATTCTTGCATTTCTATTTGGATCATATTCTATACTTGCAACATTGGCTTTAATATTATATTTATTACGTTTGAAATCAATTTTTCTATAACGTCTTTTATGTCCTTTACCTTTATGACGTGACGTAATAATACCTCTATTATTATGTCCTTGGCAACGATGATTTTTACGTATTAATGATTTTTCTGGTTTTTTGTTTGTTATTTCATCGAATGTAGATATAGTTCTATTTCTCGTACCAGGTGTGTATGCTTTATATAAACGAATAGCCATTTGATTAATGCCACATATTTTTATAAGTTAATTATCTAAAAATAAATTTATCTGATATTGGTTATGAAGTTTCACAATAGCTTTTTTATATTTGCTTTTGTAACCTATATTTTTTCCTATACGTTTTTTCTTTGGTTTCATAATTAATGTATTAATTTTTTCGACTTTTACATCGAATAATTTTTCGATAGCTTGCTTAATTTCTGATTTTTTAGCTTTGACTTTAACAGTAAAAGAATATTTATTGTCTTCTAGCATTTGGGTTGTTTTATCTGTGAGTATTGGATATTTAACTATATCCGTTACAGCTTTTTCGTCTATCTGGTTATTCATTATATATTTTACTAATAATATTTAAGGCATCTTTATTTATTATGATTTGATTTGCTTTCAGTAAGGAAATAATATTGAGATGATTGGCATTTAAAAGCTCTACATTCTTTAAATTGCGAGTAGAGAGATATAAATTATATAATTTTTCACTTACTATAATTAAAATATTGTTTTTTTTATCTGTATTTAGTTTATATTTTTTGAGTGTATTGACTATTAATTTAGTGCTGGGCTTATTTAATGGGTCTATAAAATTTTCTGCAACTATTGTATTCTTAAATTTGTTTTCTATCAAGATTCGCAATGCCAATTGTTTCTCTTTTTTGTTTATTTTCTTTTTTTGAATTTTAGTATGAGGTCCAAAGATAACTCCACCTCCTCTCCATAGAGGAGACCTGTTAGAACCTGCTCTTGCTCTACCAGTTCCTTTTTGTTTCCATGGTTTTTTTCCTCCTCCTCTTACTTCGCTACGTGTTTTTGTGTTTGCATTGTTGTTTTTATTATTAATTAATTGTTGTGTAAGTGCTCGATGTACTACATATATATTGTTATTCTCTTGCTTACACAATTTCATTATTACTTCTTCATGATCTTTTTTATTTATATCTTGAGAAGATATTATTGAATAGATTAATTTCTTTTTAATATTCATGGATCTATTTTTGATTAATGCTAACAATATTACCAGGTTTTCCAGGTACGGAACCTTTGATTATAATAATATTATTATTAGTTTTAATATCTATAATTTTGAGATTTTGAATTGTTACTTTTTTACCACCCATACGACCAGCCATTCTTTTCCCAGCAAAAACTTTACCTGGTGTTGTTCCTGCTCCGATTGATCCGGGTTGTTTATGATTTTTTGAGCCATGAGACATTGGTCCTCTACTAAAATTATGTTTTTTGGTACAGCCCGTAAATCCTTTTCCTATGCTAATGCTAGAGACAGAAATATTTTGGTTAATTTTGAAATCTTCTACTGTAATCCATTGACCTATTTCAAAGTCTTTTAGTGAATTTACTCTATATTCCTTTAAATATTTTAAAGCAGGCATATTATATTTATTTAAATGGCCAATTTCAGCTTTATTTAGTTTATTCTTTTCTACTTTTATATAGCCTAATTGAATAGCTTTATAACCATGAGATTCTATACTTTTGATTTGAGTAACTAGACATGGTCCTAGTTCTAAAATAGTTACGGGTACTGCTTTGCCTTCTTGGTCAAAAATTTGAGTCATGCCAATTTTTTTACCTAGTAGCCCGATCTTCATTTTATCTCTAATCTCCTCAATTATGTAAAGTTTTTTGATTATGTATGTTCGTATCATATATTTATTATCTGTTAAATTCTTAAAATTTTCAACCTTATTATTATAATAACTTGGGCTTTTATACAAAAAATATATAAATATTTGTAATTCGGTTTTTTAGATATAATCAAATTTAAATTATAGATTATTGAAGTTAGTTTAAATATATAAAATGGTATGTTCAATGAGTTCGGTAATTACTACTTTACTGATTATTTAATCTAGTGCAATATATAGTTATAAACATAAAAATTTATGACGCATAAAACCAAAATATATTTAGTTAATTTTTTAAGAGGTGATTTATGGCTAAAGTTGTTGGCATTGATTTAGGTACAACAAATTCTGTTATTGCTGTTATGGAAGGAGGTAAACCTTCTGTAATTCCTAATAAAGAAGGATTAAGAACTACACCATCTGTCGTTGCTTATACAAAAAAACAAGATAAATTGGTAGGACAAATAGCTAAACGACAGGCTGTAATGAATCCAGAAAATACTTTTTATTCTGTTAAAAGATTTATTGGTCGTAAAAAAGATGAATTGGCAAATCAGTTACAACAGTCATCTTATAATGTAAAGACAGATAATAATTCTAATATTAAGTTAGAATGTCCAGCATTAGGTAAAGATTTTGCTCCTGAAGAAATTTCTGCTCAAGTCTTGCGTAAACTAGTTGAGGATGCTAGTGCTTATTTAGGTCAACAAGTGACTCAAGCAGTTATTACTGTTCCAGCTTATTTCAATGATTCACAGCGTCAAGCTACTAAAGATGCTGGACAGATTGCTGGTTTAGATGTTTTAAGAATTATTAATGAGCCTACAGCAGCATCTTTATCGTATGGTTTAGATAAAAAAAACAATGAAACTATTTTGGTATTTGATCTTGGCGGAGGTACATTTGATGTTTCTATTTTAGAAGTAGGTGATGGCGTTTTTGAGGTTTTATCAACATCTGGAGATACTCATTTAGGAGGTGACGATTTTGATAGAAAAATTGTTGATTGGTTAATTAATGAGTTTAATAATGATGAGAGAATTGATTTAGGTAAGGATAGACAAGCTTTACAAAGACTAACAGAAGCAGCTGAAAAAGCTAAAATGGATTTATCTAGTTTATCACAAACTGATATTAATTTGCCTTTTATTACTTCTACTGATACAGGACCTAAGCATTTAGAAAAAAATATAACTAGAGCGAAGTTTGAGTATTTATGTCAAGATTTAATTAATCGTTGTGAGGTACCTGTTAATAATGCTTTAAAAGATGCTCAATTATCATCGGATGATATAGATGAAATTGTTTTAGTTGGTGGTTCTACAAGAATTCCTGCTATTAAAGAGTTAGTTAAAAAAATGATAGGTAAAAATCCAAACCAAAGTGTAAATCCTGATGAAGTAGTTGCGATTGGAGCAGCTGTTCAGGCTGGTGTTTTAGCAGGTGAAGTAAAAGATATACTATTGCTTGATGTGACTCCTTTATCTTTGGGAGTCGAAACTCTTGGAGGAGTAATGACAAAGATAATAGCTCGTAATACAACGGTGCCTACAAAGAAATCTGAGATCTTTTCAACAGCGGTTGATAATCAGCCTAATGTTGAAATTCATGTTTTGCAAGGGGAGAGAGAATTTACTAAAGATAATAAAAGTTTAGGTACTTTTAGATTAGATGGTATCATGCCTGCACCTCGAGGTGTACCTCAAATAGAAGTCATATTCGATATAGATGCAAATGGTATATTATCTGTAAAGGCCAAAGATAAAGGAACGGGTAAAGAACAATCTATTACGATAACAGGTGCATCTACATTACCGAAAGAAGAAGTTGAGAAACTAGTTAAAGAAGCAGAAGAAAATTCGGAGCTTGATAAACAGAAACGTGAAAAAATAGATTTAAAAAATCAGGCCGATGCTTTATGTTATCAGTCTCAAAATCAACTTGATGAGCTTCAGGATAAAATTAGTAAAGATGAAAAGCAAAGCGCTCAAACACTTATAGATTCCTTAAAATTATCTATTAAAGAAGATAATTATGAGCAAATTGAAAATATGAAAAATCAGTTGCAGCAAGCAATGATGAATATAGGTAAAAAAGTTTACAGTTCTAAACAACAAGAATCACAAGAATCAACTGATGATTCTGTTATAGACACTAATTCTAAGGAGGCATAAAGAGTAAATCATAAGCGGGTAACGCGATTCGAACGCGCGACATCAACCTTGGCAAGGTTGCGCTCTACCACTGAGCTATACCCGCTATATTCTCATATAATTACAAAAAAATATTGTTTTGTCAAATTTGTTGTTGTCTTATATACTATGTATACTAAAATAGATATTAATATTTTTTATATACATAGCAATATATAATTTCTAATTAATAAAAGAGTTAAAGAATCCTGTTATTAATACTAATCCAGTCCATATGCCTGCGCCAGTGTAAATTAAATTTTTAGATTTTTCCCATTGCCCAGGAGAAGCGAATGTTACAGGTATGCTTACTACTAGAAGAGTTGAAAATATCACTAGTATAAATACTAAAAGTTGAATAATAATTGTCATATTTTTTATCCTTTTTACATTTCTTAACATCTTAATTGTATGACTTAAAGATGGATTTATATATAATATATAATTATATATTGTGATACATAATTTATTTATTATTGTAAACTGTTTTCTTTTGTATATACACTTGTTTTCACAATGTCAACAGTTCAGTATTTATATGGATATAATTATCATAGTAAATTTACAAGAAAAATATCCAAAATATTGTTTTTATGTTTATACTACATAATTTATCTTAGTATATACATAGATAGATATATAAATTAATGATAAAGAGGTTTATTTTATGATTACAGCGATTATATTAGCGAAATTACCTGAAGCTTACTCAATTTTTCGACCATTAGTCGATATTTTGCCAGTAATTCCTGTTTTTTTCTTATTATTAGCTTTTGTATGGCAAGCAGCAATTGGTTTTAGATGATAAGATAAAATAAGCAGTATTATTTCTATTTATTTTAGGAAGTTTTTATTATGGTAGAACCTCTTTTGTCTGGTATAGTATTAGGATTAATTCCTGTAACATTACTTGGTTTATTAGTGGCTGCTTATCTACAGTATCGTAGAGGTAATCAGCTTGGACTATAGTTTGTACATACAAGAATTAATATAATATAGATATTATATTTATATAAATGTTGTATGATAGCATTTATGTAAATATATAATTGTATTACCAACTAGCTTTTTTAACACCAGGCAATAGACACTTATGGGACATTTCTCTTAAAACATGTCTTGATAGTCCAAAATCTTTGTAAAATCCACGACTACGTCCTGTTTTCCAACATCTATTTCTTTTACGGCAAGGAGCGCTATTTTTAGGTAGTTTTTGTAATTCTCTTTGTAATTCTATTTGTTCTGTGAAAGTTAATCTATTATTCAGTTTCTTTTTAATTTCTTGCCTTTGATTTTTATATTTTTGAATCAGTTTTGCTCTTTTTGCTTCTCTTTGAGTCATGCTTTTTTTAGCCATTTTTATGTTTCAGTGAAAATTATCTATTATTTTAATTGAAAAATTTTTGTATTGCAATAAAAAATACTGCCTGATATTAAATCGAAGCAGCATTTTAAGTATCATAGTTTATGTGTTAACCAAACTTACCAGATGTAGATGCTATTACAAATGCTGCATACGTTAGTATATATCCAACAGAGAAATGTACTAATCCAACTAATCTAGCTTGCACTATAGATAGTGCTACAGGTTTGTCTTTCCATCTAACTAAGTTTGCAAGAGGTGTTCTTTCATGAGCCCAAGCTAATGTTTCTATAAGTTCTTGCCAGTAACCACGCCAAGATATTAAAAACATGAATCCAGTTGCCCATACCAAATGTCCAAATAAGAACATCCACGCCCATACAGACAAATTGTTCATACCGTAAGGATTATATCCATTTATTAATGGAGATGAATTAAGCCATAAGTAATCTCTGAGCCATCCCATTAAATAAGTTGAGGATTCGTTGAATTGGTTGATATTACCTTGCCAAATTGTCATGTGTTTCCAGTGCCAATAAAATGTCACCCATCCAATAGTGTTAAGCATCCAAAATACAGACAAATAAAATGCGTCCCATGCAGATATATCGCATGTTCCACCTCTTCCAGGACCATCACAAGGGAAGCTGTATCCAAAATCTTTTTTGTCAGGCATTAGCTTCGATCCTCTAGCATCTAAGGCACCTTTTACTAATATTAGTGTGGTAGTATGTAAACCTAATGCAATTGCATGGTGAACTAAAAAATCACCTGGGCCTATTGATAGAAATAAAGAGTTTTTATTACTGTTTATTGCTTCTAACCATCCTGGTAACCATATATTACTACCCGCTTTTGCTGCTATACTTGATGAAGAAGATAATAAAGTGTCAAATCCGTATAGTGCTTTTCCTGAACTGGCTTGTATCCATTGTGCGAAAACTGGTTCAATTAATATTTGTTTTTCTGGTGTTCCAAAAGCAATCATTGTGTCATTATGAATATATAATCCTAGCGTATGGAATCCTAGAAATAAGCATACCCAACTTAGATGTGAAATTATAGCTTCTTTGTGATCTAACATTCTAGCAAGTACATTATTTTTATTTTCTTCTGGATCATAATCTCTTATAAAGAAAATGGCACCATGAGCAAATGCTCCTACCATTAGAAAACCTGCTATATATTGATGGTGTGTATAGAGAGCAGCTTGTGTTGTAAAATCTTTAGCCATAAATGCATATGGAGGCATTGCATACATATGCTGAGCAACTAATGATGTAATTACACCTAAAGAAGCTAAAGCTAATCCTAGTTGCATATGTAATGAGTTTGTAATAGTTTCATACAATCCAGTATGTCCTTTACCAAGTTTTCCACTTGGTGGACGATGAGCATCAATTATATCTTTAATATTGTGCCCAATACCCCAATTAGTTTTATACATATGACCGGCGATTATAAATATTATTGCAATTGCTAAATGATGATGAGCTATATCAGTTAACCATAAAGATTGACTTTGTGGATGGAATCCACCTAAAAAGGTTAAAATAGCTGTTCCTGCTCCTTGGTTAGTACCAAATATGTGGGTTGATGTGTCGGGATTTGAAGCATAAATGTTCCAATTTCCTGTAAAAAATGGTTGTAGGCCAGCAGGATGTGGTAGAGTATATGTAAAATTATCCCATCCTACATGTTGCCCACGAGATTCTGGAATAGCTACATGGATTAGATGTCCTGTCCATGCTAATGAACTTAGTCCAAATAAACCTGATAGATGATGATTTAATCTTGATTCATTGTTTTTGAACCATGATAGACCAGGTTTGAATTTGGGTTGCAAATGTAACCATCCAGCAAAAAGCATAATTGCAGATAGTACTAATAAAAATAATGCAGCATTATATAAATCATTATTAGTTCTCATTCCTATTGTATACCACCAATGATATACGCCAGAAAAAGTTATATCTACTGGGTATGATGCACCACCTTTTGTAAATGCTTTTACAGCTGGTTGCCCAAAGTGAGGATCCCAGATTGCGTGAGCAATGGGTTTAATTTTCATAGGTTGTGTTACCCATTGTTCAAAGTTTCCTTGCCAAGCAACATGAAATAAGTTGCCTGATGTCCATAGAAAGATTATAGCTATATGACCGAAGTGAGAAGAGAAAATTTTTTGATATAAATTCTCTTCTGTCATTCCATCATGGCTTTCAAAATCGTGTGCCGTTGCTATACCATACCATATACGTCTAGTTGTAGGGTCTTGTGATAATGCTTGGCTAAATTTTGGAAATTTTGTGGCCATTTTTTTATATTCCTGATTTAATATTTTATCCTACTGATATAATTCTTGCTAAGAAGAAAGCCCAAGTGGTTCCAATTCCTCCTAATAAATAATGAGCTACACCTACAGCTCTTCCTTGTGTAATACTTAATGCTCTTGGCTGAATAGATGGTGCCACTTTTACTTTGTTATGAGCCCATACAATCGATTCTATAAGTTCTTGCCAATATCCACGTCCGCTAAATAAGAACATTAAGCTAAATGCCCATACAAAATGAGCTCCTAAAAATATTAGCCCATATGCTGATAAGGCAGATCCATACGATTGAATAACTTGAGAAGCTTGGGCCCATAGGAAGTCTCTTAGCCAGCCGTTAATAGTAATAGAGCTTTGAGCAAAATTGCCTCCTGTAATATGAGATATTGCTCCTGAAGATTGGACACTTCCCCAAACATCAGATTGCATTTTCCAACTAAAATGAAAAATAGCTATAGATAATGAATTATACATCCAAAAAAGACCTAAAAAGACATGATCCCATCCAGATACTTGGCATGTACCACCTCTTCCGGGCCCATCACAAGGAAAACGGAATCCTAAACTAGATTTATCGGGTATTAATCTAGAATTACGGGAGAATAGAAATCCTTTGACTAATATAAGTACTGTTACATGAATAGTAAATGCATGAATATGATGTACCATAAAGTCAGCTGTTCCTAATTTTATAGGCATCATAGCAATTTTATTGTTGATTGCAACTATATCTCCTCCAAATGCATAGCTAGCTGCTGCTAATGCATTTGGACTTGTATTGCTTGGAGCTAAATTATGAATATTTTGTATCCATTGTGCAAATACAGGCTGTAATTGTATAGCTGTATCTGAAAACATATCTTGAGATCTACCCAAGGCTCTCATTGTATCATTATGAATATATAGGCCAAATGAATGAAATCCTAAAAAGATACATACCCAGTTTAAATGAGATACTATAGCATCTCTATGTCTTATAATTCTATCTAGTACATTATTGTAATTTTGTGCTGGATTATAATCTCTAACCATAAATATTGAAGCATGTGCTCCTGCTCCTACAATACAAAAACCTCCTATCCACATATGATGTGTAAATAGAGATAGTTGGGTTGGATAATCAGTAGCAATGTAAGGATATGCAGGCATTGCATACATATGATGAGCTACAATAATACTTAATGAACCTACCATAGCTAAGTTGATAGCTAATTGTGCATGCCAAGAAGTGGTTAAAATTTCATAAAGACCCTTATGTCCTTCTCCTGTGAATGGACCTTTATGAGCTTCTAGTATTTCTTTCATACTATGCCCAATACCCCAATTAGTCCTATACATATGGCCTGCAACTAAGAATAATACAGCTAAAGCTAAATGGTGATGAGCTGTGTCAGTTAACCATAAACCACCTGTAACTGGATTTAATCCTCCTTTAAAGGTTAAAAAATCTGAGTATTCATTCCAATTTAAAGTAAAGAAAGGTAGTATTCCTTTGCTAAAGCTAGGATATAATTGACTGACCAGTTCTCTATTAACTAAAAATTCATGTGGTAGAGGTAACTCTTGTGGAGATACACCAGAATCTAATAATTTATTGATAGGTATAGAAATATGGATTTGATGTCCAGACCATCCCAAACAACCTAATCCAAGTAAGCCAGCTAAATGATGATTCATCATAGATTCAACATTTTGAAACCATTCTAGTTTTGGTGCAGCTTTATGATAATGAAACCAGCCTGCAAAAATCATTAAACATGACATTAATAGCCCGCCTATTGCGGTTGCATAAAGTTCAAACTCTGTTGTTATTCCAGATGCACGCCATATTTGGAAAAAACCAGATGTAATCTGAACTCCTTGAAATCCTCCTCCAACATCACCATTTAAAATTTCTTGACCAACAATAGGCCATACAATTTGAGCACTAGGTTTAATTATAGTAGGATTACTAAGCCATGCTACATAATTTGAGAACTTTGCCCCATGGAAGTACATTCCACTAAGCCATAAAAATATAATTGCTAATTGACCAAAGTGTGCGCTAAAGATTTTTCGTGAAATTTCTTCTAGAGAACTTGTATGACTATCAAAGTCGTGAGCATCTGCATGTAAATTCCAGATCCAAGTAGTTGTCCTAGGACCTTTAGCTAAAGTTCTTGAAAAATGGCCAGGTTTTGCCCATTTTTCAAATGATGTAGCAACAGGATTTTTGTCTACAGTAACCTGAACTTTTTTTGTCTCTTGCTCTTGTGAGCTAATCGTCATTGAGCTTCTCCTGTTTATTCTAATAAAATACAATGAGACAATTTAATAAAACACTCATTATGTGAATATTCTAGCATTTTTTGTACATATCTTTACTTGATCTTAAGATATGTAGTTTTACAATTGAGTTTTTATTATTATCTTATATTATAAATATAATCTGTGTGTTCCCTGAAATCTGTTAACAATAGTTAAAATCTAATATTTATTGATTCTATCAAATATATTTGATGATTATATTTTTTGTACTTTCATAAGAGCTTGACCACAATCAACAATTTCTCCGTCTTGAACTAATATTTCAACAATTTTACCATTGACTTCAGCTTCTATTTCGTTCATTAATTTCATAGCTTCGATTATACACACGGTTTGTTTTTTATTAACTATGTCATTTTTCTCTATAAATGGCGGCTCATTTGGTGCTGGTGATCTATAAAATGTACCAACCATAGGTGATAATATTGTAGAGTAGCTTGTAGTTTCATTTGAATGTATTTGTGTATTATGAGAATTACTATAATTCAGTACATTTTCATTTTCTTGAACTTGAATAACATTGTTTATAGGAATATCAGAATATTTTACTTTTGTAATCGTAGAATTTGTATTAAAAATAATGTTATTCTTGTTAATAAATAATTCAAATTGTTCACTAATTATATTAAGACGACAGATTCTATTTGTTTTGATTGAATATAATATTCTTCTTAAATCTTTTATTTGAAAATTCATGTGGAATATATTTTCTCCTATATAGTATATTTTTTTATATTTTTAGCTCATACTTATATTCTTATAATTGTAGTTGATTTTTAAATATTTTTACCATATATTTATTTACTATTATAAGATTATTGTATTATTATAGTTCCATTGTATAGTATTGATTCTATTTGTTTGTAAAAAATATATACAGTAGTAAATAATTAACAATAAATAACATATTTTATATAAATTATAATTCTTGTTTGTAAGGGTATTAGAAATTATTATACTTAAAAATATAAGTTTTTATTTTATTAATTTATAAACTAATAATGTTAATAGCAGATGATTTAGCACAATTATTAGAGATCTTACCTGATTTTATTAGGCACCCTCTAGAAGTTCACGCTGACAGGAAGTTACTAATTGAAGTTGTTATGGATTTAGGTAGAAAACCAGAGGCACGCTTTCCTAAAGGACCCGAATATTTATCTAGTAGAATTATAACTTGGCAAGATTTAGATTATTCTATCAAGCGTATAGGAAATTTTAGTGGAGATAATCGCTCTGGTATTGAGAGAACATTACATAGAATTAGCTCTATTAGAAATCGACAAGGTAGTATTATTGGTTTGACCTGTCGAGTAGGTAGAGCTGTTTTAGGTACTATAAGCATTATTAGAGACTTACTAGAGAAAAATCCTTCTATATTATTGTTGGGTAAGCCAGGCGTGGGTAAAACTACTGCGATTAGAGAAATTGCCAGAGTATTAGCAGATGAAATGGAAAAAAGAGTTGTTATAATTGATACATCTAATGAAATAGCTGGCGATGGTGATGTACCTCATCCTGCTATTGGGAGAGCAAGGAGGATGCAGGTATCAAGACCTGAGTTACAGCATCAAGTGATGATTGAGGCAGTAGAAAATCATATGCCTGAAGTTATTATAATTGATGAAATAGGAACAGAGTTAGAGGCTTTAGCTGCTCGTACAATAGCAGAGAGAGGAGTTCAATTGGTTGGTACAGCTCATGGTAATTATTTAGACAGTTTAATAAAAAACCCTATTTTATCTGATTTAATTGGAGGTATACAATATGTTACTCTTGGAGATGATGAAGCAAAGCGGAGGGGCTCGCAAAAAAGTATTTTAGAAAGAAAAGCATCTCCTGCATTTCAAGTAGCCATAGAGATTCATGATCGTTATAGTTGGATTGTTCATGAATCAGTTGGACAGGCTGTGGATCAATTATTGCAGGGTGTTAACTTATGGGTTCAGCGACGTAAATTAATATCTAATCGTTCGATTATTATTCAATGTGAACAATACATACCGATGAATTTTGTTTCGAAGACTAGTCTATATAATCCCAAGATTAATACCAAAAATTCAAAGTCTACTGACTCTACTTTAAATCTAGTGAATTCACAAGTTACTTCATCTTTTTCTAAAAAACAAAGTCCAATAAAATGGCATAAAATATATACTGTATCAAATTCTTCTGAAGGTATAACAGATGATGTTTTTAGTATACGTGTTTATGTGTATTATATCAATATTGCGCAAGTCCAAATGATAGTTAATTCTTTATATTTACCTATTATTATTACAAGAGATATTGTAAAAGCAGATGTAATTTTATCTTTAAGATCAACTTTTAAGCATAATACAAAATTAAAGCAAATAGCTAAAGCAAGACAAATAACAATATATACAATATATAGTGGTACTTCTGCTAATATTAAACGTGCCTTAACAAAAATGTTGAACATTAGCAAAGTATCTAATTATAGTTGGGATGTTATATGTAAAAATAGAACAGTAATAGAATTAGGAGCTTTAATGGAAACTAGAATAGCTATAGAAAAAATTGTGAATGGCAAAAAACAGTCGGTAGAGCTACTTCCAAGAAATGTGAAGTTGCGTAAATTGCAGCATGAATTAATTAATTTTTACAATCTAAGGTCTCGTAGCTTTGGTGAAGAGCCTAATAGAAGATTGAAAATTTACCCAGACTAATATCATAACATAATTGATGATATAAATGATAGTATTGTTAATAATTATAGATACAGGTTACTTTAATAAGAATATATTTTATTTATCAATGAAGGGGCTAATATGTCATCGACTCAATCAATGGCTATTTTTCAAAGAGTTAAAAATATTGTAGTTAAACAGTTAGGTATAGATAGTAAGGAAGTTCACGAAGCAGCAGGATGGAATGATTTAGGAGCTGATTCTTTGGAGATTGTTGAACTTGTTATGGCTCTTGAAGAAGAATTTTCTATAGAGATACCTGACGAAGATGCTGAACAGATAACAACAGTAGGTGATGCTGTAGAAATCATAATAAAACAAGTTGGTTAAAGAAGATAGACCACTAAAATAATATATTAACTAAACGGAGAGGGTGGGATTCGAACCCACGGAACCTAATGGTTCATCTGATTTCAAATCAGACGCAATAAACCAACTCTACCACCTCTCCAAATTTTTTTCATGCTTGCAAAAATATCATACCATAAGTAAGATATTAAATACAATTTTATATTTTGGTCTTACTTATGTCTTATATTATAATTTATGTTTAGTGTTTTATTTACAAGAATAAATGTTGAAACAATTATTCGTATGTAGCTTTTCCTGTAAATTTTCTTTTTACTGGATTATCATTCTTGCCTATTGAATGATTAATATTCCCTATACCAATTCTTCCAGAATTAGATTTTTCTGGAAATACACCGTCTTTTGGATGTAAATATTGAACCTCACTATTAGGAAAAATTCTGTAAATCTTGAAATCTGTAATTTTGAAGCTCGTTTTTAATTGTACACTTAATGCTAGGCATTGTTCTTTTCTGGCTAAGTATAAAAGATTATTGCCTTCATTCATGATTGCTGCTCCACCTGTAGGCATTTCAAAAATTTGTTCTTTTTTACTAGTCCAAGTGATCGCATATTTTTCCTCTGTTTCTGCAGATCTTAGCCAACCACCTGTGCTACCACCAAAAGTTGGCGATGGCATTTTTAAATCTATTGTGTTAGTCATAATAAATAGTTAAATTAATGTGTAATTTATGTATACGATAGTATTATAAGCTATTTTTTATTTTACATGTTAAATAGAACATAAAGCTTTATTTTTTTACTTAAAAAAAGCATTTATTCAATCATTATGTATATTTTTAGATTTTTAAGTAAAACTATTATCTAATAGTTGATATCATATGTGATGAAGGAATAGTTGGCAATAAATATAGTTTTACTAGGTATAAGCTTAAGTTAATATAATTAGGTATTTTAATTAGTTCTTTAACGAACCAATTATTATTTTTCCTATCTATTTCTATCAGTTTTCTGTTTTCTGAGGCACATTGATCTAAATACTGAAAAAATTCGGGTTGATCAACATTTAAAGCAATTGGAAAAATTCTGGATGCGCTTTCATTAGTTTTTCTAATGACTTGCATATCATACTGTCTTGCATCTAGTCCAATAGCTTTATAAAAGTCTGATCTTTGAAAGTCATTTAAATACATAGTTGCGAATACACTCAATAAAAAAAATCGACACCATAGCTCTGCTTCCAAATTATTTAATAGCTGTGGTTGTGATTTCAGCAATGCGGCAAAAAAATCACCATGACGGTTTTCGTCTTGGCACCAATTTTCAAAAAATTTAAATATAGGATATATTCTATGTTCAGGATATTGTTCTAAGTGCCTATATATAGTTATGTATCTCCAATATCCGATTTTTTCTGATAAATATGTTGCATAAAAAATAAATTTGGGAGAAAAGAAAGTGTATTTTCTGTTTTTAGTTAAAAAACCTAAGTCTAATGATAGATTAAAATCGTTCATAGCTTTGTTTAAAAATCCAGCATGCCTAGCTTCGTCTCTTGACATAAGTAGAAAACATTCTGCAATAACAGGATTAGCTTTTTGCAGTCTTCTTGATAGCTCTTTGTATAGTAAAAATCCTGAAAATTCTGCTGTACATGATCTTTCTAAAAATTCAATAAATAGCGCTTTAGTGTTACTGTTTAAATTATTCCAAGATTGATCGAATTCCTCATCTCGAATAAAATGTTGCCTATTATAATCTGCTCTAAATTCTTCAAGTAAAGCTTCAAACTCATCTATATTTGCTGAAATATCTAGCTTAGACATTTCATCAAAGTCTGTTGTATAAAATCGTGGAGTAAGTAAAGTTTCTTGTGTAGGGATTTTTGATGAATTTTGACTAATGCTCATAATTAAGATAATTAATTTAATTGAGATATAATATATTATTATTATTTTTATACTAACCTTAACTTTTATATAGTTGACTGATAATTGTGAAAAATTTACATTTCGTGATTTTTGTATCTTATATTATTTCAATATTAATAATTCGGTTATATGATTTTTGATACAATTAGTTTTATGAGATTAATCTCTAAGTCGTTATTATATGATTGTATAAATATAGGAGTTTACATAAGATGTTGGATATAATTAGTCTTGGTTGGGGATCACTATTAGCCGTGTTTAGTTTCTCAATTGCTTTAGTTGTATGGGGCCGTAATGGCTTTTGATTATCGGCTTATTAATTTTAATTAAAAATTATATATAGAAATGGAGTAGTATAATGGGAGGAGAAATTTTAATTTCTGGTACTGTAAGTTTTATATTAATATTATTAGGTCTTGTTTTAGGATTTATATTACTGAAAGTTCAAGGTGAATAGAATTAGATATAAATACTGTGTTAATGAGTATAAGATTATTAGCTCTGATACTTAATTTATTTATTTAATAATAGTAATAAAGAATATGATAATCATATTCTTGTTATTTATAGTCCTTATTTTAAAAATATAATTATATGAAAGTTGTATGGTATCTTTTAGGATTTGTTACAATGATATTAATTTTAGTTAATAATCCTAAGTTTACGAGTTTGGGTGGTTTTTCAAGCAAATCAAGTAGTTTAAACTTTACTCGCAGTACACAAAAAAATTTGCAGATTATTATAATTATCAGTATATGCTTATTTTTAGGATGGACGATACTATATTTATTGTTTTCTACAATTTATTGAGATAGCAATATAATATATAATATATGTAAAAACTTATGTCTATTTCTAAAAAAATATGTCCTGTACCTTTTGATCAACAACCTTTAAATGAGTATTTTTCTTTAAAAGCTTCTTGGTTTTTTTCTTGGTCTACTTTGTCATTAGATAAGTACTTTATAAAGCTGTTTGCTATTTTTGTATTTATCTTCTTTTTATCTTTACTTTTACTTGTTTATACTGTCTTAAGCATTTATAGTATATGGAAATTAATCATTTTAAATATATTTATAGCGACTTTTATCTTTTTGTTAATTTTTATACGTCTATACTTGGGATGGTCATATATTACAAAAAGGTTACTTAGTGCAACTATCTTTTATGAAGAATCAGGTTGGTATGATGGTCAGTTGTGGATTAAAAGTCCAGAAGCTTTAATGCAAGACCGTCTTGTAGGACTTTATGAAGTTATGCCATTTTTGTTTCGGTCTAAGTGTGGCATAATAGTAAGTCTCATACTATTGTTGGTTGAAAAGATGCTTTATTAATTGCTTTTAACATAACAACTATATTACTATTATGTTTTAGTCGCGGGGTAGAGCAGTCTGGTAGCTCGTCGGGCTCATAACCCGAAGGTCAATGGTTCAAATCCATTCTCCGCTATTGTAATAGTCTAGTATTACATGTGATACTTATACTAATATATGATATTATGTTGTTTTATTAATTTCATTTTAGAATATATAATATAAAAAACTAAATGTTATAACAAAAAGTGTAATATTAGTATGGTAACAAAGAATAATTATATTAGAGTTGGTCAACAGGCACCAAATTTTTCTGCTATTGCTGTGTATGATCAAGAGTTTAAGAAAATAACATTATCTGATTATTTAGGTCAATATGTTATATTGTTGTTTTATCCTTTAGATTTTACATTTGTATGTCCAACTGAAATTACTGCGTTCAGTGACTCATATAAAGAGATTCAAGGATTAAATACAGAAATTTTAGGTATATCTGTTGATAGCGAATATTCACATCTAGCTTGGCTGCAAATGGAAAGAGATGTAGGAGGTTTAGGAAATTTAAATTACCCATTAGTTTCTGATTTAACAAAGGATATTAGTGCATCATATAATGTTTTAACAGAAGAAGGTAAAGCATTAAGGGGTTTATTTATTATTGATCCAGAAGGAATTATTCAATATTCTTTGGTTAATAATCTTGATTTTGGTCGTAGTGTTAGTGAAACTTTGAGAATATTAAAAGCTATTCAGTATGTACAATCTCATCCAGATGAAGTATGTCCAGCAGATTGGCAACCAGGTCAAGCTACTATAGTTAATAATCCTCAAAAATCGAAAGATTATTTTCAGTCTATATAGATGAATTTATGAGCTTTTTCTTTAAAATATTTAATATAAATGTGTATCATAAAGCTTTATTATATATTATTAAGTTATAAGTATGAAATAAGCTATTCGGGTTCGATAGAATTATATTAACTTTAGTTATAGATTTATTAGGAACAATAGTTATGTCTACTAATTTAGCTCAAAGATTACGTGAAGGAACAACAAAAGCTCATAGTATGGCTGAAAACGTTAGTTTTGTTAAATCATTTTTAGGTGGCGTAGTTGATAAAAAATCTTATCGCATATTAATAGCTAATTTGTTTTTTGTTTATACTGCTCTTGAAGAAGAAATTGAAAAAAATAAAAATCATTCTGTTATACGGTTTATATATTTCCCAGAGTTAAATCGTACCCTTAGTTTAAAACAAGATTTGGAATATTACTATGGTTCTAATTGGGAACAACAAGTTCGTCCTTCTTTAGCAACTAAAATATATGTTGATAGAATTCGTAATATCAGTATTAATCAAACGGAATTACTTATAGCTCATGCTTATACTAGATACATGGGAGATTTATCTGGAGGCCAGATTCTAAAAAGAATTGCTCAAACAGCCATGAATTTATCTAGTGACCAGGGGACTGCATTTTATCACTTTGAGAATATCAAGGATGATAAAAGATTTAAAGTAATGTACCGTCATGCCTTAGATAATGCACCTATTAATCAAATGCAGGTGAAAAACATTATAGCTGAAGCTAATATAGCTTTTAATCTTAATATGAAAGTTTTTCAAGAATTAAACTCTAATTTTATTAAGATTATGGGAATGTTATTATTAAGTGCAATTACAAGTTTGCGAAAAAAAATTATCTAAAATATAATAATTATCATTGTTTATTAAATTATATTTAAATATCTTATGACTGATCTTGATAATATAAACAAAGTATATTATCTAAGATCTGACCTATGTTTGTATTGATTAATTTTGATATAATTCATTAATTTTTTGTTTTTTGACTAATTAATATCAATTCAACAGTATAATTTATGTATAAACTAAAAACTTCTAAATCAATTTTTAAAAGATTTAAGTTTAAATCTAAAAATAAAATTTTGAGACGGATGTCCGGTCATAGCCATTTATTACAAAAGAAATCATCTAAGAGAAAACAAAAGTTAAGAAAAATTCTGAACTTAAAGAAAACTCATATATCAAATCTTAAATTTAAAGTACCTTACGTATATTAATGTTACATTTATGACTAGAGTTAAAAGAGGTAATGTTGCCCGTAAAAGACGAAAGAAAATTTTAAAACTATCAAAGGGTTTTCAAGGGTCTCACTCAATTTTGTTTCGTACAGCTAAACAGCAAGTATTAAAAGCTCTAAAATATTCTTACATAGATAGAAAAAAACGCAAACGTAGTTATAGAAGGCTTTGGATAATTCGTATTAATGCTGCTGTTAGAGGTTATGGTATTACATATAGTGAATTTATACAGTTATTAAAAAAGAGAAATATAGCATTAAATCGAAAAATGTTGTCACAATTAGCTATTTTAGATAAAAATATGTTTCAAAATATTATAAAATTGTGTGAATTAATTTAAGATGAGGAGTTGTAAATAAATGTATTAAATATAATTTTAAAAATTAAAAGCAAAAATAGTTATATATTTGAGTATTAGAAATTATTATTTGTATGTTTTATAATAATTGATTTCATCTTTTAATTTTAAATTAAAGCATTTATCGATCTATATATAGATATATAGTTTTTTATTCATTATTAGTGAACTTTAAGCAAATTGTAAATCATATTTCTCTAAAATTTAATACTATATTTTATAACTCTTGATTCTAATTTTATCAAATTTTTTATTATTAGAATAGTTGTGATCTTAGTACAATAATATAAATCTATTGATTTATAGTACATTCTTTATCATAATTTTATTTATTAATTTAATCTTTTTATGACGTAATTACTAATATGAGATAAGCTTTCTTGAGCTAAGTTATTATTTATTTTATTTACAGCTTGTATGGATGCTTGTATATGTTCTTGAGCTAAATCATATGATTTTTGTATACTATTACTATTTTTGATTATTTCTATAGTTTTAGCAATATCATTATTTTGCTCAAATTCTCTTTCAATGAAAGTGTAAAGTGCTGAATTTTCTTGTAAAGCAAAAATAAGCGGAGCTGTTAAATTTCCGTTTTTGAGATCTGATCCAGCTGGTTTTCCAAGAGAAACTTGAGAGCCAATTATATCTAAAATATCATCTACAATTTGGAAAGCTAGCCCTAAGTGTTTTCCGTACAAGTAAAATTGATTTTGTATATTTGGACTAGTTTCACTAAGTATAGCTGCTGCTTTACAGCTTGATGCTATTAATGATGCAGTTTTATAAAAAGATTTTTCTATATAGTTATCCATAGATATATCTGCGTCAAAACATGTTAAACTTTGTCTTACTTCACCTTCTGCAAAATCAGTAATTACTTTAGAAATAGCTTTAACTACTTCTAAATTATTTAAATTAGCTAAATACCAAGAAGATTGAGCAAATAGAAAATCACCTGCTAATACAGCTACTTTAGTGCTAAATGTATTATGTACTGTATTTACTCCTCTCCTTGTTGCACACTCATCAATTACATCATCATGTACGAGGCTAGCTGTGTGTATTATTTCTGTTATTTCAGCTAATCGTTTATGTTCTGGTAATATGTTTGATGTTTTTGTTGTTGCAAATGCTATTAGCAATATTATAGTTGGTCGTATTCTTTTGCCTCCAGCGCTGAAAAGATGTTCAGCTGCTGCGTATAATATGGGATGTTTAGCGCTAACCATTTTTTGTAAGTTTTTCTCTAGAATCAGTAAATCTTTTTGGATATTTGGTAAAATTTTAGGTACTATAGTCATAGCTATCTTAATTATATAATTTTTATAAAATACATATTCAAATAACTTATTATAACTATATTATTTACTAATAAGTAAGTATTTAGAGTTATTTTTTAATTGATATATAAAAATTCCTAATGTATGATTATTTGTATATTTCTACATGTAGTATTTAAACTTATGATTTTTAATATTTGAATTAACTATTAGCATTTAAACAAATGAACAATAAAATTACTTTACCCTCAAGTTCAAGTGTATTCAGTGAATATGAAATAAATTCTCAGGTTGTTTTGTCTCTTTACAAGGATATGTTACTTGGTCGTTATTTTGAAGATATGTGTGCTCAGATGTATTATAGAGGTAAGATGTTTGGTTTTGTTCATTTATATAATGGACAAGAAGCTGTATCAACTGGAGTTATAAAGTCCTTGCAAAAATATGATTATGTTTGTAGCACATATCGTGATCATGTTCATGCTTTAAGTAAAGGTGTTCCAGCAAATCTAGTAATGGCAGAATTGTTTGGTAAAGAGACAGGTTGTAGTCGTGGACGTGGTGGCTCGATGCACATCTTTTCGGCTCCACATAATTTTTTAGGCGGTTTTGCATTTATTGGTGAAGGTATTCCAGTTGCTATAGGTGCTGCATTTCAAAGTGTGTATAGGAAACAAGTTTTAAACGATCAACAACCAATGCGGGTGACAGCTTGTTTTTTTGGTGATGGGACAAGTAATAATGGGCAATTCTTTGAATGTTTGAATATGGCTGTTTTATGGAAATTACCTATTATTTTTGTAGTGGAAAATAATCAATGGGCAATCGGTATGGCTCATCATAGATCTACTTCATTTCCTGAAATACATAAGAAAGCAGAAGCCTTTGGTTTACCTGGAGTAGAAGTAGATGGTATGGATGTTTTAGCTGTCCGACAAGTTGCTATAGAAGCTATTAATAGAGCAAGATTTGGTCATGGACCTACTTTAATAGAAGCTTTAACCTATCGTTTTCGTGGACATTCTTTGGCTGATCCAGATGAGCTAAGATCAGTTACTGAAAAAGAAGCATGGTTAGCACGTGATCCTATCAAGCGTTTAAAAAATTATATTTTGGATAATTCTTTATTTTTAGAACAACAAATTAATGATGTAAATTCAGCGGTAAAAATAGAAATAGATCAAGCTGTTGAATTTGCTATGTCTAGTCCTGAACCGAATATTAAAGATCTAAAAAAATATTTGTTTTCAGATTAATATATTCTCTTTTTATATTTCAATTTAGGATAGTTGTATTATGAATTCAGTTTTTATGTTTGATGCTTTAAGAGAGGCTACTAATGAAGAAATGCAGAAAGATTCTTCTGTATTTGTTTTAGGGGAAGACGTAGGGCATTATGGTGGTTCTTATAAAGTGACTAAAGATTTGCATTCTAAATATGGTGATTTACGAGTTTTAGATACTCCTATTGCTGAAAATAGTTTTATGGGTATGGCTATTGGAGCAGCAATTACAGGCTTAAGGCCTATAGTTGAAGGTATGAATATGAGTTTTTTATTGTTGGCTTTTAATCAAATTTCTAATAATGCTGGTATGCTGCGTTATACTTCAGGAGGTAATTTCCAAATTCCTTTAGTTATACGTGGCCCAGGTGGTGTTGGTAGACAATTGGGTGCAGAGCATTCACAAAGATTAGAAGCCTATTTTCAGGCTATACCAGGACTGAAAATCGTAGCTTGTTCAACTCCTTATAATGCTAAAGGTTTATTGAAATCTGCCATTAGAGACAATAATCCGGTAATTTTCTTTGAACACGTTTTATTATATAATTTAAAAGATCAGCTTCCTAGTTACGAGTATTTTCTTCCTTTAGATAAAGCTGAAATAGTTAGGCCTGGATCAGATGTCACTATTTTAACTTATTCTAGAATGCGTCACCATGTTATGCAGGCTGTTCAAGAACTTGTGAATTATGGTTATAATCCAGAAGTGATAGATTTAATTTCGTTAAAACCTCTGGATATAAAATCCATTGCACAATCTTTAATGAAAACACATAAGCTCATTATAGTAGAAGAGTGTATGAAAACAGGAGGTATAGCTGCTGAGATAATCGCACAAATTAATGACAGTTATTTTGATTTTTTAGATGCTCCTGTAATAAGATTATCTTCTCAAGATATACCTACTCCGTATAATGGTAAATTAGAAGAAGCTACAGTTATTTATCCTAAACAAATTATTGAAGCTGTTAAAAGTATAGTCTAGTTTTTCTATATTTGTTATCCATGAATTATCTTACTTAATACTTAATCAATAAGTAAGTATGTATTGACTTACTTATTGAATCTTAATTAATTTTTATATTTTAAAAGTTGATTTCTGCTGCTTGTACTTTTTCCCACTGTTTTTTCTTTAACACAAAAAAGATTTGAGCTATTGTGACGCTAAAGAAAAACACTATCATACCTTTAATTCTAGAAGGGCTTTGTAAAACTATTTCTGTTTCAGTTTGTCCAAATCCTCCTACATTTGGATCAGCAGTTAAGTTTTGATTGACAAGTACTTCATTTCCTTTAGAAATTGTTAAATCTAATCCAGGCGGTATATTTTCTGTATAATTTTCTCCATTTTGCTTTTCAATATTAATTTTATACCCACCTTTTTCCATTGAGATAATGTTGGTAACTTTTCCATTTTGTGAAGATACTACTGGATTATTATTAGATTTATCCCCTGTTGGATATACTTGCCCTCTTCCTCTATTAGCGCCTATATAGATTGGATATTTTAAAAAATGAATATTTTTATCTTTGCTTGGATCCGGTGATAGAATAGGGAAAATAATCTCTTGGTTTTTATCTCCTGGCAAAGGTCCTACTAATAAAATATTATCCTTTGTTGTACTATATGGTTGTATGTAAATGTTTTTAGTCTTTTCTTTTAATTCTTCAGATAATAAATTTTTGGGAGCTAATTTAAAACCTTCGGGTAAAATTATTACTGCTCCAGTATTTATTGGTCCTTTAAGACCATTGCCGAGGATTTGTTTACTATTTGTTTCATAAGGTACTTTTACAATTGCTTCAAATACGCTATTTGGTAGTACGGCTTTGGGCGTTTCAATTTCAACAGGTTTTTGTGCTAGATGACAGTTTGCACATACTATTCTCCCAGTAGCTTCTCTCGGGTTATCATAGCCTTGCTGAGCATATACCGGAAATGCTAGAGTTTTTATGGGTTGAATTGTAATTAAGTTTAGAATGCTAACTAAAACTAATAATGCAAGTTTAATATTCATATGAATTTATGATAATTGTAAGTAATATTACATAAAATTGGATTTTTAATAATTATATATCTTATTTATTTATAATAACATTCTATATTTACTATTTTTTCATAAATCTGAGTTCTTATGGTTTTAATTACATGTTATATGTTGAATAATTTTTACTTAAATATTTTTTCGTATACTTAATTCATTTATTTAAAATTTTTAGTATAATAATTCCGCTGCTATATAAAATTAAAATAGCTAAAGACATAATAATTTGTGTTATTGGGTCTGTCGATGGTGTAATAATAGCTGCAATTATCGTTGTTATTAGAACGATGTACTTCCAATATACATACATTTCTGTAGAAGAAAAAATTTTTAATATACCTAAAATTATTTGAATAATAGGAATTTGAAATGCAATACCTGTGCTAAACAAAAGAAGTAGTATAAAATTGAAATATTGCTCAAATGACCATATTGGTTCTACAATTTCATTTCCATAGTTAATTAAAAACTGCAAAGCTGCAGGAGCTAAAATTGTATAAGCAAATATAATGCCACTAAAAAATAGAATAATAGATGTAAAAAGTATAGGTATTATAAATGCACTTTCTTTTTTAGTTAGTCCTGGTAAAATAAATAAAGTTATTTGATAAATAATAAAAGGGCTACTTAATAAAAATCCTGTATATAAAGCTACTTTAACAGATGTAAAAAAATATTCACCCGGCGCTAGTTGTAAAAATTTTATCCCTATTGCTGGTTGTTGTAATATATATGCAATATTTTTCATATATACAAAGCATGTCATTGTGATCATTAAAAAAGCAATAGAAGCAATAAATATACGTTGTCTGAGTTCTTCTAAGTGTTCAAAAATAGACATTTCCTTATTTGGATTTATTTTTTTATTCATAATTATTGGTTTAAGTTATAAAGAATTTGATCTTGTTTAGTTGTAGTATATTTGAATTTAGCAGATAAGCAGTATAGTTACTCTTTATATATAACTTATTTCTAATAAGTATTACAAAGTTTATATTTATTCAAGGTAGATATATATTTTAAATATATTATAAGTATAGATTTATATAGTCAGTATATATACTGCTAAAATATATTAAGTTTAAATTTTATTAATAAATAAATAATGAAATAAATGTATAAAATTTGTTTTTTCAGCAGTTCTGTTTTTGAATTAAATTATTTAGCTTAAGATTATTATGGTCTAGAAAAAAATATAGTATTTAGATTTAGGAGATTAATATTTTATGAATATTAAAGCAATTAGTGGGAGTCCTTTAGTATATCCGCAGCTTTTTCGTACAGCTTCAATATCTGCTATAACACAAGCAGAACAACAAGATCGTTTTTTGCAGTTGGGCGAACTTGATGAACTTGTTACATTTTTAAATTCAGGCAATAAGCGTTTAGAAGTAGCTGATATATTGACGAAAAACGCTAATATCTTAGTTTCTAAAGCTGCCGATAAAATATTCGTAGGAGGATCACCGATCTCTTATTTAGAAAGACCACAAGCATCATTTTTATCGATAGATAAATTAAATAATCAAATAAACTCACAAAGTTTATCAGGCAATATTCAAAATAATTTAGCAGAAACAGTTGTATCGACTTTTAGTACAAGTGATTCATTACCAGCCGGTTTCAAACCTATTAGTATAGTACGTTATGGAACCAGTCGTATGAAAAAATCCCTGCGAGATTTAGATTGGTTTTTAAGATATTTGACTTATGCTATTGTTGCAGGGGATCCAAATATTTTATCTGTTAATATTAGAGGTTTGAGGGATTTAATTGATAATGCATGTTCTAGTGCTGCAGCAATAGTTGCATTGCGAGAAATGCGTAAAATTGCATTAAGTATTTTTAATGAAGATATTCAAGGACAAGAGCTATTAAAAGAATATTTTGATATTATTATTTCAGAGTTTGACCAATCTTCTTTAACTGATAAGTTACGCAGAAGGACTTCTTGTGATTTACAAGGTTTACGATTACCTCAAATATATAATAAATCTAGTATTCTGAAACAGCGGTTTGTCATGAAGACAAGCTTATCTTCAGAAGAAAAAAATGCTGTTATTAAAGCCTGTTATAGGCAAATTTTTCAAAGAGATATTTCGAGAGCATATGGATTAAATTTTAAAGACTTGGAGTCTCAAGTTAAAAATGGCGCTTTATCCATTAAGGAATTTGTCCGTTGTCTAGGAAAATCCTATATTTATCGTAAGCAATTTGTACAGCCTTTTGTTAATAGTCGTGTTGTTGAGTTAGCATTTAGACATTTTTTAGGCAGAGGTATAAGTTCCTTAGAAGAATTTCAGAAATACTTTGCTATTTTATCTTCTCGAGGTCTAGATGGTCTAATAGATAATATGGTTAATAGTACTGAATACGCAGATTATTTTGGTGAAGAAACAGTTCCTTATTTACGCAGCTTAGGAGAAGAAGCACAAGAGGCGCGTAATTGGGGTGCTCAGATTGACTTATTGAAATATAGCACAGCTTTTCGAAAAATACCTCAGTTTGTAACTTTATTTAGTGATTATAAATCTAATCTTCCAGATCAACATCCTTATGGTTTGAGTAATGATCCATTATTAATACAATTTGGCGCAATTTTTGCGAAAAATCGTGTTAACTTGCGTAAAAAGTCATCTCCTTTTGGAAAAGATACAAGAAGAATTCTGCCAAGAAGTGGTCCTGGTATTTACAGCCAAATTAGCAGTCCGAATTTACGTTCTAAATTTTCAGGTTCATTAGGACCTAAAATATTTCAATTAAATCCAGCTCCGTTAGATGATAATACTAAACAAGTTATAAAAGCTGTATATTTAAGGGTTTTTGGGCGTTTTATTTATCAAGCTGAGCAAATTGTAATCAAAAAGTTTGAAGATTTGTTTCAAGATCGTCAAATTTCTGTTCGTGAATTTATTAGTGAATTAATTAAATCTTCTGTATTTAGGTCATTATATTGGGATAATTTATACATATGTAAAGCTATAGAGTATATACATAATCGATTAATAGGTAGACCCACTTATGGGAGGCAAGAAATTAATAAATACTTTGATATAGCCTATAAACAAGGTTATTATAAAATGATAGATGCTTTAATGAATAGTCTTGAATATATAGAAACTTTTGGTGATAATGTTGTTCCGTATGAGCGGTATATAACACCTTCTGAATTAGCTGCCAGAAATTTGAGGTTAAGTAATCAAAGGTATAATATTATTACATCTACACAAGTATCTCAACAAATACGATTGAATTTTCAGCTTACTCAACAAGGTAGCATTATGAAAAAAATTCAGCAAGGTGTTAATATAAAGAGAGACCAAACTGTAATTTTTAAAGTTGATTCTTCAATGAATGATAATATTTTTCAAGTTTTAAGGGCTATCTATCGTCAAATTTTTGAAAGAGATTTAAATTCTTTTATTGTAGGCGATGAGTTTTTTAATTTAGAAAAAGCATTTATTAACCGACAAATAACAGTACAGCAGTTAGTAGAAAAATTGGGATCTTCCTCTTTATATGCTAAAGAATTTTATCAGCCATATCCTAATACAAAAGTTATTGAATTAGGAACAAAGCACTTTTTAGGTAGAGCACCTAATAATCAAGCTGAAATAAGATATTATAATCAAATTTTAGCATCTCAAGGATTGGCTTATTTTGTATCTGCTTTAGTTAATAGTAAAGAATATGAGATTATTTTTGGTATGAATACTGTTCCATATCGTCGTTTTCCAACATTACCAGCTGCTAATTTTCCAAATACCGAGAAGTTGTATAATAGTTTAACTAAGCAAAATAGGTCAATTATTATACCTAGTTTTATATCTAGTAGTGGTAATCAGTAAATTCTTATTTCTAATATATTACATAACTTTCTTGCTTTAGTACTTCTTAAGTATGTTTTTTTTGTACTTATAGAAAAAAATGTAAAAGTCATTAATATTGAACTTTAAGTTGTAGTTTAAAGTATATTTTATTGTATAAATGTTGTAGGTCATAGTATTATTGGAGTTTTATTAATGAGTATTATTACTAAATCAATTGTTAATGCAGATGCAGAAGCTAGGTATTTAAGTCCTGGAGAGTTAGATCGAATAAAGAGTTTTGTGCTATCTGGTCAAAGGCGCTTACGAATAGCACAAATTTTGACAGATAATCGTGAATTAATTGTAAAGCAAGGTGGTCAACAGTTATTTCAAAAACGTCCAGATGTAGTATCTCCTGGCGGGAATGCTTATGGTGAAGAAATGACAGCTACATGCTTGCGAGATTTAGATTATTATTTAAGATTAGTAACTTATGGTATAGTAGCTGGTGATGTAACTCCTATAGAAGAAATTGGTTTAGTAGGAGTTAAAGAGATGTATAATTCTTTAGGAACACCTATTTCTGGAGTTGCTGAAGGAGTACGTTCAATGAAAAATATTGCTTGTTCCCTGCTATCTGGTGAGGATTCGGCTGAGGCGGGATTTTATTTTGATTATACATTAGGTGCAATGCAATAAAGAATAAAAATTTGTATTAAAAAATATATAATTAAAAATTAAGAGAAATAACTTAAGGATAACTAAAAACTATGCAAGATGCTATTACTTCTGTAATTAATGCAGCTGATGTACAAGGTAAATATTTGGATGATAATTCATTGGATAAATTGAGAGGCTATTTTCAGACAGGTGAGTTAAGAGTTAGAGCTTCAGCTACAATAGCAGCTAATGCGGCAACAATTATTAAAGATTCTGTTGCTAAAGCTTTACTATATTCTGATATTACTAGACCTGGTGGTAATATGTATACAACTAGAAGATACGCAGCTTGTATACGTGATTTAGATTATTATCTTCGTTATGCGACTTACGGTATGCTAGCAGGTGATCCTTCTATTTTAGATGAGCGTGTATTAAATGGTTTAAAAGAAACATATAATTCATTAGGTGTACCTATTGGTGCAACCATACAAGCTGTACAAGCTATGAAAGAAGTAACTTCTAGTTTAGTAGGACCAGATGCAGGTAAAGAGATGGGAGTATATTTTGATTACATTTGTTCTGGTTTAAGTTAGTAAGATGATACAAATCAATAAGTAATGATGGTAATTAAAATTACCATCATTACTTATTGATTTTTTAATAAATTCTTTAGTTATTTAATACATTTGCTGCTTGTATACGAGCACGTGCTTTTCTTAGATTTTGTGTAGCCTCAATTTTGTCTTTATCATTTTTAGCTTCATTTAAAATCTTAGTAGCTTTGTCTAAATTTTCTTGTGCTATTTTTATGTCTATTTCTGATACTTGCTCTGCTCCATTTACCAAAATAGTGATTTTATTTTCTTTAACTTCAGCAAATCCTCCAAGCAGTATAATAGGCTGCCATTCTTTTTCAATACGTACACGCATAACTCCTATATCTATGGCTGTTAGTAAAGGAATATGTCCTTTTAAGATCCCTACTTGTCCAGTACTACTAGGTAAAATCACTTCTTCTGCATTTGCATCCCATACAGTTCTATCTGGTGCAATAACTCGTATATTTAATGTCATTTTTATAATTGTATTATTTTAACTTTTCTGCTTTACTTATAGCTTCTTCTATGTTTCCTACTAAGTAAAAAGCTTGTTCAGGCAAGTCATCTAATTCTCCACCTAATATCATATTAAACCCTTTTATAGATTCCTCCAATGATACATATTTTCCTGGAGATCCTGTAAATACTTCTGCAACAAAAAATGGTTGTGATAAAAATCTTTCTATTTTTCTTGCTCTAGCAACAGTTAGTCTATCATCTTCTGATAATTCGTCAAGACCTAATATAGCTATAATATCTTGCAATTCTTTATATCTTTGTAAAGTTGACTTGATTTGTTGTGCTGTAGAATAGTGCTTTTGTCCTACTATCGATGGCTGTAACATGGTTGATGTAGACCCTAATGGATCTACTGCAGGATAGATTCCTTTAGCGGCTAAATTTCGTGATAATACAGTTGTTGCATCTAAATGTGCAAATGTTGTTGCTGGGGCTGGATCAGTTAAGTCATCTGCAGGAACGTATACAGCTTGTATCGATGTAATAGATCCGTCTGTTGTGGATGTAATACGCTCTTGTAAAGTGCCCATTTCTGTTGCTAATGTTGGTTGGTAACCAACAGCAGACGGCATACGCCCTAATAAGGCAGAGACTTCTGAGCCGGCTTGTACAAATCGAAAAATATTGTCTATAAACAATAATACATCTTGTTTGTTAATATCCCTAAAATATTCTGCCATAGTTAATGCTGTTAAACCTACACGCATTCTTGCTCCTGGTGGTTCATTCATTTGACCATATACTAGAGCTACTTTTGATTCTTTTAAGTCATCTGCATTAATAACTTTTGATTCTTTCATTTCTTCATATAAGTCGTTACCTTCTCTTGTTCTTTCACCAACTCCTCCAAATACTGATACACCACCATGTGCTTTTGCTATATTATTAATTAATTCCATGATTAGTACAGTTTTGCCAACACCAGCTCCACCAAATAGGCCGATTTTACCTCCTTTCCTATAAGGTGCAAGCAAATCTACAACTTTAATACCTGTTTCGAATATAGATGGTTTTGTTTCTAATTGAGTAAATGAAGGAGCTGCTCTATGTATTGGTAGTGAGTCTTCAGATGTAATGTTTCCTAAATTATCAACAGGCTCACCAAGTACATTAAAGATTCGACCTAGTGTTGGTATACCAACAGGGACTGTAATAGGTGCTCCTGTATCGGTCACCTCTATACCTCGTTTTAGACCTTCAGTAGAGCTCATAGCTACAGCTCTAACTCTATTGTCTCCTAACAATTGTTGCACTTCACATGTTATTGTATTTTCTGGACCTTTAACTTTTAATGCGTTAAATACTTTTGGTAGTTGTCCGTTGGGAAATTCTATATCTAGTACGGGTCCTATAATTTGTGTTACGCATCCTTGATTATTTATATTGACCATTTAAGATTGAATGTAATTTAATTATAGTAAATAAACATAATTTCTTTAAAGATTTATTATAGTGCAGTATACTGACTATAATCTAATTATAGATTGAAAAAAGATTTTTTAACAACAATTATTAAATACTAATAATAAGTATATTTTAATTTTCATTTAGTCTACCTGTTGTTTTTAACCAATTTTGAGCTTCTATATAGTTATTAGGTGCTAAATATATAGCTTGTTTCCAATATTCTGCTGCCTTATCAAACATAGACTTTGAAATATTATCATCTTGTTTACTAGTTGCTTTCAATCCTTGGTAATGATATATAATGGCTATATTATTGAATGCCTGTGGTAATCTAGGATTTAGTTCTAAAGCTTGATGATAGTATTCTAGGGCTTTTGTATGTTCACCATTACTTGCATAAATTAGTCCAATATTATATATTATGTATGATCTATCATATGGATCTTCTTCTAACCTCAGTGCCTCATAGTAATTCTCTAACGCTTCTGCATATTCTCCTTCTGATTGCGCTGACATACCATCGCGATAATAACAAAAAGCCTGTTTTTCTTCCTTTGTGGTAGGTAATATTTTTAAGATTATATCTGCTAACACAGTAAAAGTTTTATCTATAAAATTATCATTTTTTTGTAAACGAGACATAGTTATCCTTATATTTGATTCTAATTACATATTATTATAATAATTTATAAATATGTATTTCATTATGGTCATTATTATATAGGCTATAAATTATGTTTTAAATGTTTTTAAAGAAAAATATTTATGTAATATATATTAATATTAGAATGATAGTATTTATTTATTATTAGCATTAGGAGGTAATATATTGTTAAATTATAATTATTTTGTTGATTTTGGTTTATGTGTATCTATAAAAAATGAAAATGCTTTCTTATTAGAAAATCCTAAATTTATTAGTAGTTTTAAGCTCTTAGAAATTCAGTCAGATAAAGATTTTAAGTCTTCATTAGAAATGAAAACCTCTGCCAACAATTCAGACTTTAATCTAAAATTCGACAAGAAGACAAAAAATGTATTTAAGCAAGGTATTGATAATAAAATTAAATTAAAGAAAAAGAAGTCTGATAGTTTTGATTTATATCAAGATCATATCTTTAAGAAAAAAAATAAAAGTAAGGTAATAGTTCATACTAAAGATGATTTACATAATGTAGTTTCAGAATCTATAAAATCTAATAAGCAAAAAAAGAAAGAAAAAATTAAAAAAAAGTTATATCTTCATGTTGATAATTCTCATATAAAAACTCAACAATCAACAGATTTTAATTCACATACTGATAATGAGAATAAATCTGTAATAATAGACAGTCCATTGAGTATTGAAGAATTATCGATAAAACTTCAAATACCACCGGAAGAAATTATTACAGGTCTATTTTTACAAGGTATTCCTGTGACAGTTAATAAAATAGTTGATATATCTATTGCTACTAAAGTAGCTCAAAAATACAACTTTACAGTTTTTAATCAAAATCATGAATTCAAATTAGACCATCAAAATAAATTACAACAAATTAATTCGTCTACAAGTATTAATAGAGCTCCTATAATTACAATTTTAGGTCATGTAGATCATGGTAAAACAACTCTATTAGATGCTATCCGCAATACTCATTTTGCTAGCGAAGAAGTAGGAGGAATAACACAATCAATAAGCGCTTACGAAGTAAATTGGAAATATAATTCATTGGATAAACAATTGATTTTTATTGATACACCAGGTCATGAAGCTTTTTCTAGTATGAGATTGCGTTGTGCTCAAATTACTGATGTAGTAATTTTAATTGTTGCTGCAGATGACGGTTTAAAGCCTCAAACGATTGAAGCAATTGATTATATCCTATCCAAAAAACTGCCTTGTATTGTTGCTATTAATAAAATAGATAAAGCAGATATTAATATTACTAGAGTCAGTGAGCAATTAGCTAATTACAATATTTTAAGTACAGATTGGGGAGGTGAAATTTTGTTTGTTGAAATTAGTGCATTAAAGAAAATAAATATAGATAAATTATTAACAGCTATTTGTACTTTAGTAGAATCCATTAATTTAAAAGCTGACCCTTCCCAATTAGCTCAAGGTATTATTTTAGAAGCATATTTAAATAAAACTAAAGGTACAATAGTGAATATCGTTATTTTAAATGGTACTTTAAAAGTTGGAGATATTATAGTATCCGGTAATGCTTATGGGCGTGTAAAAAAAATTATAAATAGTGTTGGTCATGGTTTAGCGATAGCTGGGCCTTCATGTATTTTACAAGTTTTAGGTTTTCATTCTATTCCACAGGAAGGAAAATATTTTCATGTAGTACCTAATGAAAAGGAAGCAAAGAGATTAATTGCAGAAAATTATTCGTCTAATGTGATGTATAATACGAAAAATTTATTAAATTCGAATGCTAAGTTATATAACTACAAGAATAAAACAAATATTAAAAATCTAAATTTAATTATCAAGGCAGATACACAAGGAACTATTGATGCTGTAATTCATTCATTGATTCAAATTCCTCAAAGTAAAATTAAATTAAATATTTTGACTTCTAGCTTAGGGGTGGTTTCTAATACAGATGTAAATTTAGCTTATAATGCTCAAGCCTTAATTATTGCTTTTAATATCAATATTTCTACTAATATATTAAACGCAGCAGAAAAATTAAATGTTTGTTTATGTAAATTTTTTATTATTTACGACTTAATTGATTATATTCGCAATTATATGTTAAATCTAATAGATCCTGAGTATGATAAATCTTTAATTGGTCAAGCTAAAGTTGAAACCACATTTTCTATAAACAAAGGAGTCGTAGCAGGCTGTATCGTAGAGTCAGGTAAATTGAAAAAAAATGCTTTGATCAATGTCTATCGTAGTGATCAATTGGTCTATGAAGGTATTGTTAGCTCATTAAAGCAAATTAAAAATGATGTAGATGAGGTAATTATAGGCAATGAATGCGGTATAATGTGCAGAGATTATAATTTATGGCAATCGCAAGATTTAATAGAAGTTTATGAACTATATGAAAAACCTAAAGCTTTGTAAGCCTAAAGGTTTAATAAAAAATATTAAAATAATATATATTTTAATATTTAGTGATCTTTTTTGTCAGTCTTTATTTACAAAAGGTAGTAATGCTAAAATACGTGCTCTTTTTATTGATCTGGCTAATTTTTTTTGTTGCTTAACTGTTAAACCATTTGAACGTCTAGAAACAATTTTACTTTGGTCTGTAATAAATTTACGTAATAAGTCTATATCTTTGTAATCAATTTGTTCGTTTGGTTTTATATTTAAATTTTTTTGTTTGTATAATATCATTTAATTTCCTTAAATTTTTCATGCTTATTGCAGGCAGGACAAAATTTCATTAATTCTATCCTACTAGGGGTATTTTTTCTATTTTTTGTACTAGTGTAGCGGAAAATACCTTTTCTTCTTTTATTCGTATTCATTAAATTTCGGCAGGAACATTCTAGCGTTATTACTATACGAGCTCCTTTATTTTTACTCATGATTATTTCTTTTTTAATAATTACAATTTAAAATTATTATGTCATAATTATTTCTATTGTATCAAGTTTGATTTATTATTTCTATAGATTTCATAGATAATATTTTTTATGCAATGGTTTAATTATTATTTTGATTTTCAGATTGTTAATGTATGCTGAGATATTCTTGTTTATTTATCTTGATTAGTGCTATAATCCAATTAGAATGTAATTGGTTTTCGACTATTTATATACTTTTAATTAAAAAATAAGATAAAATAAACAATGTCCAAGAATGCATCTGCGGTTAAAAAATTTCAATTATCTTTGCGTAATAAACGTAGAAATAAAAGCTATAAGTCTGCTATTAAAACTTTAACCAAAAAACTAACTTCTGGTTTAAATGAAAAATTAAAGATAGATAAGAATTATGATTATATATTAGAGTTATCAGCACTCTATAAAAAAATAGATAAAGCTGTAAGTAAAGGGATTTTACATAAAAATAATGGTGCTCGTAAAAAATCACTTCTTGCAAAAACTGTGAAAAGTTTAGTATTTCAAAATATGTAGTATATATAAACAATTTAAGTATCTAAATTCTTATTAATTTTGATTTAAACAGATGTGCTATTATTTTTTTTCAGTAAATTCCTAGTACGATTCTTATATACTGAATATGATACTATTGTAAGTATTATATTTATATTGGTTAGAAATTATTGTATATTTTTTTAGCCTTTATAAACAGTAAATTTTTAAATTGTGAGGTTATTAATGTCACAAGAAATGATGTTACAACATGTATTTCCAGACTTGGCAGCTATTCAAAAAGAAAGTTTTAAGTGTTTTTTATTAGAGGGATTGTCTGAGGTATTAGATTCTTTTCCTCTTATAGTTGATCCAACAGGCAAATTAGAGTTACAATTTTTTGGCAAAGATTATAAATTAAAATTTCCAAGATATAGTGTAAGAAAAGCAAAAAGCAGGGACAGAACTTATAGTGCTCAAATATATATACCTGCAAAATTAACTAGAAAAGATACAGAATTAATCAGAGGAAGTGTATCAACTACTAAAAATTTTTCTTATTTAGTTAATTCTCAATATTTAAATAAAAAATATAGAAAAAGGCCTGTTTTTATAGGTGATCTTCCATTGATGACAAATAGGGGTACTTTTGTTATATCTGGTACAGAAAGAATAATTATTAATCAAATAGTTAGAAGTCCAGGAGTATACTATAAAAAAGAGTTAGACAAGAACAATAAACAAATATATAGTTGTAGTCTGATTTCAAATCGTGGTTCTTGGCTAAAGTTTGAAATAGATTCTAAATCTCAAATTTGGGCTAAAATTGATAAAAACCATAAAGTCAATGCATATATTTTTTTAAGATCTATAGGCTTAACAAATGAAGATATTCAAAAAAGATTAACAAAATATAATTATCTTATTAATTCCTCATTAATTTCTTATAAGAAAGAGTTTAATAAAGATATAAATAATATTCCTATTGAACAATTAACAGAAGAAGAAGCTTTAGTAATTGTATATAGTAAATTACGTCCTAATGAACCAGCTACTTTAAATGTTGCTAAGCATATGTTATATACACGTTTTTTTGATCCTAAAAGGTATGATTTAGGTGAAGTGGGTAGACATAAGATTAATCAAAAATTAAATTTAAAAGTCCCTAATTATTTTCGTGTTTTATCTCCAGAAGATATTTTAGTTTCTTTAGATTATTTATTGAATATAAAAGAACAAAATATTGGAACTTTTGATGACATAGATCATTTAGGAAATAGAAGAGTACGCTCAGTAGGAGAATTACTTCAAAATCAAGTACGCATAGGTTTGAATCGATTAGAAAGAATTATACGTGAACGTATGATGATTTGTGATGTTGATTCTTTAAGTTTATCTAATTTAGTTAACCCCAAGCCTTTAATGGCTGCAGTTAGAGAATTTTTTAGTTCTAGTCAATTGTCTCAATTTATGGATCAAACAAATCCACTATCTGAGTTAACTCATAAAAGGAGAATTAGTGCTTTAGGTCCTGGGGGGCTTAATAAAGATAGAGCAGGTTTTGCTGTTAGAGATTTACACCCCAGTCATTATGGACGTATATGTCCAATAGAAACACCAGAAGGGCCTAATGCAGGTTTGATAGGCTCTTTAAGCATATATGCTAGAGTGAATCGATATGGTTTTATAGAGACTCCATGCTATAAAGTTGTTAATGGTCAAGTATTGAAAAGCAACAAATTTTATTATATAACTGCTGATCAGGAAGACTATTTACGTATAGCCCCGGCTGATATAACATTAGATATTAATAATACAATAAAAGATAAAGTGATTGCAGTAAGATATAAGCAAGAGTTTATAACGGCTAGTATTAATCAGGTAGACTATATAGCTGTTTCTCCTATCCAATTTATATCTGCTGCTACTTCTTTGATTCCTTTTTTAGAGCATGATGATGCAAACAGGGCTTTGATGGGTTCAAATATGCAGAGACAAGCAGTACCTTTACTATTTCCAGAAAAGTCTATTGTTGGCACTGGTTTAGAAGCTAAGATAGCTAAGGATTCAGGTATGATTATAACTAGTCGTACTAGTGGCATTGTTAGTTATGTATCTGGAACAAAAATTGGTATACAAAATAAAGAGGGTTATACGATTCATTATAGATTAAAAAAATATTATCGTTCTAATCAAGATACTTGCATTAATCAAAGACCAATTATATGGCCAGGAGAAAATATTGATGTAGGGCAAACTATTGCAGATGGTGCATCTACAGACGGAGGTGAAGTCGCTTTAGGAAGAAATATTATAGTTGCTTATATGCCATGGGAAGGCTATAATTATGAGGATGCTTTTTTAATTAGTGAACGTCTTGTTTATGATGATTTGTACACTTCTATACATATTGAAAGATATGAATTAGAGTGTAGACAAACAAAGTTAGGTGCTGAAGAAATTACACGAGATATTCCTAATGTAAGCGAATCATCAATTAGTTTATTGGATAAAAATGGTATAATTGCTATTGGCTCTTGGGTAGATGCAGGAGATATATTAGTAGGTAAAGTTACGCCAAAAGGAGAATCTGACCAGTTGCCAGAAGGTAAGCTGTTAAGAGCTATATTTGGCGAAAAGGCAAGGGATGTACGCGACACTTCTTTGAGATTACCTAATGCTACTAAAGGTAGAGTTGTTAATATAAAAGTTTTTAAGCGTCAAAAGGGAGATGAGCTGCCACCTGGAACAAATGAAATTATAAGAGTTTATGTAGCACAAAAAAGAAAAATTCAAGTAGGTGATAAGATGGCTGGTCGTCATGGTAATAAAGGTATTATTTCACGTATTTTATCTGTACAAGATATGCCTTTTTTACCAGATGGAACTCCTGTAGACATCATTTTAAATCCCTTAGGTGTTCCTTCAAGAATGAATGTAGGACAGCTTTTTGAGTGTCTACTTGGTTTGGCGGGAGCGTATTTAGGTAAACGCTTTAAAATTATTCCATTTGATGAAATGTATGGTCCAGAAGCTTCTCGTGCACTAGTAAATAATAAGCTGAAACAAGCTAGTCTGATGACTGATAAATCCTGGCTATTTAGTTCTTTGCATCCTGGTAAAGTCATGTTAGTTGATGGTAGGACAGGAGAATTTTTTGATAATCCTATAACAGTTGGTAAAGCATACATTTTGAAGCTTGTCCATTTAGTTGATGATAAAATTCATGCACGTTCCACAGGTCCTTATTCTTTAGTAACACAACAGCCTTTAGGAGGACGTGCTCAACATGGAGGACAACGATTAGGTGAGATGGAAGTGTGGGCATTAGAAGCATTTGGAGCGGCTTATACTTTGCAAGAGCTATTAACAGTTAAGTCAGATGATATGCAGGGTAGAAATGATGCTTTAAATGCAATAGTTAAAGGTAAGCCTATACCTAAGCCTGGAACTCCTGAATCTTTCAAAGTTCTTATGAGAGAATTGCAATCTTTAGCGCTTGATATTGCTGTACACAAGTTAGAATCGCTTGATAATGGAAATAAAACTAGTATAGAAATTGATTTAATGTCTGATGAACAAGTAGAACAAATGAGTTCTATTTAAAGTATTAATTAAATGTATTGAAGTTCTCTTGATTTGCAAATTTTTTTAGTATCGTTGTAATAAATGTAGATATTAGTTGCAATTTTGAGAATTAAGAATATAGTCACTAAATTATAACTTATTTTATTGATTCTTAACTCATGACTAAATTTGATCATCATTTTGATTATGTAAAAATCAGTCTAGCTTCTCCTAGCAAAATACGAAGTTGGGGTGAAAGAGTTCTTCCAAACGGCCAAATTGTTGGAGAAGTGACTAAGCCTGAAACGATTAATTATAGAACTTTAAAACCTGAGATGGACGGTCTATTTTGCGAAAGAATTTTTGGCCCTGTAAAAGACTGGGAATGTCATTGTGGTAAATATAAAAGGTTTCGTTATAAAGGTGTTGTATGTGAACGATGTGGTGTAGAAGTAACAGAGTCAAAAGTTAGAAGACATCGTATGGCTTATATTGAGTTAGCTGCTCCAGTAACTCACGTTTGGTATCTAAAAGGAAGTACTAGTTATATTGCATTAGCTTTAGATTTGACTATTAAAGAGTTAGAGAAGATTGTATATTTTCATTCCTATGTTGTTATTGATCCGGGTAATTACCATAAATTAAATTATAAACAACTTTTAGAAGGTTATGAATGGAGAAATTTAGAAGAAAAATTGTCTTCCTACTCTTCTAATCTTTTGAATATTGAAGTAGGTATAGGAGCAGAAGCCGTTTATAAATTATTAGATAATATAGATCTCAAAAATGCTGTAGAACTTTTGAGAGAACAGTCTTTAAGGCCACCTAAATTATTCAAAAATCCATCTACAAAGTTTAATAAAAAAATGAAGAGATTACGTTTACTAGAAAATTTTCTTTCTACAGGAGTAAGTCCTTCGTGGATGGTTTTATCTGTAATCCCTGTGATACCACCGGATTTAAGACCTATGGTTCAGTTGGATGGGGGTAGATTTGCAACTGCTGATTTAAATGAGTTTTATAGAAGAATTATTAATCGTAATAATCGTTTAGCACGGCTTAAGGCTATATTAGCTCCTGAAATAATTATTAGAAATGAAAAAAGAATGTTACAAGAAGCTGTGGATTCTTTGATGGATAATGGGCGTCGTGGTCGAACAGTAATTGGAGCTAATAATCGTCCTTTAAAATCTCTTTCTGATATAATTGAGGGTAAGCAAGGTAGGTTTAGACAGAATTTATTAGGAAAACGGGTTGATTATTCTGGTAGATCAGTTATTGTGGTTGGTCCTAATTTAAAATTGCATCAATGTGGTTTACCAAAAGAAATGGCGTTAGAGTTATTTCAACCTTTTGTAATTCATAGACTTATTTTACAAGGTTTAGTAAATAATATTAAAGCTGCTAAAAAGATTATTCAAAAAAACGAGCCAATTGTTTGGACTGTCTTAGAAGAAGTAATATATGGTCATCCTGTTTTATTAAATAGAGCTCCAACTTTACATAGGTTAGGTATACAAGCTTTTGAGCCTATTTTAGTAGAAGGCAGGGCTATTAAATTACATCCATTAGTGTGTCCCGCATTTAATGCTGATTTTGACGGTGATCAGATGGCTGTACATGTGCCTCTATCTTTGGAAGCACAAGCAGAAGCACGCTTACTAATGTTAGCACCACATAATTTTTTGTCTCCAGCCACAGGTCAACCTATTTTGATGCCAAGTCAGGATATGGTATTAGGTTGTTATTATTTAACAAATTATAATCCAACTGTCGTTCATAATTTTAATCAATATTTTTCTAATTTAGATGATGCATTAATGGCATACCAGCAGGATAGTATCAGTTTGCATGCTTTAATTTGGGTTCGTTTTAATGGCATAGTAGATGATTTATCTAACCAAGTTATCATTTCATCAAAAATAAATTTTGATGGTACTATAACTAAAATATTTTCTGATAAAATAGTTAAGTATAATGTTAATGGCCAAATGCTTGTTCAATATATTCGTACAACGGTTGGACGTATTTTGTTTAATAAAGCTATTAGAGAATCTTTGATTTGAGCCTGATAATCTATTGTTTTTATTTTATAATTATGACACAAAAAAAATTTATAGAACCATTATTTTTAAATAAAGTTGTAGATAAATCACAATTAAGACAGCTAATTATTTGGGCTTTTAGAAATTATGGTATAGCCCGCGCTTCTAATATGGCAGATACTTTGAAGGATTTAGGGTTTTTATATGCAACTAAAGCGGGAATATCTTTAAGTTTAGAAGATTTACGTATTCCTCCTATTAAAAATAATCTTCTTGATACTACTCTAAAAATAATCGATGATACAGATAATAGATATAAGAGGGGAGAAATAACAGCTGTTGAGCGTTTTCAAAAAGTGATTGATACATGGAATAATGCAAGTGATACTTTGAAAAGACAAGTCATTAAGTATTTTATAGAAAAAGATCCTTTAAACTCTATCTATATGATGGCTTTTTCTGGGGCAAGAGCTAATATTTCACAAGTAAGACAACTAGTAGGCATGAGAGGCTTAATGGCAGATCCACAAGGTCAAATTATTGATTTACCTATATCAAGTAATTTTAGAGAAGGATTGACAGTAACAGATTATTTCATTTCTTCTTATGGAGCGCGGAAAGGTCTAGTCGATACGGCTTTACGTACGGCAGATTCAGGTTACTTGACTCGAAGATTAGTAGATGTTGCGCAAGATGTAATTATAAGAGAGTCAGATTGTAATACTTCTAAAGGTATTTTGTTGGAAGCTATGATAGATAATAGAAAAACTTTAATCTCTTTGAATCAGGCTTTAATAGGTCGTGTACTAGCAGAGGATATCTTTGATTCATTAAATGGAAGATTAATTGCTACAGCAAATAAAGAAATATCTCCTGAGCTCGCTAATGAGATTGTTAGTTCAGGAATATCTAGTGTATTAGTTAGGTCACCTATTACATGTGATGCTGTAAAATCAGTGTGTCAGTTATGTTATGGATGGAATTTAGCTCATGGGAAAATTGTGGATTTAGGGGAAGCTGTTGGTATTATTGCAGCTCAGTCTATTGGTGAGCCTGGTACTCAATTAACGATGAGGACTTTTCATACAGGTGGAGTTTTTACAGGTGAATTAGCTCAAACTGTAATTAGTTCTTCTGAATTTCAAGTTAAATATCCAACCAATATTATTTTAAGCGATACTCGAACTCGTCATGGTGATCATGCCTTTTTAGTAGAAAAAGATAGTAAATTAAAATTAGTAGATATTAATAAAAGGCATTCAAGCCTATATTTAATTAAAGGCTCATTATTATTTGTGAAAAATTTAGAATTTATTAAATCTGGGCAAGTAATAGCTGAATATCCTACGGCTAATAGAATTATTACAGAAAAAGCACAAAAAGCTGTTTTAGCAGATTTTTCTGGTAGTATTTATTTAAAGGATTTATACTTAAATGAAGTACACAATGAACAAAAAACTTTCAAAAATGTTGTGCAAGGAGGAGTTTTATGGATCCTTGCTGGACATGTTTTTACTGTACCATATGGTGCCCAATTGATGATTTCTGAAGATGATTTTATATATGAAAATAATTTAATTGGAAAAACTGAATTTATTAGTCGTTATAATGGCAAAATTCGTATTTTAAAAAAGAAACAAAATTTTATAAAAGACATAGTTATTATTACATCTTGTAAAATATATATTAATATAGATGTTTTGACAAAATTTTATAATGGATATCAACACTATTTTTTAGTAACAGAAGAACAAGATCAGTTTGTTTTAAAAACTTTACCCAATCAATATATTGTTGATAAGCAATTAATAGCAGAGCTGATTACTAATGTTTATCGTACAAATACTGGAGGAATTATTAAATATTTAGATTTATCTGTGTCAGATAAACAAATAGATGTTAATAATAAAAAAGATTACTACGATATTGTAAATGGTGGTTATGTGTTATGGATAGCAGAAGAAACTCATGAAATAAATAAGGACATATCTCTACTTTTAGTTAGGCATGGTCAGTTTATAGACGAAGGTACAGAGATTATAAAAAATATTTTTGCTAATAGCAGTGGAATCATTGATATTGTACAAAAAGAAGGTATTGTTAGAGAAATTATAATTAAGCCAGGAATATTATATCCATATTCTAAGCATCATGATAGTAAATCTAAATCTAGAGGTTTTTTAAGACCAGGCGAAATAATTACTAATAATATGAAAACAGATAAGTTAGTTTATTGGGAACACTTTTATATTAAAAATGAACAATTTAATTTGATTAGACCAGTAATAGTTTATTCAATTCCCAGCAAAACTATAGATTTTAGATATTCTGAGGACTCTTTTAATACTACTGTATGCAATTTAAAATTGGTAAAACGGATTTATTTTAGAGATGGTGAAAGGATAAAGTCAGTATCAGGTATCGATATTGTTAAAACTTATTTAATAGCTGATTTAAATAAAGAATGTTCAAATTTAACCTGTAAATTACAGTTAAATACTAATTCAAGAAATAACTCTATATTTAGAATCAAGATGGTGACAATGGATCAATTGTCTTTGAAAGATGAAAATGATACAACTGATATCAAAAATTTATACACAAGAACACGTTTATTAGTTAAAAATAATCAACATGTTAAAAGTGGTACTATATTAGCTACAACTGAAATGTTTTCTTGTCATCAAGGACAAGTAGTTTCTATTCAGCAAAATAAAGCTTCCAATCCAAGAATTTTAGTAGTTACCTCGCTAGATACAAAAGTTTTTTCCGTTAAAAATAATCAAAATATAAAAGTAAATGTAAATGACTGGGTATATGCAGGAGATGAAATTGCTACTAATCTTATTTCATATATTTCAGGAAGAGTTATTTCTATTATGGATAATCAAGTTACTGTTCGTTTGGGACAACCATATTTAATATCTAGAGGCTCTTTTGTTCATGTCAATAATAAAGATTTAGTGCAAAGAGGTGAAAACATTGCTACATTGATTTTTGAAAGAGCTAAAACAGGGGATATTGTACAAGGTTTACCAAGAATAGAAGAGATTTTAGAAGCGCGCAAAAAAGCTGATACAATTTTTAATCCACATATGGTTTTAGAGTCTCAATTTCGTAAATATCTTAATCAAGGTTTAGGTTTATATGATGCAACAAGACTTAGTTTACTAATATTACAGCTCTATTTAGTTAAAGAGTTGCAATTGGTTTATCAATCTCAAGGAGTAGAAATTTCAGATAAGCACATTGAAGTGATTGTAAGGCAGATGACATCTAAGGTGAAAATTGAAAATGGAGGTGATAGTGATTGTTTACCAGGAGAAATTATAGAGCTACAAAAAATAGAATTAGTTAACCAGTCTTTACGTTTATCAGGTAAAGAAGAAGCGTTGTATTATCCAATTTTATTAGGTATTACTAAAGCATCACTCAATACAGAAAGTTTTATATCTGCAGCAAGCTTTCAAGAAACGACAAAGGTATTAACAGATGCGGCTATTTCAGGTAAATTAGATTGGTTAAGAGGTTTAAAAGAGAATGTAATTATAGGACGTTTGATACCTGCTGGTACTGGATTTAACCTGTATAATAATTCTCAATTTAATTGTCAAAATGTACAAAACTTGCATCGAAAAAATTTATTGTCATTTAATCAAGAATCTAAAGAATTAAATTTTGAAGATATCATTGTTGATGATAGAAATGCGCATATTTATTCTACAAATCATAATCTATAATTTTCTTTTTAATGTAAAGATCGCTATATTTTAGGTTTGATTTAGATCATTGTGTTATTATGATTTACATATTAATATAAAATTTATTTTGTTTTTCCTTGATTATTATATGTATTATTTTTATATAATTATTTCATAAGTTATGTCAATTGTTTCATTAAGTGAATTGCTGGAAGCTGGTGCTCATTTTGGACATCAGTCTAGGAGATGGAATCCAAAAATGTTTCCATATATTTATACCGAAAGAAACGGTATACATATTATAGATTTAGTGCAAACAGCTCAATTATTAACAGAAGCATGCCAATTTATTCGTGATGCTTCTCAAGAAGGTAAAAAGTTTTTATTTTTAGGTACGAAAAGGCAAGCTGCAGGAGTAATTGCAGAGCAGGCCATACGTTCTAATTCCTACTATGTTAATCAAAGATGGTTAGGTGGTATGTTGACTAATTGGATGACAATTAAATCGAGAGTTGATCGTTTGCAAAAATTAGAAATAGAAGAAGATTCTGGTATAATTGATATATTGCCGAAGAAAGAAGCATCAATTTACCGCAGGGAGCTGGAAAAACTAAGAAAAAATTTAAATGGCATTAAAAATATGACTAAATTGCCTGACTTTGTTATAGTTGTAGATCAAAAACGTGAAACAACCGCTATTCAAGAATGTATTAAGTTAGGTATACCTACAATTTGTATATTAGATACAAATTGTAATCCGGAGATCATAGATATCCCAATACCAGCAAATGATGATGCGATTAGATCTATTAAGTTAATTATTAGCAAAATAGCTGATTCTATAATAGAAGGTGCGGGTCATAATACAGAAAATTAGATAGCTAGCCGGCATTAAAACAATGTTTGAGTAATTGATTAAGGATAAATATGCAATGAAAATACAAATTTCTCCACATTCTGTTAAAGAATTACGCATTAAAACAGGTGCTGGTATGATGGACTGTAAAAAGGCTCTTCAAGCAGCGGATGGAAATATGGAAATAGCTTTAGAAACTCTACGTAAAAAGGGATTAGCATCAGCTGATAAAAAATCAACCAGATTAGCAGCCGAAGGTATAATAGACAGCTATATTCATATAGGTTCAAGAATAGGTGTATTAATTGAATTAAATTGTGAAACAGATTTTGTTGCTAGACGTGTTGAATTTCAAAAGCTAGCTAAAAATTTAGCTATGCAAGTTGCTGCTTGTCAAAGCGTTTTTTATTTATCTTTAAATGATATACCTCAATATATTATTGATAATGAAATTAGGATTGAGTCAGGAAAAGAAGATATTGTTGATAAACCTCCTAAAATAAGAGATCAAATTATTAAGGCAAGAGTAGATAAGAGGTTAAAAGAAATGTGTTTAATGCACCAAACTTTTATAAAAGATCAAAACATTTTAATTGAAGATTTGGTTAAAGAACATATAGTTTTACTTGGAGAAAATATAAAAATAAGGCGTTTTCAAAGATTCTTACTAGGTGAAAAAATAGATTCAAAATAAATTATATATATTTTATTGATATACTAAAAACTATTGAAAATTTAAAAATAAAGTTAAATAATTACTATATCAATATATAATTAATTGTAATAGTATTTTTATTTTAATTAAAAAGATATTTAAAGTAAAAATCTAATATATTCAAATTATGTATACTACTTATTTAAATCATAATTTTTATGGATTATACAAAATTAGCAGAAATTTTTTCATTTGCTCCAGTATGTGCAGTTGAAGTAGGGAAGCATTTATATTGGACAATAGGTAGTTATAAATTACATGGACAAGTTTTCATAGTTTCATGGTTGGTAATAGCTATATTGATCACTATTGCATTTATAGGAACTAGAAAATTAGATAAAGTACCTGGAAAATGGCAAAATTTTATGGAATTTATACTCGAATTTTTGCAAGATATAGCAAAAAATCAAATAGGAGAGCATGAATATCGCTCATGGGTTCCATATATTGCAACTATTTTTTTATTCATTTTAGGTAGTAATTGGGCAGGTGCTTTAATTCCTTGGAAATTAATTCATTTGCAAGAAGGTGAATTAGCAGCGCCTACTAACGATATAAATACTACAGTTGCTCTATCTTTATTAACTTCAATGGCATATTTTTATGCTGGTTTAAGTAAAAATGGTTTAGGTTACTTTATGCGTTACATTGAACCAACACCTGTATTGTTGCCAATTAATATTTTGGAAGATTTTACAAAACCCTTGTCTCTTAGCTTTAGATTGTTTGGTAATATTTTGGCTGACGAACTCGTTGTTTCAGTATTTACTTTACTAGTTCCCATTTTAATACCATTACCTGTTATGATTTTAGGACTATTTGCTAGTTCTATTCAGGCATTAATTTTCTCTACTTTATCTGCTGCTTATATAGGTGAAGCTATGGAAGGACATGGTGATCACTAAAATCAATATATTAATTTAATATATTGAATAGTTAATTGAATTTGTATTATGCGAATTTGAAATCTGTTAATTTTCTATATATTCTAATTATATAATGCTATTTATGGATTCTATTATTTCTGCTGCTTCGGTTATAGCTGCTGGTCTTGCTGTAGGTCTTGCTGCCATTGGACCTGGTATCGGTCAAGGTAGCGCTGCAGCTAATGCTGTCGAAGGCATTGCTAGACAACCAGAGGTTGAGGGCAAAATTCGAGGTACACTTCTACTAAGTTTAGCTTTTATGGAGTCTTTAACAATATATGGTTTAGTAGTTGCATTATCACTTTTATTTGCAAATCCTTATACGGGTTAAATTAGTTATTTACGCTTAGTTTTTATATTTCTATTATTAATTCTAGAATTAGAAGCTAAGCGTTTTATCAGATTGTAATTATGAAATTTGTATCTAAAATATAAATCTAACATTAATATATACAGGTAAATGATTGACTTTTCGTTTCTATTATTTCAGATGTTAAGTGCAGAGACAGAAGGAGGGCTATTTGATTTTAATGCAACTTTGCCGCTAATGGCATTGCAATTTTTTGCTTTAACTATTGTATTAAATTTTATTTTTTATAAGCCTGTTATTAATGCACTGGATGAACGAGATGAATATATTCGCAATAGTTTAACTACAGCCTCTGCTTCTTTAGTAACAGCTGATGAGTTGACAAAAAAATATGAACATCAGTTAGCAGAATCAAGAAAAAAAGCTCAAGATATTATTAAAGCGGCTCAAGAGCAAGCTCAACAAATAGTATCTGTGAAAATACAAGAGGCTCAGCTGGATGCAGAAAGATTAGTCTCTGAAGCATACGATCAGCTAAATATTCAAAAAGAGAATGCTTTAAAGACTTTAGAAACACAAGTTGACACCTTAAGTGATATGATTAAAGTAAAGTTATTAAATGATTAATGAATATGATAACTATAAAATTTTGTTGTTATTTTAAATAATTTGTAATATTTGGGATATATGGACAGAATGGAAAATTATATGCAAGTTTTTAATATAATTGCAAATTTAGACACGAATGTTAATCAAGCTATTAGCTTTAATACAGATTTTTTAGAAGCTAATGTAATTAATATTCTATTGTTACTATCAGGTCTTATATATGTATTAAAAGAGTTCTTAGGCTCTATTCTTGTTACTAGACAAGAGAAAGTTTTACTGGCTATACAAGAATCAGAGGAGCGTTTACGGCAAGCTAATTTAAGATTGAGTGAGTCAGAGAAGCAGCTTGCTCAAACACAAATAGTTATTACACAAATAGTAAAAGAAGCGGAATTAACTGCACAAAAAGTGAGGCAATCTATATTAGATCAAGGAAAGGCAGATGTAGATAAATTAATATCCGCTAGTAAGGCAAGTATTGCAACAGCTGAAATTCAAATTAAACAACAAATTCAGCTTCAAATTACGTCTTTAGCTATAAAAAGAGTTACTATACAGTTGCAAAATCAAATCACTCCTGTTCTTCAGGCTAAAATTATTGATAATAATATTGCTAAATTGGGAGGTCATTTATGAGCAGTCAAGGATTTATGTCTAAGGTTGCTCTTCCTTATGCGGAAGCCCTTGTAGAATCAGCTAATAATGCTTCTGCATTAAATGAGGTAAACCAGGATTTATCTTTAATATCTGAAATACTAGAAGAATCAAAAGAGCTCAAAACATTTTTTTTTAATCCTTTAATTACAACGGAAGTGAAAAAAAATGTTGTAAATAAGCTATTTGCTGATCAAGTTCATAGCCTTGTTATTAGGTTTTTGCTTGTTCTTATAGATAGGCGTAGAATTACACTATTGGATATTATTATTAGCAAGTATCTAGAATTAGTATATCAGTTACAATCAATTGTAGTTGCAGAAATACTTACGCCAATTATTTTAACAGATATCCAGCAAAATGAATTAGTAAGTAAGATAAAAGATATAACTAACAGTACAACAGTAAAACTTGTAATTACAATAGAGCCAACATTAATAGCTGGTTTTATTGTAAAGATAGGATCTAAGACCATTGATACTAGTTTATATGGAAGATTAAAGCATATAGGCGCTTATTTGAATTCAGCTTCAAATATAAGTATTTAAAATAAGATATATAATAAATAATAATTTATAACTTTAATATGTTAAATATCAGACCAGATGAAATAAGCAATGTTATACGTCAACAAATTGATAAGTATGAACAAGAAGTTCAAGTAGCTAATATAGGCACTGTTTTGCAGGTTGGAGATGGTATTTCAAGAGTATATGGCCTAGATGAAGTTATGGCTGGAGAGTTATTAGAGTTTGAAGATCGAACAATTGGTATAGCTCTAAATTTGGAGAGTGATAATGTTGGAGTAGTTTTAATGGGTGATGGCAGAAATATATTGGAAGGTAGTTCTGTGAAAGCTACAGGTAAAATTGCTCAGATACCAGTTGGGGATTCCTTTTTGGGTAGAGTTGTAGATCCATTAGCACGACCAATTGATGCAAAGGGTTTACCAAGTTCTTCAGAAACGAGATTAATTGAATCTTATGCCCCAGGTATTATTGGTAGACAATCAGTTTGCGAACCTTTACAAACTGGTATTACAGCAATTGATTCAATGATCCCTATAGGAAGAGGTCAAAGAGAGCTAATTATTGGTGATAGACAAACAGGCAAAACCGCAGTAGCTTTAGATACTATTATCAATCAAAAAGGCCAAGATGTTATTTGTATTTATGTTGCTATTGGTCAAAAAGCTTCATCAGTTGCTCAGGTTGTATCTACTTTACAAGAAAAAGGTGCTTTAGAATATACAATAGTTGTAGCATCTAATGCTGATGATCCAGCTACATTACAGTATATTGCTCCTTATACAGGTGCTGCATTAGCAGAGTATTTCATGTATAAAGGCAGAGCGACTTTAGTAGTATATGATGATTTAACTAAACAAGCACAAGCTTATCGTCAAATGTCTTTATTACTACGTAGACCTCCTGGACGAGAAGCTTATCCAGGAGATGTATTTTATTTGCATTCTCGACTATTAGAAAGGGCTGCAAAACTTAATAGTGATTTGGGAGGAGGTAGTATGACCGCTTTGCCTATTATTGAAACACAAGCGGGAGATGTTTCTGCTTATATTCCTACAAATGTTATATCTATTACGGATGGTCAGATTTTTCTATCTGGAGATTTATTCAATTCAGGTATTCGACCAGCTATTAATGTTGGAATTTCTGTTTCTCGTGTAGGATCAGCAGCTCAAATTAAAGCTATGAAACAAGTCGCAGGTAAATTGAAATTAGAGTTAGCTCAATTTGCAGAATTAGAAGCTTTTTCTCAGTTTGCTTCTGATTTAGATAAAGCAACACAAAATCAGTTATCTCGTGGCCAGCGCTTAAGAGAAATTTTAAAGCAAGCACAGAATTCACCTATTCCTGTTGAAGAGCAAACAGCTATTATTTATACAGGCATTAATGGTTATTTAGATGATATTAATTTACTTCAAGTTAAGGATTTTGTTAAAGCTTTAAGGGAAGATTTACGTAACTCAAAACCTGAATTTGGAGAGAGTATACGTACTAAGAAAAAATTAAGCGAAGAAGCAGAAGAATTATTAAAACAATCAATTGAAGATGTTAAGCAAGCCTTTTCAGTTTAGCTTTAATTAAAATTATTAGGATATTTTAATATGCTTATAATTATCAAATATCCTAATTTAATTATTATGTATAGCATAAAATAGTTAATAATATAAGTTTAATATTAGTAAGCTTATACTTGATTTATATTATAGATATATTCATAACCATGTTTTTCTAATTTATGTCCTATATCTGAGTTGCCTGTATATATTATATTTCCTTCATCCATTATATGTATATAATCAGGAATAATATAATCTAACAATCTTTGATAATGTGTAATTATAAGAATTGCATTATATTTGTTTTTAAAATCATTAATTTGTTTAGCGATAGTTTTAAGTGCATCTATATCGAGTCCTGAATCAATTTCATCTAAGATTGCTAGCTTACTGTTTAATAATTCCATCTGTAAAATTTCATTTTTTTTCTTCTCTCCACCAGAAAAGCCTTCATTGACATTCCTGGTCAAAAAGTTTGATTGCATATTAATAGTTTTACTTCTTGTACTCACTAATTCAAAAAAAGATAACGGATCCAATTCTGTATTTTGATTAGCTCTTCTATTAGAATTATATGCCAATCTTAAAAAATCTATGTTATTTACTCCAGGTATTTCTACTGGATATTGAAATGCAAGAAAAATACCTTTGTGAGATCTAGCTGTTGCTTCTTCATAAGTAATATCTTGTTGATTTAATAAAATTCTACCTTCTATTATATGATATTTAGGATGTCCAGCAATTACTTTTGCCAAAGTGCTTTTGCCAGAGCCATTTTTACCCATTATTGCATGTATTTCACCTTTATTTATAGATAAATCGATACCTTTTAAAAGCTTATCTTTTTTGTTGATTGTAACCTGCAAATTCTCAATTTTTAATATATTCTGGTTTTTCATTTTATATATTTAATATTTATCCAACAGTTCCTTCTAATTTAAGGTTTAATAATTTATCTGCTTCCATAGCAAACTCCATCGGTAATTCTTCTAATACTTCTTTACAAAATCCACTAATCATTAAACTAATTGCTTCTTCAATATCAATTCCTCGCTGTGAAAAATAAAATATTTGTTCTTCTCCAATTCTTGAAGTTGAAGCTTCATGCTCTATGTTTGCTAAAGGATTTCTTACTTGAATATAAGGGAATGTATTAGCTTGACATAGTTTTCCCAATAATAAAGAGTCACACTGAGAATAATTACGTGCATGGTTGGCCTTAGGACCGATTTTTACTAAACCTCTATAACTATTAACAGAGAAGCCTGCGGAAATGCCTTTTGATATAATTTTGCTTTTTGTATTAATTCCAATATGGATCATTTTACTTCCAGTATCTGCCTGTTGATAGTGGTTAGTTAAAGCTACAGAAGAAAATTCTCCAATGGTATTTTTACCTGTTAAAATACAACTAGGATATTTCCAGGTAATAGCAGAACCTGTTTCTATTTGTGTCCATGAAATTTTTGCATTATCTCCTGAGCATAATCCTCGTTTAGTTACAAAGTTATAAATTCCTCCTTCTCCTTTTGAATTTCCAGAATACCAATTTTGTACAGTTGAATATTTTATGGTAGCATTTTCAAGAGCTATTAACTCTACAACAGCTGCATGTAATTGATTATTACTAAATTGTGGTGCTGTGCATCCTTCAAGATAACTTACATAACTGTTTTTATCAGCTACGATAAGGGTTCTTTCAAATTGTCCAGCTTCTTTATTATTAATTCTAAAATAAGTAGAAAGTTCTAGTGGACAATGTGTATTAGGAGGAATATAACAAAAAGAACCATCACTAAATACAGCAGAATTTAATGCAGCAAAATAATTATCACCAATAGGAACAACAGATCCTAAATATTTCTTGATTAAATTCGGATATTTATATATAGCTTCAGTAATAGAGCAAAAAATAACGCCAACCTCAGCAAGTTCTTTTTGAAAAGTTGTAGCTATAGATGTACTGTCAAATACGGCATCAACAGCAACATTAGTTAATTTTTTTTGTTCTGTTAAAGGAATTCCTAGTTTGTTAAATGTATCTAATATTTCTGGATCAACTTCATCTAAATTTTGAAGTTTCTTTTTATATTTAGGTGTAGAATAATAAGTGATTTTATTGTATTCTATCTTTTTATATTTTAATTTTCCCCATACTGGTTCATTCATTTTCGTCCATTTTTTATAAGCATTGAGCCGAAAATTTTTGAGATACATAGGTTCATTTTTTTTTGCTGATATACTTTCAACAATATTTTTATTTAAACCAGGCGGTAAGCTATCAGATTCAATATTCGTATAAAACCCATATTTATATGGCTGATTTATAAAATTATCTATAGTCATATGATTTTTTATGTTGGTTATTTGAAATATTCATATTTAGTATGAATCTTAATATTTATTTTATAAAATTACATGATACTTAAGTCAAATTTTACGAATTTATTCATAAATAAAAGTAATATATATCAAATTATTATTTAATTCTCTGGTATATAATATTGTAGATATTCTGTAAATATCAGAATATATTTCTTGAATCAATTTTGATATTAAATATATATAATACTTTAATTTAAATAATTTAGTAATTTTTTTTATTCTTATAGTCAGCAGCATATATCGAATTTTTTTAGTAATATTTACTAAAGCTTGTGAAGCAAAAGTGGAAATAAAAATAATTTTATTTGCTTTATTATTTTGATATTTTTTCAACAATTCAAAAAAAGAAAATGTTACATCTTCATATGTTGTTGCCAAAAATATTATATTAATAGTAAAAAAATAATGCATAATAATTAAAAGTATTCTTAATTGTAGTATATATTTATTAAACATATATACAAGACAATAGTAAACATATGATAATTGTATTATATAAATATGAGATAATAATTCAATTAATATAATAGTTATATAAATTAAAATACATACTATGTATGAAATATGGAATAAAAAATTTTTATAGTTATTATTTATGTTTTTAAAGTATAAAAAAAATATCAGATATAAACATATATTGCTTGCAATATGTTTTTCATCAGTGTATAAAATAACATATAGATATATAAACATAAAATATGTTTTATAGCGTGATTTTACTTTGTGTAACCAAGTTTTAGGCGAATGAATATATTTATCAAGTAAAAAGTTTTGCATTAAGTTCATATAAGTTTATATTAATGTATATAAATGATGTTTGATTTTATAATCTATAGTATTATTGTTATGTGGATATATAATACTAAGGTAGATGGCGAAATTGGTATACGCATCATATTCAAAATGTGACAACTTACAGTTATGAGGGTTCAAGTCCCTTTCTACCTATATAGATAATATTAAATATAGAAGAATTATATGAGTTTATTAGTTTTAGGTGCAACAGGTACTTTAGGAAGACAAATTGTTAGACGAGCTTTAGATGAAGGTTTTCAAGTTAAATGTTTTGTTAGAAGTTTTCGAAAGGCTGCATTTTTAAAAGAATGGGGTGCAGAGTTGGTTTATGGAGATTTAAAATTACCAGAAACAATACCGCCGACATTATTAGGTATTACAGCAATTATAGATGCTTCTACTGCTAGAACTTCTGATTTATATAATGCTGCCAAGATAGATCTTTATGGTAAATATATTTTAATAGAAGCAGCTAAAAAAGCTTATATTAAAAGATATATATTCTTTTCTATTCTTAATGCGAATAGATATTCTGAGATACCTTTAATTAAGATGAAAATAATTATAGAAGATCATCTAATAAATTCAGGAATTAATTATACAATTTTTAATTTAGCTGGCTTTTTTCAAGGTTTAATTGCACAATACGCTTTACCTATTTTAGATAATCAGACAGTCTGGATTGCAGATGATGTTAAAGCAGTAGCTTATATGGATACTCAGGATATAGCTAAACTAACAATTAGAAGTTTATCGATAGCAAAAACTGAAAACAAAATTTTACCTTTGGTTGGTTGTAGATCTTGGAATTCAATGGAGATTGTTGAATTATGTGAAAAGCTATCTGGGCAAAGGTCAAAAATTTCTCGAATTCCTGTCTTCATTCTAACCTTGATTCGTAAGCTAACATATTTTTTTCAATGGAGTTGGAATATATCTGATAGATTAGCTTTCACTGCAGTTTTAACAAGTAGTGATAGCTTTAATACATCAATGAGTGAAGTTTATAGTCTTTTACAAATTAATGAAAAAGAAACAGAAAGATTAGAAGACTACTTTAAAGAATATTTTAGCAAAGTTATGAAAAAACTAAAAGAAATAAACTATCAATCAATTAATCAACAAATCAATAAAAGTAATTTTTAATTTTATTGTACTAAAAATTATATTATGAATACTTTTGTTTTTACAGCTTATTTATTAAGTCAACCTAAATTAACAAAAATAAAACATCAAAATTTTTGTTATTTTTTAGTGTCTTTAAATAATTTTATGGATAATATAGCAAATATTAAAATTAAAGTATTTACGAAAGGAAAAATAGCTAGGCAAGTTTTTGACTTATATAAAGAGAAAAATAATGTGATTATTGAAAGTTCTATTTATATTAAAAAAACAAGATTTTTAAACAAAAATCAAAAAAAATCAAAAATAATTTTTGTCAAAATTCATAAAATACAAAATATATATACGTAAATCTATAACTAAGTTATTGAGTTTTTTTAGTATTTTACTTATTTAGTACAATTTTCATATACAATATTATTGACTTGTTTTAAAATTTTATAATTATTAAAGAGGATATTAATTATGTTTACTTTAAAAATCTTTGTTTATACAACGGTTATTTTTTTTGTATCTCTTTTCTTTTTTGGTTTTTTATCTAACGATCCTTCTAGAAATCCAAATAGAAAAGACTTAGAATAATATATTTTATGGCATTCTTGGCATAATTAATTAGAGACTTTAATTTCAGAGATAAAAGATGCAGCTAAATACTTTTGATTTTCTTTCAATACGCAAATAATTATTTTGAATTTAGGGTTAATTAAATAAATATACTCATTATATAATACATTTTTTTTTACAGATTCAATTTTAATACAGTTATTTGTATGAATTGTAAATCTGTAATATTTAATTTGGTCATTTGTAATCTTATGTAATTCCCCAATATGAGATTGATCTTGTTTAAAAAATAAGTAGTATGTTCTTTCATGATTTTTTTTATTATATAATTGGTAATTATATATTGTATATTTCTCTTTTTCCGGTATGTATATATTATTTGCTTGTTTGAGACTTATTTCTTGTTTATTATAAGTTACTTTTTTATTGTGTATAAAATAATTGGTTCTTTGGCATAACCATTGTCCTTCTAATTTATTTAAAATATTTTCGTATTTCATGTTATTTTAAAATGTAATTTAACTAAAGTTTGTACCTATATATATAAAATTTTCATATTTATTGTTTGTAAAATACTCTATAAACACGATAGGTATTTGTCTAAATGGACTGTATAAATTCATCCCCATACCTATTTGATAGTAATCTTGATATATTAATTTTGATTTATATATGTCAGATAAATATAAAATTTGATACGATATATTCTTTGTATAGCTAATCAATAAATATATAGCAACATATTTGATAGGATATATTTTATATTTTATATTAAACCAATAATTAGTTTTATTAATTAATTTAGAATTATATGAATTTCTTCTATTAATATATTCATCATATGTGTTGCTAAATGATTTTATAGCCATTAAATTCTTAGTAATATCGAATATATAGGCTTTTATATTTAATTGTATAGTATTTTTATATATATTAGGTAAAACCAATGGTAAATTAAATATTTTATTATAACTTAAAAATATGTAAGGATACAAGTTAATGATATAACTCATATATTTAATAATTTGAGTATCATAGTGAAATAACAAATTTATATATATCACAGAATTTTTTGCAAAGTTAGAATGCTTAAATGCAGGATATTTTAATATGAATAATAAATATAATTCTTTCGATCTTATTAGTTTAAATGTATTGTATAAATAATGATTATTATTTATCTGGATATTTATATAAGAATAATTATAAATTGATATAAAGTGTTTTTCTTCATATTGCATAATTAATTTTTGAATCATATTTATTTTATCGTCTAAGCGGTATTGTAATTCCACCTTTAAGTTTTTGGTTTTTATTCTTAAATTTGATATATATTTAATGCAAGGATTGGAATTAATAATTTGTATATAATTATAATTATATGTAAATTTATAGTAATAAATAATATAGTAAATATATGAAAAATAAATATCTATGCAATCACTCATGATTTTTAGAAGCGATAACTTTATACTTATATGAGGTAAAGTTACAGAGGTTTTCAGCTTAATTTGTAAGATTCTGATAAAATTCAATTTATATTTAAATTCTAATATATAAGATTTTTGAGGTTTGAATAATACAAGTTTATTTAGTAAATTTCTTAAAAACATTAAAGTGTTATTTTCGAATATACCAGTATTTTCTTGTATATAAATATATTTTACTTGGTTGTTATGCAAGCTATATTTTATGTTTACAATTAATCCTTCTGGTAAATTACTGATATTATAACTACAGCTGCTTATTATTTTTTCTTTCTTTAAAAATAAAATATTAGATTCTAATGCGTATAAATTTAATATTTTATTAGGTAAAAGATCAAGATTTTTTACCATAAAATTATTTAATTCATCAAAAGTGTGTTTTTTTTTATTTGTTTACTTTTACATTCTATATGCACGGAATGAATTTTACCTTCATTAATTGTTAAATTAATTTTATTTATTTGGGACGTGTTTTTTATATTAATATTTGACCATTTATAGCCACGTGATAGATACCATGAATGTATTTTATGAAGAATAGAATTAATTAACAAATAATTCTTGGGCAATCCTAATTGATGTATAAAAATTTTTTGTAAAAATTTAGTACATATTTTCAACTTTTTATATTTTGTAATATTAATTTGATTTATAACAGGATATATATCTACGTTAAAAATATCTTGTTTATATTTTATATACAATATTGTATATTTATTAATAGAATTAATACAGCCAGAATTTTTTAATATATGTATATATTGTTTTAAGCTTATATTATTAAAGTGAAAGTTTCTAATTTTAATATATTTATTTTTATTTTGTTTACAGTTCATTATTTTTTGTAACAAGTGCTTATTACATCTATTTATTTTTACTTGTGTACGATTAAACTCAGTAGATTTTAATGTTTGTTTAAAGTAAATGTTGGAAACCATTGCATAATAATTTATATAATGTATCTTTTTAGAATTATAATGCAAGAAAGAGAAAATAATAAAAAGTAAACGAGAGAGAATAAATGGCATTTAATATGTAATCCTAATTAAATGAAAAATTATATTGATTATGTTTTTAAATTGATGTAACAATATTTGATTTTGAGGATTTATGCAATTTAATTATATATTAATTTCTTGTTAATTTATATTCTTTATGTAGTTAATTATGAAATATTGGAATTTAAAGAAAATTAACCAGTCATCTTTAGATAAAACTGGTGTTATACCTAGGTCAATTAGCAAACTATTTGAAAAATTTAAAAAAGAGTTAGATCCAAATGCGGAAGTCGAAGCTATAGAAGAATTTAAGGTAGCCAGATACCAAACTGTTGCATCAGTTAAATATCTTGTTTTATTATTTATCATGCCTATTATTATTAATCAAATTTCTAAAAGTTTCCTTTTCGGGCCTTTTATTAACTATTTATGGAATAAGGATGAGCATATTATTTTTCTTAATCAATCACAAGAAGAACGAGCATTTGCAGAATTGCAAAGATTTGAAGAAAAGTTACATTTTGAAGTTCTTATTGGTAAAATAGATCATCCTTCTTCAAATTTAATTAATTATAAAATGACAGAAAAAGCTTTAGAAATTGCTGTAGATTATGCTCATGAAAGCTCTTGTGCTATTAAAAATATTCTAGCAGATTTGTTATCAATCGCTATTTTTATTTCCGTTATTATATCAAGTAAAAGACAGTTTTCCATATTGAGATCATTTTTAAATGAGTTAATATATAGTTTAAGTGATACAGCTAAAGCTTTTCTTATCATATTATTTACAGATATGTTTGTTGGTTTTCATTCTCCTCATGGTTGGGAAGTGATTATAGAAATGATTTTAAGACATTTAGGTTTGCCTGAAAGTAGAGATTTTATTTTTGTCTTTATTTCTACATTTCCTGTTGTTTTAGATACTATATTTAAATATTGGATTTTTAGGTATTTAAATAAAATTTCTCCGTCAGCTGTTGCAACTTATCATAATATGAATGAATAAAATACTTGCTTTTTTACATATTTAAGTTTAATATTGTTTCTTAAGCATCTGTGGCCGAGAGGCCGAAGGCAGCGGACTCATGTGTGACCCGTTTTTAGGTGTTAACCGATCTATAATTATCGATTTTAGGTTAGCTAACTAAAGATCAAATCTTAACAAATTAAGATTTAGATAAACTGTACTTTTTTTGTTGGTTCGAATCCATCTATTCTGAATCATGAATATAATTGGTGAGTTAATTTATTTATATATTAGCCTTAATTATAAATAAATAAAGCAAACTCATTCACAAGTTAATATGGTTAGGAAAACAAACCCTTGCAAAAAGTACTAATTATTAAAATATATTTTAATGATAATTTTAAGATATATATATTGCCCTTAAGCTATATTATTATGAGTTAATATAAGCATGATTCTTATCAGTGGCAGTTAGTATATAGAGAGGAACCTAAGTTAATAAAGGCTATGAAAAGTATGGAACGGAGAAACTGGTAAGTGTAAAATACTATACAAAATATATAACAAATTATTAGTTACATTTAAGGCAAATATAAAATATTTATCAGTAAGAAGTAATATTAAAGTTGTTGATCAATTAGTTAAGTTATAAACTATACTCAAGGCAAACTTATTACGTCTATTAATTCACATAATACCTAGTTATACGAAATTTATATATAATAATGACTAGCTACGTACTTGACGAAAAAACTAAATGGAAATATTTACCATGGGATCAAATAAACCAAAGGGTTGCTTTATTAAAGTATAAAATATACAAAGCTTCGAAAATATGTGACAAAAATTTAATATACAAAGCACAAAATAATTTGGTAAATTCTAATGAAGCTAAAATTATGGCAATTCAGTATATATGTAAATCTATAAAAGACTCTTATATAAACTGGCATAAAGAAAACTATCGTATATCAGATATAAATAAAACACATATTTTTCGCCTTTTATTTGATGATCAAAGGTCATATAAAATATATCCATCTTTTCAATGTACAATAGAAAAGATTGAACAATATATAATCTATTTATGTTTACAATCAGAATGGAGCGTAAAATTTAACTCTAACTTTGATACAAGTATATATAATCATGTATCATCTAGACTAGAAGAAAAAAATGTTATTTCATACAATCATGCTTATAGTTTAAAACATACTTGCTTAATTAATTTTAATTATTATATACCAAGTCAATACATTAATATTGAATATATAAAAAAAAAATACAAACATTTCCATATTTTTTTCATAATATAATTAAATGGTTAAGAACACAAAGTTTGAATGAACAATGTATAATATCTAGTTATTCATACTTTTTAAAGCCAGGTGAATTTATATCTTCTAACTATAAGATATATACTTTAATATGTAATATGTATTTACATGGAATTGAATGGTTTAATTTTAAATTTATGCATATAGCAAGAAAAATATATAGTATGAAAACAAAACAAATCTTCAGTCACTATATATCAATTAAATACAGCTTATTTAATTCAAATAGTTTATATTACAGTAATTTTATTAGAAATTTATATATTGTGTCTAAATCTATATATAGTCATATTAGCTTATGTATTAATAAGAATAAAATATATTTAAAAAGTCAAATTTATTGTTTTTATTGGACATTAAAAGAAACTTGTAAATTATTGGTTTATGATTTATATTGGAATTTGAAATTAAGTAAAAATGCATATAATTATTTAATATATTATTGCAAACATTTACTGTACGGTAAAGATTCATTAAAACGTTTGCGTACGAATAAACATATACAATTAAAGAAATGTATACAACAATTATTCAATTTACTAGCATTTTTTTTTGAATCCTACAATGTATTAATATCTTTTGTTATAGTTAAAAAATTATATAAATTATTTTCTGATATCTTATATTTTTGGTACAAAAAAAAATATAAGAGAATTTTAAAATTTGAATTAAATAAATTGCATAATTATTGGAATAGTAAAGTATTTATGAATTTTATAATTAAAATTAGATTAAATTTATTATATATGACATTTTTACAACAAATTAATAGATAGTAGCCGTATGAAATGAAAATTTCAAGTACGGTTTTGTAGGAGAGATTTTTAAAGAAATCGACTCTAATAATCCGCCATCTTATTAAGGACGTCGCTGGTTCGAATCCAGCCAGATGCAGTATAAATGTATTTTATATAAGCGGGTAGCGGGAATCGAACCCGCATCATTAGCTTGGAAGGCTAAGGTTTTACCACTAAACTATACCCGCTAGTAACCTAATACTATCATATATTTTAGTATTGTGGTAAAAAGTTTTTTTATTGTTATTGCTTAATATTATTTAATTTTTAGTTTATACCTTCAAGTACAACTCCCAAAAATTTTGCTAAAGATGCTGCTCGTTCTTCTATTTCTGATAGAAGCATAGGTTGCCCGACTTGTGTTAAAGGTATTTCTCTCTTATCTTTTGTTTTTAAATAAATTTCTCTTTTAGGTGTTAAGCCTTCTTGTATACTAACTTTAATAGAATAAATCTCATTTATTTGATATTCTAATTGTAAAACGCGATTTTTGCCCGGAAAACCTAAACGAAATATGGTAATTAATCCACGATCTCGATTAAATTCATTATAACCAGAGCCTACATTCCATATAATAGTTAACCATAAAAATAAACTAATAAGTATAGCAGTTGTTCCATAAAATGTCATAATTATACCTTGAGGTAAAAACAATAAATCAGTAGATTTTGTGAAAGGTAATAATTCTATTTTGAAATAACTAGATAAACCAACTAAAAAAAAACTTAATCCACCTATAAAAATTATTGTAGCCCAACAGTAATTACTAATTCGTCGAGATCCTAATATCTTATCTATCTTAATTTGAGACATAGTATAAAAATGTAGTTTTTAAATATAAAAATTTAATTAAAAAATTACTTGAGTATCAAAAGTCAATCTTTTGATACATTTATTCATTTTTTTTGATAATTAATTTACTTATATTAATTTAATTGACTGTAGACCAAAATATAAGCTTAGCGCTAAGCCAGTAAATATAATTGTAAATAATATATAGCTAATAAAAATATACATATTGTGATTCCTTTGATAATTGATTGGTTGAGATATATAGATTTATTAATATAATTAGAGTCATATATAATAATAAGATTATTATAAAATATAATTAGTTGTTATTGATATTAAAATGATACTAATTATTAATATAAATATGAATATAAAGAATTTAATATAATGAAATCCAGTTTATAGTTTATTATATAAATTCAAGAAATTACAATATAATTACTTATATATTATTTATTACTTCTGGAGAACAGAATTATGTCAGATTTCATTCAATCATATAACAATGATCCTTTTGTAGGTAATTTATCAACTCCTGTTAGCACTTCAACATTTACTAAAGGTTTATTAAGTAACTTACCTGCTTACAGAAGAGGTCTTTCTCCCCTTTTAAGAGGCTTAGAAATTGGTATGGCTCATGGTTATTTTTTGGTTGGTCCTTTTGATAAGTTAGGGCCTTTAAGAAATACAGATGTAGCTTTATTATCAGGTTTCTTATCCGCTGTAGGATTAATTATTATTTTAACTGTATGTTTATCAATGTATGGTAACGTTTCATTTGATAAAAATGATTCAAAAGATATATTACAGACGTCAGAAGGATGGGGACAATTTACAGCTGGTTTTTTGGTTGGAGCTGTGGGTGGATCCGGTTTTGCTTATTTACTCTTGGCTAATATACCTGTGTTACAAAACCTTGGATTAAACTAAATTTTAAAAGACACCTAATAAGATAATAACATTCGAGTATTTCAATAAATGCAGTACTTACATCTACTGTAATAAGCTAGTAAGGGGACTTGAACCCATAACCTGCTGATTACAAATCAGCTGCTCTACCATTTGAGCTATACTAGCATTTTAGAATTTTAAGATGGTAATACAAAAAGTAAAGTAGTACCATCTTATTTTTTAATACGAATTAATTAACTGTATTCCCATCTTGATTTTTAATTTCTAATGAATTTGAATTGCAATCTATATAATAATGAATTGTTTCATCAAAACATGTTGAAGACCAGCCTATAGGCGTTTCTAATGATAGATCATCTATATTCGAATCATTTTTTATGTTTATATTATTAATATATTGTAGTGATTCCATAAATTTTTCTCCCATTGCTCTCTGATTAAATAACTTTATATATTATAAATATTATCATACAATATTTAAATTGTCACTACTTATAGTTAGTTTTTAATAAAAAATATAGACTTATATTTTAAATTTATATAAAGATTTTATTGCTTTTGTACATATTTTTATTTTAATCCATCGTTTTTGTTTATATGACCATATTTTCTTAGTTTGTAGGTTAATATTCTGTATTTTTTTAGTTCTTATATGTGAGTGTGAAATTTTATAACCATTATTTGATTTTTTGCACGTTAGCATACATTTTCTTACCATATTGTTATTTTTCAATCCTTAATTTTTTATCAATTGTATTTATATTAAATTTCATTATTAACTATTTTTACTTAATATATTTCTTCAAAGTGATTGCAAGAGTTGATTTAGGAATAGCTCCAATCACAGTATCAACTCGTTGACCTTCTACAAAAATCATTAGTGTAGGTATGCTTCTTATTCCATATTCACTAGCTGTGCTAGGATTTTCATCTGTATTAAGTGTAACAACTTTGAGTTTATCTTTATATTCATTAGCTATTTGATCTATTATTGGTGCAACCATACGACATGGACCACACCAAGGAGCCCAAAAATCTACTAACACTGGACAACTTGATTTTATTACTTCTTCATGAAATGAAGCATCAATAACTTGTGGTACAGACAATGTATTTATCTCCTTTATTTATTATTTGAAAAATATTAGCATAAAAAATAGCACATTTACTAATGTTGGTATTTGATTATATATATTCTTTATGTTATGTATTTTTGATATTAATAAAAATTATCATTACTATAAATAATTTTGCAATTACTTGATTCATATATAATGGTAAATTTATATATAAGGTTAATTAAACATAATATACTAAGAATAATAATATTATGAAGCTAAGTTAATGTTAAAGATACAGTTTGTATTCTAATATTAACTAGTCGACCAATAACCTAATGATACTGCCTTAAATTCAAGGAGGAATAAATGTCTCAATCTGTAGAAGAACGGACAAGAATTAAGAATGAACGCTACGAATCTGGTGTAATTCCATATGCAAAAATGGGATACTGGGATCCTAATTACGTAGTTAAAGATACAGACGTCTTAGCTTTATTTCGTGTTAGTCCACAACCAGGTGTTGATCCAGTAGAAGCATCTGCTGCAGTTGCAGGTGAATCATCTACAGCTACTTGGACTGTTGTATGGACAGATTTATTGACAGCTTGTGACCTATATAGAGCTAAAGCCTATAAAGTAGATGCTGTTCCAAATACTACAGATCAGTATTTTGCTTTTATTGCATATGATATAGACTTGTTTGAAGAAGGTTCTATTGCTAACTTAACAGCTTCAATTATTGGTAATGTGTTCGGTTTTAAAGCAGTAAAAGCTCTAAGATTAGAAGATATGCGCATACCAGTCGCTTACTTAAAAACTTTCCAAGGCCCTGCTACTGGACTAGTAGTAGAACGTGAGCGTATGGATAAATTCGGTCGTCCATTTTTAGGTGCTACAGTGAAACCTAAATTAGGTCTTTCTGGTAAAAATTATGGTAGAGTTGTATACGAAGGTCTTAAGGGTGGTTTAGACTTCTTAAAAGATGATGAAAATATTAACTCTCAGCCTTTCATGCGTTGGAAAGAAAGATTTTTATATTCAATGGAAGGTGTAAATAGAGCAATTGCAGCAAGTGGTGAGGTTAAAGGGCATTATATGAATGTTACAGCTGCTACAATGGAAGATATGTATGAAAGAGCTGAATTTGCTAAGCAATTAGGGACTGTCATTATTATGATTGATCTTGTTATTGGTTATACAGCAATTCAAACTATGGCTATATGGGCACGTAAAAATGATATGATTTTACATTTACATCGTGCTGGTAATTCAACTTATTCTCGTCAAAAAATTCATGGAATGAATTTTCGTGTTATTTGTAAATGGATGCGTATGGCTGGTGTAGACCATATTCATGCTGGAACTGTAGTTGGTAAGTTAGAAGGTGATCCTTTGATGATCAGAGGATTCTATAACACTTTACTACAGACACATCTAGCAGTTAATTTACCTCAAGGTATATTTTTTGAACAAGATTGGGCTTCTTTACGTAAAGTTACACCTGTTGCTTCTGGTGGTATTCACTGCGGACAAATGCATCAACTACTAGATTATTTAGGTAATGATGTTGTTCTTCAATTTGGAGGTGGTACAATAGGTCATCCAGATGGTATACAGGCTGGTGCAACAGCAAATCGTGTAGCATTAGAAGCTATGGTACTAGCTCGTAATGAAAGTCGTGATTATGTTGCAGAAGGACCACAAATTTTACGTGATGCTGCTAAAACATGCGGACCTTTACAAACTGCTCTAGACCTATGGAAAGATATTAGCTTTAATTATACTTCTACAGATACAGCTGATTTTGTCGAAACTCCAACAGCTAATGTATAATATATATCTATTCTTTATCTTGTGATCATATTTGTTTTCATTATATCTAATGAAAATAAAATGTTAATTATTTTTAACAGATACAAAAATATTATAAGGAGTATTTAATAGTGAGATTAACACAAGGAACTTTCTCTTTCCTTCCAGATATGACAGATGATCAAATTACTAAACAGATTCAATATGCTATTTTACAAAATTGGTCTGTTAGTATTGAATATACCGAAGATCCACATCCACGTAATAATTATTGGGAATTATGGGGACTACCATTATTTGATATCAAGGATCCTGCGACTGTACTATTTGAAGTGAACAGCTGTCGTAAACAGTATCCAAATTTATATATCAAACTTAATGCATTTGATAATACCAGAGGAACAGAAAGTTGTGTGCTATCTTTTATCATTAATAGACCAGCTTATGAACCAGGTTTTGAATTGGTTAGAACAGAAGATAATGGTAGAAATCAAAGATATAGCTTCCGTAGTTATGCAACAGCTAAACCGGAAGGTTCTAGATATTAATTTAAGTTAATAGTATAAAAAGAGATTAATTAAATTAATCTCTTTTTATACTATTACAGTTAAAAATTAAATAATTTATAAAGAAATAAAAATATGATTGATAATACTTTAGTAAATTTACAAGAAGAATATAATAAAACTCAAATACAAGAAGTTTTAGATGAGTTACAAGAAGAATTAGTAGGTCTTCAGCCAGTAAAAACAAGAATTAAAGAAATAGCTGCTTTATTACTAGTTGATAGATTAAGAAATAACTTAGGTTTAGTATCTGGAAGTCCTGGATTACATATGTCGTTTACTGGTAGTCCTGGTACAGGTAAAACGACAGTAGCTATGAAGATGGCTGATATCTTGCATAGACTAGGTTATATTAGAAGAGGACATCTATTGACTGTAACTAGAGATGATCTTGTAGGTCAGTATATTGGTCATACAGCCCCAAAAACAAAAGAAGTATTAAAGCAAGCTATGGGAGGGGTTCTATTTATAGATGAAGCATATTATCTGTATAAACCAGATAATGAAAGAGATTATGGAGCAGAAGCTATAGAAATTTTATTACAAGTCATGGAAAATCAACGAGATGATTTAGTAGTCATTTTTGCTGGATATAAAGACAGAATGGATAAATTTTATGAATCTAACCCAGGTTTATCATCAAGAGTAACTAATCATGTAGATTTCCCAGATTATACAGCTGAAGAATTATTAGCTATAGCTAAGCTAATGTTGGAAGAACAACAATATCGTTTTGCACCAGATGCTGATAAAGTTCTTTTAGAATATGCTGGAAGACGAATGAAACAACCTCATTTTGCAAATGCTCGCAGTATACGTAATGCAATTGATAGAGCTAGAATGAGACAGGCAAATAGGATTTTTATTAGTGGAGACAAAATTTTAACTAAAAGTGATTTAGTTACTATTAAAGCAGAAGATATACTAAAAAGTCGTTTATTTAACCAATAAATAATATTCTTATATATATTATGTTTTATTGACAAAGTATAATTTTTCATATACCATTAACCTTAATAGAAATTATGGCGATATAGCCAAGTGGTAAGGCAGAGGATTGCAAATCCTTTATCCCCAGTTCGAATCTGGGTATCGCCTAATAAATTTTTATTATGTATTATAAAGTACATTCGGGGATGTGGTGGAATGGTAGACACAACAGACTTAAAATCTGTTGATTTTCAATAATCGTGAGGGTTCAAGTCCCTCCATCCCCAATATAATAATCATTTAATTTACCCAGTTGTAAAAATTTAAAGTACTTATTATGTGTATATGTGTAAATTGTAGACATGTTCATAACTGTGTTACTTACCAGCTAATTCAAAAACAGCATAATTATAAATGTCATATTAAAATTATTAATAATTCTTTTATACCTAAAAAAGCATTAATTAATATTAGCATTAGTCACGTTAACCGAAATATATATTATGACTGGGATCTGATAGAATGTTTGTCATTTGTTGAAATGCCTGGTCAATGGATATTCCATAGGTAAATCTTAATATGTTTTACTAGTCTTATTTTTACAACTATGATAATGAATAAGTCTTCAATTGTGTTTTTAATATTTCTGTATTTACATTTGATGTTCTAACCAATGCAATTCTTCCTGTGCGTGCAATCTCAATAATTCCATATTGTTTTAATAAATTTTCAATGGCAACCATTTTGCCAGGATCACCTGTAACCTCTAAAATTAAATATTCATTGGCCATATCTACAACTTTTGCTCTAAAGATATTTGCAATTTCCAGTATAGCAGATCTATTTTCTAATAAAGCATGAATCTTTATCAACACTAATTCTCTTTCTACAGAAGGTATATCAGTAATATTTTGAACCTTTAATATATTAATTAACTTATATAGCTGCTTTGTCAGCTGTTCTATTGTTCTGTTATCACCGTTTACTATCATGGTAATTCTAGAAATACCTGTTTTTTCGGCTGGGCCAACCGCAAGGCTCTCAATATTAAATCCACGCCTAGCAAATAATCCTGAAATTCTAGACAAAACTCCTGCTTCATCTTCAACAAGAACAGACAAAGTATGTTTCATAAAGTATCTCCTCATATTTAGTAATAACTCAAATTTATTTGTATTTCTAATTATTTATGTAATGTTATAATAATTTGCATATATTTAACAACATTATTTATAAACTTAAAAACAGGCAACTCAATATCTGTGTTAGAGAAATCGAAAAAAGAAAGAAGAAGAAATGATATAGAACCATTGATGAATTCACAAATTAAGTACAATCAAGTACGCGTAATTGATGTTTCTGGATCTCAGTTAGGTATATACTCATCTGACGAAGCTTTACATATGGCATTAAATTTGGGTTTAGACTTAGTATTAATTAGTGAAAAATCCAATCCTCCTGTATGTCGTATAATCAACTATGGAAAATATAAATTTGCTCAAGAAAAAAAAGCTAAAGAAGCTAGGAAAAAACAACATAATGTTACAATAAAAGAAGTAAAGATGAGATATAAAATAGATGTACATGATTATAATGTACGTATTAATCAGGCATTACGTTTTTTACAAGCTGGTGATAAAGTTAAAGCTAATGTAATATTCAGAGGTAGAGAGATTCAACATGCTAAATTAGCTATTGAATTACTAAATAAAATGGCACAAGATTTAAGCCACATAGCAGAAATTCAACAGTCTCCTGTAAAGGATGGAAAAAATATGATTATGATTTTATCCCCTAAAAAGCTATAATAATCATAAATTTGATATTTCTTACAATATAAACTATATTATGTTGATATTTTGTATTACATATTATAATAATAAGGACAAATAAATGTCTCGCTATAGAGGACCTAAACTAAAAATATCTAGGAGATTAGGTGATTTACCCGGTTTAACAAGAAAAGCATCAAAAAAGCTTGCTCAAGCAGGCGAGCATGGCCAGCAATCACGCAAACCTTCAGAATATTCTTTAAGACTGGAAGAAAAACAAAAGTTAAGATTTAATTATGGGTTGAGTGAAAGACAACTTTCCAAATATATTAAAGCAGCTAAAAAAGTTCCAGGTTCAACTGGTCTCATACTATTACAAATTCTAGAAATGAGATTAGACAATATAATATTTCGTTTAGGACTTTCACCCACTATTCCAGCTGCCAGACAACTAGTAAACCATGGTCATATTCTTATTAATAAGAAAAGAGTATCCATATGTAGCTATCAATGTAAACCAGGTGATACTATTCAAATAAAAAATAAAAATTCATCACAAAATTTAGCAAAAAACCATTTAAGTTTTCCTACTTTAGCAAGTATACCTAATCACTTAGAATTGGATACAAAAATTTTAAATGGAAAAGTCAATGCTATAGTTGAGCGTGAATGGGTTGCTTTACAAATGAATGAACTTTTAGTTGTAGAATATTACTCAAGAAAGTAATGTTTAATCATATAATTAAGTATAGTGAATAATATTATTAAATAGTATTTAATCTATATTTAACAGAAACACAAAAAAATTTTTACCAATTTACAGGCTGCCTACTTGTTAATGACCAAAAAATTCTCTGAGTAAGTATTTTAAAACTTAAAAGCTTATTGGAGAATATTCGTTTTATCTTATTTTGATTATTAATAAATTTATAATGTTTTATAAATTGATAAGATTCTTGGGAAGGAATAAATAAAACATTTTTTTCTTTGATTTCATCATTATATTCATTGGATTTAATAAAATCTTCAAGATTATATATAATAACTTTAGGCTTACATGGTATTTTATAATTTATTTGTTTTTGTTTAAATTCATGCCAAGCCTTTAATAAAGTTGCATAATTAGTAAATATAGCTTTATATTCAATAATCTTATTATTTATATTAGATTTACGATTATAATAATACCTTAATAAACTCATTTTATTGGTTTTTCTATTATATGCAAAAAAAGGTTCAATAATATATATAGGTTGTCCCTGAAAAAAATTTTTACTATACTTTTGATATTTATGAAACTTTAAATTTCTATAATATCTATATTCATAAAGAATTCTCGATATTTCTTTAAGATCCGGTATTAATCTAAATTGTAAATTTTTTAAATTCATTCGAGTTACTTTATAATAAGTAGACAAATGACTTGAGAAAATATTCAATTGTTTTTCTTTACTTGAACTAATATTTTTACTTGCTATATAATTTGCATATTCTACAGCATCTATTGGATGTATAAAAAATAACCCATAATAAATAGGCAGTATTTTATCATTAAGTATTAGTTTATCATAATACCACTTGTATATTTTATCTATCGAATTAAGATTACCCGTATTTTCTTCAGAAGAATCGGCTAATATCATTTGATTCATATTATTTACTATCGTGAACAAAGGCAGAGGTTGATGTTGTAATTGATTGATAAATATCAATTGATCTTTATTAAATGGCAAACTATTTTCATTAAAGAATAAAGATATCCATTTTTTAGGTAAAGAGAAATTAAAACCTTTTTTCCAAATATAAGAAATATATTGATTATTATTTAAATTTGCTGTATCAAAATTTAATGATGTTTCAATCCTACCTGAAAGTAAAGCTCTGCTGAAATCAAGCAAAAATTTTTTTTGTTCATTTTTATAGATCAAAACACCTTCTAACTTTAACTGATTTATATATTTTTCTGTATGTATGCTTGGATTAGATAAAAAAATTTTTTCTTGCCAATATTGATTAATTAATTTCCCTATAAATTGACGAGAAACCAGCGATTTACTCATTGAAGAAATACGAGAATCATAACTAGATGAAACTACATTTTTTGCAAATAACAAAGAAGGTAAATAGTTATTAATATAATACATAATTGAAATTTGAATTAGATATAAAAATTATATATTAAGTTACATAATAAAAATGAAATTTACGTCATAATTATATAAGCATTTAATTAAAAATATAATAAAAACAATTATGGAACTGGTGGGAATTGAACCCACGTCCATAATAATACACTATATAGAATCTGACTAAATGACTTATCTATAAAATAAGCCATTTAATTCAATATAATTTGAGTAAAGATATAGTTTTATGTTATAGCACAATTTATTACTTATCTTAGTAGTGATTTCTTGATTAAGATCGACTTAAGAGCAACCCATTTCAATATATCAAACAAATGTATAGGTTGACACTATTTGAATTCTAGTAAAAGTATGTGATCATTAGATTTTCATTTAATAAAAAATGTCAAAAACTTAAGCACAAACTAATTGTCTAGATAAAATTAATATGTTATTTTTAGCATTTATTATTAATACTCACAAATCTTATATTTATGACATAATATATAGTATATTACATGTAGAAACCTTACAGTCCCTCTTTTTATTCTTTATTTAGTGAAATACATAAAAGCTGATATTTCATATTATACAATAATAACGTAAAAATTCTTTTATTCTTCCACTGCAAATAAAAATTTCGACCTTTATTTAATTACTAAATTTGATCTAATTTAAAAATTTAAAAAATTTATAAAGTATAATTGCTATTTTCATATATTTGAGACTTGTAATTCAAATGAGCATGGAAGGAATTGAACCCTCGACTTTCAGAATCGGAATCTGACACTCTATCCTCTGAGTTACATGCTCTATTTTTTTACTTAATCTGAAATATAAAAAAATATATTAGATTTTAAACTATAAAATTAACACAAATTTTATCATAAAATATGAATTATATCCATATAAATAAAAACAATTAATATGATTTATGAAGGTTTTTTAGGCTATATATAAATTATCATACATTAATTTAAAATTTAATGAAATTAACTTTGAATATAAATTTGATTTAAAAGTAAACATAAGTTCGCTTTATATAATTCTTTAGATATATACTGTATATGCAATATAGACAATAAATTTATATAATCATGCTGATTAATTAATTGATTAACTGACTCATAGTTATAGGCTGTGAAACAAATAGGATATTCATGAAAACCCGAATTTTTTTTTAATAAGCAAACAATTTTATAATGACGTATAACTTTGATTAAAGAATAATAAGAATCCATTAAATACACAAGTATTGTTTATTTTTGCTAAATTTCTATTTTATTATATATTTTAAGTTTCTAATTTATAAATGATAATAAGATATATAAAAATCATCAAAATCAATTATAATATCTATGTTAGTTTAACTTGATAGGAGATATAAGTAATGCAAGATGCTATTACTACAGTTTTAAATCGATACGATTTAATAGGAAAATATTTAGATAGAATAGCCATAGAAGAATTAAATAATTATTTTGTAACAGCTTTAAACAGAATTAAAGCTACAGAGATTATTAACTGTCAGGCTGCTAAAATAGTTAAAGAAGCTGCTGCACGTCTATACGAAGAACAACCAGAACTTTTAAGACCTGGCGGTAATTCTTATACAACTAGAAGATATGCTGCATGCTTACGCGATATTGAATACTATTTAAGATATGCAAGCTATGCAATAGTTGCTGCAAATAGCAATATTTTAAAAGAAAGAGTATTAGACGGTTTACGAGATGTATATAACTCATTGAGCGTGCCTATTGCACCTACTGTTCGAAGTATTAAACTCTTACAAGAAGTTACAGAAGAAGAAATAAAATTGCAGGATATCAATGCAATAAATTGTGTTGTCGAACCATTCCAATATATGATTAGAAATTTGAGTGAACAGGATATATAAATTGTACTACTAATTAAAATATTGTGAACACAATTAATTAAGCAAAGTATTTGATCTGTAGATATGGTTAAATTTTAGACAGATCAAACAGATCAAATATATTATAAATATATATATTTTATGAGATAAATTACATATCTTTTTAGAAAATGCTAAAACAAAATTTTAATATTGTAATAATTCAATTAATGGCTTTATTTTTAGGTTTTTTTTGTCTACAGTTTTTTCAACAATTCCTTCACAATCAGGTGATTGGGGAATAATAGCAGGATCTATAATAGTAACTTTGAATGAAACAATTAGCAAACATACATATAAATATATCAAAGGCAATAATCAATTTTTGATTCTACACACATTTAATTATATTCGAATAGGTATCATTTATGGATTATTTGTAGATGCCTTTAAATTAGGCAGTTGAAATCAAATACAAATATACTCTGATTATGATTAATAGTAATTTCTTTTAACTAAATTATCAAAATAATATTATTAAATATATAACAAGATTATATGTGTTATACGTTAATTTTTGCTTTCTTTTTCTTTTATCATTATAAATTAATAATAGATGGAAGCTCTATATTTTTTTATAACTTTGGATAAAAAACGCCATTTTAGTAAATTTTAATAATCTAGGAAAACAAAAAGGCTTGAATAAATTCATCTAATAAACTGAATTTTATATTTTAAATAAGTATGAAATTATAAAATCATTTATATTGCGACTATTATTATATGTAAGATTAAGTTACTACTTAGAATTCAAAAAATTTATTCAAATATAAAAATATCATAATTAAAGAATAAAAGCTGTTCAGACCACTATTAAGAGCTTCTAAAGAAGATTTTTTAGATGATGACCAACTTTGTAAATGAACTTGAAATAATTTATTTAGTGAATTGATGTATTTACGGCGATTACGACCATTATCAAATAACATAAAACTAATAGTAGAAAAGCTTATATCTACTATATTATCTGAAGGAGAAGTAGTAAACGATTTATAAGCATATAAAATATTAAGAAATACCATTAAATCGAAATGATTAAGTAAACCGCCAAACATAGAAATTTTTACAAAGTTAGTAGAATCAGAACTGTAATTAAATTCATGATTAAGAAAAGAACTACTATAGGAAGATTTATCTAAAGAAAAGATAGAAAGAAAATTAGAGATTTTTAGTACATCTTCAATTTTACAACTAGCTACAAGACAATTACTATCAAAATCTTCAAACTTAGACTGAGGATTCTGATCTAAATATTTAGAATATAAACAACCAAGTATTTCAGACTGACTAGAGCTAAGTATTACTTTTGCAATAGTAGTATGCAAATAACCAAAATGTTGATCAAACTTATCTCTATATCGATCAATACTTAAAAAAGATTCTAAAATTTTACCAATTATTTTAATACTATCTTTAGGATTCACAAATCTCAAAATAAGTAAACAGTAATTCCAATCATCTTCTGAGTATGATTTTGATAATAATTTATTCTGAGACTTATATAAAAAATACTGCTTAGAATACGAAGATTCAGTTATAATATTGATAATTCTTTTAATTTCATTTTTAATATATTTATTAGACATGATTTAGTCTCCTTAATTACTTTTAACATGAACAGCACGTTCCCCCGAGTTGTTTATGTTCTTTTGTTTTTACTTAACCGTTTTTACTATCTGTTTTTTTATTTTTTACAACTTAGTTCTACTATCTATTTTTTACTTCTTAGAATCTAGTTCCTTTATCACAAAAATATAATATAAGTGGCGTTCATACGTTCTTGCTGCCTTTTTTTGGTCTTTTTTGGTTTGAAAATGATCGGATTTTTAAAAGAAAAATTTTTATCGTTTATTTTCTTCTCTTTTATTGATATAATTGGTATACTGTTCTATAAATTTTTCGATTTCCGTTTCAGATAATTGAGTCAGGATTAATTTTATTTTGTTTGCTTTGACTGAGCTACAATGTAACCAAAAATTTAAGTTGTGATATCCTTTTTCTCATTTGCTTCTAACATAAATTTTTTGTTGTTCTCTTTTCTTTTCTTTGCGTATGTTCATAGCTTTTTTTTCTTTTCGTAATTTATCTAGTTCATGTAAAGTTTTACGTATCAGGTATTCTTCTATTTTGTGTTCTTCATCAATATGATTGACTAATTTTTGTTGTCTATTAGGTAACATTGTCATAATTATAATTAAATTGTGCTATTAATCTTGTGTACTATATAATTATTACTTAATAACAATAATTTAAATACTCATTAAGACATATTTCTAATAGTTTTATTGGAATTACCTCCTGTGTTATTTCTTTTACCTTGATCTTTTTTATATTTATAAGTCACAAACCCCTAAGGATATGCAGACTCGATTTCTTTATAATCATCTGAATTTACAGAAGTATTCTGATTAGAATTCCTTTTAACAAATCTAAAATAACTTTCTTGATTCTCAATACCTACAATAGGTAAATTTTCAGTAAATATATTTGATATAGAATGTAGTTTTTCATTAAACTGTAAATCTACTATGGCATTATATGGAATACCTTTCAAAGAAAATTTAAATGGGACTGAATTTCTATGATATAAGTGATAAGTATAATTATCTTTAGGAAATACTTTACTTAAAGATATATCTAAATGCCCATAACAATTCATTATAGGTAAACGTATAGTAAAGTAAGCATCTTGTAGATTAGTAATAGTCATAAATTTCCATCTTATATTTTTAATTTGAATTGTGCAAATATACTTTTCTAAAATTATTTTATGAATCTAGTGTATAAATACTATCTATTTCTATTGTTAAACTGTTTACTTTCAATTTAAGACATAATTTTAATATACAATTGTTAACGTTCATATTTAAGCTTCTAATTTTAGTAAATATTCTTAATTTATACTTAAGAATAATTTGCATAATACTAGAATCATAAAAATTTAAGTTCATTTTCAGTATTATAACGAATTATTGTTTTCTTAAATTTGATTTGTTTGATTTTCAAGTATTGGTGGTATACTTGAGGTTTCTTGAGAACTTAAAAAATTTTGAGTGATTTTTGCGAAGAGGGAGCTGTATCTGTAATTTTTTATAGAAATAATAAAAAAAATGTAACGTGCGTAAAACAAAAACGGTAACATTATTATAAAAGTAATAAGTTAAAGATATAAAGTTTTATAAAATAAAACCTAAATTAGTTGTCAATTACTTTATTCAATAGAATAAACACGCAAAAATGATTATAACAGATACAAATATTAACTAATTGCATAACTACTATAAACAATCTAATATCTTATATGAACAAAAAATGTTTCTAATTCAACTTCTTTAATCTTTACAAGTATACTTAATAAAGTGTAAATCCGCTTTTAAAAATATAAAACTTTCAAGCTCTGAACTATTAGGCGTTCTTAATAAATTTATAAGAAGGTTTTTTAATAATTACTTTAGTGCACATCAAGGTTTCTCTTGTCTATAACTGGTTTATTTGTAATACTTGAAGTAATAGAAGATTCAGGAGAGTTCACTTGATTCGTGGCTCGTTTACTAATATAGTCACCTTAAGTTGGTACCAATAGCAATTAGTAATGTAAGAGATGAATTATAGTTTATAAAAGGTATTTGAAGCAATTTGAGAGGATTGAATAAATTTAATATGAAAATACAATATTTTATCATGATTTCTATAAATATTAAGATTTTCTATATAGATATGAGTATCATATATTTTATCTAAAATAAGCAACAATAAAACAATTCTATTAAACATTATAATTATTTAAGATGTAAATAATATATAGAAGACAAACATAAGAAAGAGTTTTTAGATTATATACACCTTATATGAGCAATATGTTTCATTAAAAATTTATTATTGAAACACAACTTTTATATTGATACAAAATCAAAATAATTGAAAATTTTACCAATATTGTAAATACAAGAAATCGATTACAATCAAGTTGCATTTTGTAATTTTAATAATAGATATAATATCTTAGAGAATATTTACAATTAGATGAAAGCAAAATTATAAGTAAAATATTTGTATTTTAGAAAAAATTACAACATTTTTCTGACTTCTTGCGAAAAAAAATAAGTATTAGAAAGAAAATGTAATCTTTAAGACAATTCTAAAATATAGAAACCCAGAATTGTCTAAAATACTTAAAAAGTATTTTTTTTATCTTTTACAAAGATTAAAGATCCTTAACCATACTTAAAAACAGAGCCGGATCTCCTGCTTTTGGCTGTTGTTCTTGAGGTCTAAATTTCCTTACTGGCCCAGCCCAAAGTAATTGCGGCATCCCTTGTTTAGCTAAAAAATCTTTACCCATGCGAGGAGTTTTTAAATTAAAAGGCACTTCACCTTTACTCCTTTGTGCAATTATTCTTCTTCTTTGATATGGAACTGTATTATCTCCAAAATTTTCTATATATTCATCACTATCTAATAGAATATTAAAAAAAGTTTTCAAGCCTTTAGAAGCAATTATGATTGAAAAAGCTAGTTTTTCCCTTTGATTATATACATCTCTTCCTAATACTCTCTGTATGCACATTTCTACAAAACGGTAATTATTATTAACATTATAGTTAAATGTATAAAATGATTCAGATACTAATAAACCCTTGATAAAATCTTTAACTTTAATTTGATTAAATCTTAATTGTGATTCTAAAAATGGTTGAGTTGTTCTACTTAAAATTTGATGTTCACTAAAGATTTGGCGATAAGCAGCCCAAATTATTTCGTCCATTTCTATTGCTGCTGGAACGTCATCTGTAGTATATATTTTAGGTTGCTCTTCACCAGGCAAGTATTCAAAACCATCTACTCTTTGATTTTGGGTAGAGAATGAATAATTTAATAAAGGTATAGACATCAAAACCTCCTAATTGATCTTATAAATAGCATAGTAACTTTAACTAATATAAAGCATGTAAATACTATAAAAATACTATACTTATAATAATTTTCGGCTTATAGTATTATATACGCATTTATAATATAATATTATACTAGAATTAATAAATGAAATGATTCTCAATCAATGTATGGTAGTAAAATTTCCTTAATTATAATTATTTAAAGTTTAAGATTTATGTTATTCATTACATTAGTTAAGCATTAAATCATACTATGGACACTAACAACTCTTTAACTCTTGAACAAGAATTTAAGTTAACTATTTATCGTCAAAAAGTTAATAAACTGAATGATAAGCAAATCAAAAAACATTTAATATTAACTCTAAAACAAATGATTATAAAAGATAATATAATTAAATATTTCATCAAAAATTCTCTATCTTAAATTTAATTAATGAGGAAAAACGTTAAATAATATTAATTTGTTATACATATAATTATCTTAATATTTTATATTATATTGATGATACTAATACATCAGCTGACAAAAATATAACAGCTGAAACAGCAGTCCTTTATATTAAAATTTAAGGAGAGCTCTATGCTTGATGCATTTTCTAGAGTTGTAATGAATTCAGACGCTAAAGCTGCTTACGTTGGTGGTAGCGATTTACAAGCTCTTAAAACTTTTATTTCAGAAGGTAACAAACGATTAGACGCTGTTAACTCAATTGTTGGTAATGCTAGCTGTATCGTTTCAGATGCTGTATCAGGAATGATCTGTGAAAACCCAGGACTTATAGCTCCTGGTGGTAATTGCTATACTAATCGTAGAATGGCAGCTTGCTTACGTGACGGAGAAATCATTCTAAGATACATTTCTTATGCTCTTCTTGCAGGCGATGCTTCTGTTCTAGAAGATCGCTGCTTAAACGGCTTAAAAGAAACTTATATCGCTCTTGGAGTACCTACCAATTCTTCTGTAAGAGCTGTAAGCATAATGAAAGCTGCAGCAGTTGCATTTGTTTCTAACACAGCATCTAAAAGAAAATTTGATATATCTAGTGGAGATTGTTCTGCACTATCTTCAGAAGTTTCTAGCTATTGTGATAGAGTATGTTCTGCTATTAGCTAAATACTATTGAGTATCTACATAAGTACGCATAACTTACCCATATCTTAATTTATAGGAGACCAATTATGAAATCAGTTATTACTACTGTAATTAGTGCAGCTGACGCTGCTGGACGCTTTCCATCTAGTTCAGACCTTGAATCTATACAAGGTAATATTCAACGTGCTTCGGCAAGATTAGAAGCAGCAGAAAAACTAGCTGACAACCATGATGCAGTTGTAAAAGAAGCAGGTGATGCTTGCTTTGGTAAATATTCTTACCTGAAAAATGCAGGTGAGGCTGGAGAAAATCAAGAAAAAGTTAATAAGTGCTATAGAGATTTAGATCACTACATGAGACTAGTTAACTATTCATTAGTAGTAGGCGGTACTGGTCCTCTTGATGAATGGGCTATAGCAGGTGCTCGTGAAGTATATCGCACATTAAATCTTCCGACTGCATCTTACGTTGCGGCTTTTGTATTTACTCGTGATAGGCTATGTGTTCCTAGAGACATGTCTGCACAAGCAGGAGTAGAATACACAACTGCACTAGACTATATAATTAATTCTTTATCATAAATTCATAAATAAGCTTTATTAAAAGATATTTAAACTATAATTGTATAAAAATAATTATCTAGTTTAAGATAATTTAGTCAATATCAAAAACAACCAAAATTAAAAAGTTTTAATTTTGGTTGTTTTTTTGTACTAGTTTATTAAATATATTAATTTAATTATAATAATATTAAATTAATATATGATATATTTATGATTAATCTGAATAAATACATGGATAAGATATTAATGGAAAACAATTGTATTAATATATCTTTCGCACTATTTCTCATCAACCTAATGATCTATTGGACTAATATGGCATTCAAAAGATCAAAAATCTTGTACGATTTAGGTACTATCATTACTATTAGTATTAACTTATTAATCAGTATTTCCCTAATTCTAAGATGGACATATAATGGCTATTTTCCTTTAAGTAATTTATATGAATCATTAATTTTTCTCACATGGGGATTAAGTTTTTTACAGTTAATACTGGAACAGCAAAATAAAAGCCCATTTATAGGTGCTATTACTACTCCAATAGGTTTGTTTACTATAGGATTTGCAAGTATTTCATTGCCTGAAAACATGAGACAAGCTGCTCCACTAGTACCAGCACTAAGGTCTAATTGGTTAATGATGCATGTAAGTATAATGATGATTAGCTACGCAACATTAATATTAGGCTCCTTATTATCCATTCTATTTCTTGTATTATTTAAAATAAGAAATACAATACAAACTAATATGACCTCAAATTACGCAACACAACAATTAAGCAGAATAACTCTTTTGCAAAGTATAGATAATTTAAGTTATCGAATAATTGGACTTGGTTTTCCATTACTAACTATTGGAATTATAGCCGGGGCTGTATGGGCTAATGAAGCTTGGGGTTCTTATTGGAGTTGGGATCCTAAAGAAACTTGGGCTTTAATAACTTGGTTAGTATTTGCAGCATATTTGCATTCTAGATTAAATAAGGCATGGCAAGGCGAAAAACCTGCTATATTGGCTTCTGTTGGATTTGTAGTAGTATGGATTTGCTATTTAGGAGTTAATTTTTTGGGTCAAGGTTTACATAGTTATGGCTGGTTTTTATAAGCAGAAATATATTATGTTAATTCTTATCTAATTTTTACAGAAATGTATAAGAACAACTTATAATATAAGTATACTATTTATTAAAATAATATCTAATCTACAAATGAATATACAAACTTTAATTAGTATTATTCCACATACATCTTCTTGGTCTATATCAAACGCAATTGTTATGATTATTTGTAATCTCTTATGTATAGGACTAGGTAGATATGCAATAAAAGTTAGAGGATTAGGTCCCTCTATACCAGCTTTGGGCTTGCAAGGCTTTGGTCTTTCTGAACTATTAGCAACAACAAGCTTAGGACATATTGTTGGAGCTGGTGCAATTATTGGGTTAAGTAGTATAGGAATAGTGAAATAAAGATAAAAAGAAAAAATTAATATAATAAACTCTAGATAAAAATATCTTTAATAATTATATTACTTAAAAATGATATTAAGATCCTTCATAAAATGTACCCATTCTTCGAAACTTATTATATCTTAGTTCTTTTCTACTAGCTGGTGAAAGTTTTGAAAGAATTTGCAACTCAACTATTAAAGACTCTTTTAATATATATGCTGCTTGAGAAGGATTAGCCTGAGATCCACCTATAGGTTCTTTTACTACTTTGTCAATTATACCTAAAGTCTTTAAATCAGCAGAAGTTATTTTTAAAGCCTCTGCTGCTTCTAACGAACGCTTACTATCTTTCCATAAAATAGCAGCACAGGCTTCAGGAGTTGCTACAGTATATACTGCGTATTCGAGCATTAAAATTATATCACCTATTCCTATACCTAAAGCACCTCCTGAACCACCTTCTCCTAGAATTGTACAAATAATAGGAACATCTAAAGAAAACATTTCTCTAAGATTAACAGCAATAGCTTCACCTTGCCCTAATTTTTCCGCATCTATACCCGCCCAAGCACCAGGAGTATCAATAAAAGTTAAGATAGGAAAATTGAATTGATTTGCATGCTGCATTAAACGCAAAGCCTTACGATAACCTCCTGGAGAAGCCATACCAAAATTTCTTAATACATTATCTTTAGTATCCTTGCCTCTTTGGTGACCAATAAAAATAACTGTAATGTTATTTAATTTACCTATACCTCCAACTAAAGCAGGATCATCTGTTCCCCCTCTATCTCCATGTAATTCAAGCCATTCATTCATAATATAAGGTATATAATCTAAAGTCGTTGGCCTATCAGCTTGACGTACTAAATGTAATCTCTGTAAAGGAGTCAAAGATTGAAATACATTATATTTTAAAATAGACAACTGTTCTTCAAAAAAAACTAACTCATGGTCTAAAGAAACTTGTCTATAAGCAGATATTTTACTTAACTGCTGTATCTGGTATTCTAATTCTAATATAGGTTTTAAAAAATCTAAAGATAAAGCTTTACGAGTTGTCATAACAAATAGAATAATAAGTTAAAAATACTGATTTATATGTTGTATAGATCAATCTAAGACTGATTAGAAAACAGTTGATATAAATAATCATAAATTAAAATAGTTATATTAGCTATATTATCTGTAAGTTCCACAAATTCATTTGAAATATCAATAGTATTTTGCAACAATATATTTGCCAGTTGAAATAAGATAGGATCATCAAAACGCTGAGAAATTCTTGTTGCAGCCCTTACTAAATCATCATAGTTTAATCCTCTTTCTCCTTTTATATAATCATAATGACATAAAAACAAAGATTTTATACAAGATTTAGTAAATACATTAAACTTTTCTATATCTTGACTTTTTAAGGTCTGTAAAGGAGTTATATCAATTACTGTGTCATTCAATAATCCTGTTTGAGTAGTTTCTACTAGAGAATTTTTTGGAATTAATATAGAAGATAAATGAATATCAACTTTAATAAGTACATAATTATGTTTAACTTGAATTTTATTTACGTAACCTATATTAATACCTCTCATCAAAACTTCAGATCCTTCTTTTAAACCATACGCATTATGGAGTAAGATAAAAAAAGAATAGCTAGGTTTTTTTTTATATTTAAACTCAAAAGGATAATAACAAACGTAAATACAAAAACACAAAATACAACTACATTACTTAAATATTTCCATGTTTGATCTAATTTTGCTTTAATCATAAAAATTTAAACTACAACTTGTAAATATAAAATATCAAGTATACTGTAATAATATAAATTAAAAAATCGTATAATCGATACGATCCATATATTACAGTTGAGGAACTATTATAGGTTTATTAAAAAAAGCCATAATAGAACATATTATTTCATAAATATATATGAAAATATCATAAATTAGGTACTGCCAGAACAGATAAACAATTTATACTAGAAGCTACAATAATAAATATATTAACAAAACGAGCAAGAACATAAATCGAAGAAATTACAGAAGAAGCATTAGTAATAGATTTGAACTAATAGACTAAAGTTTATAGAATTTATTTTATCTTTCTTTGAATAGCCTTTTGTCTGTATTATAGACACACCAATTTTTTCAAAAAGAATTGCAATTCTGATTTGTTTTAATAATAAAAATGTATGTGGCATAATAACTCATATAAGAATATTAGATATTAAATCTTCTTTAACCAAATTTAATATTTTTTTTAGAAGAAACAAAAACATTTTTATCATAAAAAATATCAACGCTGCCTACTTCTACAATATGAGCATCTGTCATAAAACAATCTAAAGATTCTAAAGGCTCTGTTGAACAAATGCATAATGTCAAGCTAGTTATAAATTTAACTTTATTACTTTAGGATTATTAACTATATCAATGTAACTAGCTTGACTAAGTTCTGCTGGCTTTATTATCTTAATTATAAAATGAATAGAAAAATTATTTAATACATTTATAATTTTAACTGCTTTTGCTTTGAAATTTTTCGTTGTAATTCAAATGGTAATAAATTTTTCATGTTTGAAAAAAATTAATAATTTATAACCTTAATAAAAATCTTATATATTAAAAGATTTACAAAATAAATCTATTGTTCTATAAAAATTATATATAGTAACTTATAGACTCATTTCATAAATTAATATAATTATTTAATATTGTAAACTCTAATATGCTAAGCCCATACTACGTGTTGTCTCAGCACCTAAATAAACTCGTACACTTAAAAAATCTGTTGGGCATGCAGTTTCACAACGTTTACAGCCTATACAATCTTCTGTTCTAGGAGCAGATGCAATTTGTCCAGCTTTACAACCATCCCAAGGAACCATCTCTAGTACATCACAAGGACAAGCTCGTACACACTGAGTACAACCTATACAAGTATCATAAACCTTAACATTATGTGCCATAGGGATTAACTTTACCTTAATAATTCAAAATTTAATAATATGAATATTCTATACTATCAACATATCTAATTGTTTACTATATATAGCAACATCTTAATTTATAGTATGCATGAATAGAGATTAAAAAATTCAAAACTTCATAAAACGTCAAATGTTATACTGATTAAAGTATTGAAATTTTAAGATTACTGAAGTTAATACATGGTTGCATGATAAGATGAATAAGAAATATCAGTCAAAGCTGTATTAGATTCTGAAGGGGGAACAATTTGCCAAAACATAGGTAAAAATTTGGACCAATTTTGCAAAATATGTTTGGCTTTTAAACTCTTAGTCTTTATTTCATAAAGCTCTATAAGATTTTTTAATTGCTTTTCTCCTTCATAAGTTTTCACTCTTTGATACTTAACGATTTGATTATTAATCTTGGAAATCAAATCATTGTTCTCATCTAAAAAATAAGCTAAGCCACCTGTCATACCAGCACCAATATTCCTACCAGCTGAGCCTAATACAATTACGATACCTCCTGTCATATATTCACAAGCATGGTCACCTACTCCTTCAACTACAGACTGAGCTAATGAATTTCTCACTGCAAATCTTTCACCAGCTTGACCACTAACAAATAAATAACCACCTGTTGCTCCATATAAGCATGTATTACCAATAATAACTGGTTTCATTTCGTCAATTGGTGTATTAAATTCTGGCATAACAATTATTTCGCCTCCATTCATACCTTTACCTACATAATCATTTGCTTCACCTATTAAGCTTAAATGCATACCTTTTAAAATAAAAGCACCAAAACTTTGTCCTGCTACACCTATAAAATCTAATTGCAAATTACCTTTAAATCTATCATTACCATATCTTTTCGCTATGAAGCCAGATATTCTGGCACCTACAGTTCTATCTGTATTAATAATATTCACTTTTTTAATTACATCTTCTTGATTCTCAATAGCTTGTAATATAGCTGGATCAGACAATAAAGTATCATCTAATACTTTACCATTATCATGTGTTACAGTATGTGAAGAAAGATAGTAATTATATCCAGGAGAGCTTAATAATGGAGCCAAACTTAAATGATTTGTTTTATGTAAGCTTCGATATTGATATTTAATTAAGTTAGTGCGCCCTATAATATCCGATAGAGATGAATAACCTAAAGTAGATAAAATTTCCCTAACTTCTCTAGCAATAAAAGTAAAAAAATTGACTAAATCAGCAGGTATACCTGGATAACGTTTACGCAAGTCTTCACGTTGAGTTGCTACACCTACAGGACAATTGTTCGTATGACATATCCTTGCCATCACGCAGCCAGTTGCTATCATAGCAACTGTTCCAAAACCAAATTCTTCTGCACCCATCAAAGCTGCTAAAACTATATCCCTACCTGTTCTCAAACCTCCATCTACACGTAAAATTACTCTGTCTCTCAATTGATTATGAACCAAAGTTTTATGGACTTCTGACAAACCTAATTCCCAAGGACATCCTGCATGTTTAATTGAACTTAAGGGAGATGCACCAGTTCCACCATCATGACCAGAAATCTGAATAATATCGGCATTAGCTTTTGCAACACCTGCAGCAATAGTACCAATTCCAACCTCTGCTACTAATTTTACAGAAACTTGTGCTTTTGGATTAATTTGATGCAAATCAAAAATAAGCTGTGCTAAATCCTCAATAGAATAAATATCATGATGAGGAGGAGGAGAAATTAGAGTAACACCTGGTTTACAATTACGTAATTTAGCAATATAAGGGCTCACTTTCTTACCTGGTAATTGCCCTCCTTCTCCTGGTTTTGCTCCCTGAGCAATTTTAATTTCTAACTGCTGAGCATTCATTAAATACTCAGGTGTAACTCCAAAACGTCCAGATGCAATTTGCTTAATAGCTGAACTAGCAATATCATCACTTTTCAAACCTTTTAAGTGAGAAAAACTGGTAGAAATACCTGAAGCATCTATATCTTTAATAGCTGAAAAACGAGTATGATCTTCTCCGCCTTCCCCCGAATTAGACTTTCCTCCAAGTCTATTCATAGCTATGGCTAAAGTTTCATGTGTTTCACGAGATAAGGCCCCTAAAGACATTCCTCCTGTACAAAATCTTTTGACAATAGACTCAATTGAGTCTACTTCATCAAGTGATATAGACTGTTTATCACTTTTAAAGCCCAATAAATCTCGTAAATTAGTAGGTGGACGATCTTGTAATAAATTTTTGTACTTGTTATACAGATGAAAATCTTGATTACGAACAGCTTTATGTAATGTTTTAGACATTTCTGGATTATTTACATGATATTCAGCGCTTGGCCTATACTGCACATATCCTAGATTAGGTAATTTTTTAGCTGTCTGTAAATTTGTTATATTCTTGTATGAACTAATTGTACTTGCAGCTAATTCCTTTAAATTAATACCATTCAAAGATGAAGTTGTACCCTTAAAAGCTAAATTAACTATATCTTTACCTAAACCTAATATTTCGAATATTTGAGCTCCATGATAGCTAGACAATAAAGAAATCCCCATTTTAGATAGAATTTTTAGCAAACCTGTTTCTATTGCAGAACGATAATTATGTTGTGCTTTTGTTAATGTGATTTTACGTAATTTACCGCTAGACATCAATTTTTGAGTCCTTGAATTATGCCACCATTGTCTAACAGTTAAAAATGCCATATATGGACATATTGCACTAGCTCCATAACCTATCAAGCACGCAAAATGATGAGTACTCCAACATTGAGCAGTCTCAACGACTATAGAAACTTTATGCCTTAGATTTTGTGATATTAAATAGTGATGAACAGCCCCAACTATTAGTAATGGTGGTAAAAACACTTTCGTTTCATCTATTACATCTATACGATCACTTAATATAATAATTTCAGAGCCTTGATTTATACGTTCAACTGTTTGCTTACAAATTTCAGTGATTCTTTTAATAAAATTCATATTATCAGAATCTTTTATAAAAGATATACTAATTATAGAAATAGTTAAACCATAACAGCTTAATCTTTGCATCTCAATTTCATTTAAAATAGGAGAATCTAACTTAATAGACTTAGCCATGTAGTCACTTGGTTCTAAAAAATTGCCTTTAGCTCCTAAATAAGTTGTTAAAGACATAACTAAACTTTCTCTTAAAGGATCAATAGCTGGATTAGTTACCTGAGCAAAACGTTGTTTAAAAAAATCATATAATAAGTGAGGCTTTTCTGATAATATAGCTAAAGGAATATCGTCACCCATACAAAAAGTTGGCTCTTTAGCTGAACTAGCCATATGCTCTATTACTAATTCTACATCTTCATTAGTATAACCAAATTTTGTATGCAAGTGCATCATTGAAAAAGAATCAAGAAGAGAATCTTCAATATAATTTTCTGGTCGCAGATATTTTTGGTATGTATCAAGCCATTTTTTATAAGGAAATTTATTAGCAACTGACTGTTTAACAGTCCAATTGTCTAAAATTAAATTATTAACCATATCAACACATATCATTTGACCTGGACCTAACCTACCTTTTTGAGTAAATTCACCTAAATTTTTATCTAAAACACCAACTTCTGAAGATAAACTAATAAAGCCATTTTTAGTAATTACATAACGGGCAGGACGTAATCCATTTCTATCTAGAGTTGCACCAATAACCTTGCCATCACTAAAAACAACTAAAGCAGGTCCATCCCATGGTTCTTGAAGACTATTGTAATACTCATAAAAATTTATAATTTCTGGAAAATTTTCTAAAGCTGGTTGATTTTTATAAGCTTCTGGAATTAAAATCATTAAAGATTCCTGAGGGCTCTTACCTGATTGTATTAATAATTCTAATACAGCATCTAAATTTGCTGAATCACTATTGTCAAAGTTAGTAATAGGTTTTAAAGCATCAAAATCTTCTGGAACATAACTTTGTTCAAATAAAGACTCTTTTGATTGCATCCAATTAAGATTTCCCAACAAAGTGTTAATTTCTCCATTATGTGCCATAAATCTCATTGGCTGAGCTAAAGGCCATTTAGGCATCGTATTTGTACTAAACCTTCTATGATACATTGCAAAATTACTTTCGTACTTTATATTACACAAATCCAGATAGTACTTAGACAAAACTTCTGATTGAACCATTCCTTTATAAATAATAATGCGAGAAGAAAAAGAACAAAAATAAAACTGTTTATTAAGATTTAAATGAGATTGAGACACTAATTTTTCTATTTTTTTTCTTGTAACAAATAAAGACTTTTCTAATGTATCACCAGATAAATTTTGAGCATGTACAAAAAATTGCATTACTAAAGGCTGATTAACTTTAGCTTGAGTACCTAAAACACTATCATCTACAGGAACAATACGCCAATTTAAAAAATTAAAACCATTTAATCCTATAACCCACTCTATTATATTTTGAATAGATTCTATTTTCTCTTTATTTTGTGGCATAAACAACATAGCAACACCAATTTGACTAGTTTTATAACCTGATAAGTAGTCTAATAGCATTGTCCATGGAATTTGAGTCATAATTCCGGCACCGTCTCCAGAAACTCTATCAGCACTACAACCTCCTCGATGTTCCATACAATGGAGTGAATTTAAAGCTTGTTTAACAATTTCATGGGATGGTACATTTTCAATACGAGTAATAAAACCAACACCACAGCCATCCCTTTCAGAAAACATAAAAGGATATTTATATAAGTTATTTAATTGATAGTTGTAATATTTTGATGCTTGCATATGTAATTCTTATTTTTTGTTTTACTTTAAGACAATATATATTGTTCATATATTATTAAGACTGCATTGAATTTTTAAAAATTTATAGATATAAAACATATAAACTTTTACAACAATACAGCAAAAATAAAAAATGTACATTTTATTTCATTAAAAATAAAATATCACTATTGCTATAGTATTACATATATTAAAATAAAAGATGCATATATATAACTCAACTCTAATTTTTAATTAAATTACAAATAATTTATCACTTATTAATTAATTAATGTTTATTTAAGACATATAGAAATACATATGTATAATCAACTAAAATCACATGAAATCATATATAAAACAGAAGAGCTACTAAATATTTCTGATAATAGATATAAAATAACTATTCAAATAGCAAACCGTGCTAAAAGAAAAAAATATGAAGACCTAGACATAATAGATGATCCAACAATTAAACCTATTATTCGTTCTATATTAGAAATGGTGGATGAAGTAAAACAGCCAGAAATTATAGGCGATTAAATTTATTAGTTATTACAGAAGACTTTATTTGTAATATTTTGTAAAAGAAAAATTCACATATATTAGTATAATGATCTAATAAGTACTGATCAACATAAATTATAATTCAGATATTATTATTAATAAAAATCTTAGATTAGTTCTTTATTATTAAATTATTAAAAACACTTTTAGTTCAAGGAGAATATTAATATGTTAGACGCATTTGCTAAAGTTGTAGCTCAAGCTGACGCTAGAGGAGAATTCTTAAGCAATACCCAATTAGATGCTCTAGCAAACATGGTTTCCGAAGGTAACAAAAGGCTTGATATTGTTAATAAAATCAACTCAAATGCCTCTGCTATTGTTACAAATTCTGCACGCGCTTTGTTTGCTGAACAACCACAGCTAGTACAACCTGGAGGTAATGCATATACTAGTCGTAGAATGGCAGCTTGCTTAAGAGATATGGAAATTGTTTTGAGATATGTAAGTTATGCCATGATTGCTGGTGATTCAAGTGTATTAGACGATAGATGTTTAAATGGTTTAAGAGAAACATATCAAGCTTTAGGAACTCCTGGAACATCTGTTGCTGTCGCTATACAAAAGATGAAAGAAGCATCTGTAAGCTTAGCAAACGACTCAAGCGGAATAACTATAGGAGATTGTAGCTCTTTGATAGCTGAATTAGGAGTATACTTCGACAGAGCAGCTGTTGCAGTAGTATAAAACCTATATGATCATAGAAAAAATTCATAACTGAACTTAGAATCTTAAATAAAAAAGGAAATTAAAATTATGAAAACACCTATAACAGAAGCAATAGCATCAGCAGATAGTCAAGGAAGATTCTTAAGTAATGGTGAATTACAATCAATTAATGGACGCTACCAAAGAGCATCGTCAAGCCTAGAAGCAGCAAGATCATTAACAAGTAATGCCCAAAGGCTCATTACAGGAGCTGCCCAGTCTGTGTATACAAAATTTCCATTTACTACTCAAATGCCAGGACCAACTTACGCATCTAGTGCTATAGGAAAAGCAAAATGCGCACGTGATATAGGATATTACTTAAGAATGACAACATACTGCCTGGTTGTAGGAGCAACTGGACCTATGGATGAATATATAATCGCGGGACTTGAAGAAATTAACCGCAGCTTTGAATTATCACCAAGCTGGTATATAGAAGCTCTGCAATATATAAAAAATAGTCATGGTCTTTCAGGACAAGCTGCTAATGAAGCAAATACATATTTAGATTATGCCATTAATACATTAAGTTAAAAATATTTACAATTTAATAAAAATTACTATTAAAAATACAACAATATGCATATATAACTATGTATATATGTTGTTTATATAAAATCTTGTTTTTATATCAAAATACAATACTCAGAATAATATATATTATAGCTAGCAATATGCATATTTTTTATAATATACACTTAAATTTACTTAATAAATATAATTAAGATATTTTTGTTTTCAACAACAAATATTTCTATAAATATTCATTCTTATTTATACTATGAAACCTATTATTTTAACTATTCTTGACGGTTGGGGATATTCAGAAGATACAAACGGAAATGCAATTAAATTAGCAGACACACCTACAATGGATAAATTATGGCAAAACTACCCGCATACTTTATTGCATGCTTCAGGGCAAGATGTAGGATTACCTAAGGGCCAAATGGGTAATTCAGAAGTAGGACATACAACTATTGGAGCTGGAAGAATAATTAACCAGGATTTAGTTCGTATCAGCAAATCTATTGAAGACATGTCATTCTTTGATAATAAGATCATCAAAAATATATGTGAAAAAATAAAAAGTCAAAATACAAAACTACACTTAATTGGACTTTGCTCGAATGGAGGCGTACATTCTCATATTAATCATTTAATTGCATTACTTGATATAATGCAATCATACAATATTACAATTTGTATACATGCTATTACAGATGGTAGAGATACTTCACCATATAAATCGCAAACATTTATTAAACAAATTTACAATTATATTAAAGAATTGGAGCATATAAACATTTGTACAATTAGTGGAAGATACTATAGTATGGATAGAGACTGTCGGTGGTCAAGGACAGAAAAAACTTATAAAACACTACTGAGTAATAAATTGGAATTTACAAGAGATCCTATATCAGTAATCAACGAATATTATAAACAAAATATATCAGATGAATTCATACCTCCTACTCGAATATATAAGGGGAATATTGAAAATAATGATGGTATTATATTTTTTAATTTCAGGCCCGATAGAATGAGACAGCTATTGCATGCATTTACTAAATCTACATTTATAGGATTTAATACAAAAAAATTCACAAATTTAGAAGTTATCACATTTACACAATATGATCCTGGTCTAAATATAGAAATCGCATTTCCTTCAACAAAAAATACAAATTTTATTGGACAAATTATTTCTAACTATGGTCTAAAACAATTAAGATTAGCTGAAACAGAAAAGTATGCACATGTTACTTATTTTTTTAATGGCGGTATTGAAGAACCTTTCCCTGGTGAAGATAGACAACTAATACCTAGTCCGCAGGTTGAAACCTATGACTTATATCCTGAAATGTCAGCTGAAGAATTAACTATAGAAGCAATTAATGCTATAAATAAAAATATATACAAATTAATCGTTATAAATTATGCTAATCCAGATATGGTAGGACATACAGGTAACTTAAAAGCTACTATAAAAGCCATTCACAAAATCGATGAATGCATAAACAAAATTTGGATGACATCTCAAAGTATGAATAATACACTTATACTAACAGCAGATCATGGTAATGCAGATTATATGCTAGATGAGTCTAATCAACCGTGTACATCTCATAGCACAAATCCTGTTCCATTCATATTAGTAGAATCATCCAATATTTATAACAACAATTTAAGAAAAAATGGTAATTTAGCAGATATCGCACCAACCATTCTGGACTTATTAAGTATAGACATTCCATCTGAAATGAGTGGTAAATCTTTATTAAAAACTAAAACAACCATCAAGAATAATTAATTTTTTATAAATATAAAAGCAAACAATCACATATGAATATATCTCATTCATTTAATTATATAATTAATCTACCACTTAGCAACCTAAATTCATTTAATGAGCAGACTTATCATTTGATTCCTCCTGAATGGAAGTGTCTACTTATGAGTGATGGATCATTTACTCAAAATTTAAACTCATTAACCGGGAAACAAATTATAACTTGTCCAACATATATAAAATACCAATACATAACAAACAAAACAAAGATCAGGAAAGTATATTTACAAGATACTGCAAGACGACATCTTGCATTTGCTCGATCTAACTGGATATTACAAATAAATAACACAATATACAAAGGGTTAAATAAAAATCAACCTATAGGAAAATCATTAATAAAAAAACAAGTAGATATATATAAAGATATACATGAAATATATTATGTATACTCTATATATTTAGAACATATATTTAATAGTAGAGAACCTATTTGGGGTAGAAAATACACTATATATCATGATTGCAAACCTGTCACAACCATACAAGAATTTTTCTCTCCTCATATAATATCTTTTTTCTAATTTCAATTATTAATATGCTAAATTTTTTAAAAAAAAATAAGTTAAATAAGTTCCAAAGTATAATTAAAGAAATTCATAAAATAGACAATATATTACAAAATTACTCAAACATAGAACTAAAACAACAAACAACTAAACTGAAACAAAAATTATATCATAACCATGACTTAACAGAAATATTACCAGAATCTCTTGCAACAGCAAAAGAAGCTATAAAAAGATCTACAGGGATGACTTTATTTGATGTACAATTAATTGGTAGTATTGTATTGCATCAAGGAAAAATAGCAGAAATGAAAACAGGAGAAGGGAAAACTCTTGTTGCTATTACTACAGCATATCTTAATGCTTTGACTACTCAAGGTGTACATATAATTACAGTTAATGATTATCTTGCTAAACGCGATTCAGAAATGGCCCAAAAAATTTGTTCATATGTAGATTTGACAGTTGGATTAATAACACAATCAATGAGTTATGAAGAAAAAAAACAAGCATATAATTGTGATATTACATATATCACAAATAGTGAGCTAGGATTTGATTATCTTAGAGATAATATGGCTGTAGATTTAAATCAAATAGTTCAAAGAGGTTTTAATTTTGCAATTATTGATGAAGTAGACTCTATCTTAATTGATGAAGCAAGAACGCCTCTTATTATATCTGGTCCTTTTGATATAGCAACAAATAAATATAAAAAATGCACTTCTATAGCTAATCTACTATACAAGACTTTAGACTATGAAATAGATGAAAAAACAAAAAATATCATTTTAACAGAAGAAGGTATTAGTAAATGTGAAAATATATTGAATATTGACAACCTGTATGACATCAATAACTCTTGGATACAGTACTTGTTGAATGCTCTAAAAGCTAAGGAGCTGTTTTTAAAAAATCAACATTATATTATAAAAAATAGAGAAATTATTATCGTTGATGAATTTACAGGAAGAATTATGCAGGGAAGGAGATGGAGTGATGGATTGCATCAAGCTATCGAATCCAAAGAAAATATTCCAATTCAACAAGAAAATAGAACCCTCGCATCAATTACATATCAGAATTTATTTTTATTATATAAAAAATTATCTGGTATGACTGGAACAGCCAAAACAGAAGAAACAGAATTAGATAAAATATATAATCTCGAAGTATTAGAAATACCTACAAATAAACCTTGCAGAAGACAAGACTTACCAGACTTAGTGTACAAAACAGAATATCAAAAATGGCAATCTATAGCAAACGAGTGTTCTGATATGTATCATATAGGTCGACCAACACTGATTGGAACAACTAATGTTGAAAAATCTGAATTATTAGCCAAAATATTAACAACATTAAAAGTGCCTTTTAACTTACTAAATGCAAAACCAGAAAACGTTTCAAGAGAAGCAGAAATTATAACACAAGCAGGAAGAAAAAAAACCATAACCATATCGACGAATATGGCTGGTAGAGGAACAGACATTATATTAGGTGGAAACCCAGAAGCTTTATCGAAGCTTACACTAAATCATTATTTACAATATAAGTTAGGATTAAAAGTAAAATATAGATATCCAGTGGATAGAATAGAAACTAAGATTGATACTATAATTAACAATCTTGTATTAAATATAAAAGAATTAGATATTTATAAAGATAATGATATAAATTTAGTGAAAATAAAAAATTACATCGAAAAAATAATTAATGATAAACATATCAAATACAGTGCAGAAGACAATTTACAAAAAATTTATTTAAATATATTAAATGAGTATAAAAATATATGTTATGAAGAAAGACAAGAAGTTTTACAATTAGGAGGACTTTATGTAATAGGAACAGAAAGACATGAATCAAGAAGAATAGATAATCAACTAAGAGGTAGAGCAGGAAGACAAGGAGATATCGGTGCCTCGCGTTTTTTCCTCAGCTTACAAGATAATTTACTAAGAATTTTTGGTGGAGATAAAATATCTCAACTCATGGAAAACTTAAATATTGATGAAGATACTCCTATAGAATCTATTATCCTAAGCAAAAGTCTAGATTCAGCACAAAAAAAAGTAGAATCCTATTTTTACGATACGAGAAAACAATTATTTGAATATGATGAAGTGATCAATAACCAGAGGCAGGCAATATATTCAGAAAGAAAAAGGATATTACAATCTAACTTTACTAGAGACTGCATAATAGAATATGCCGAAAGCACTATAGATGAAATATTAATGGCATTTTATCAAGAAGATAATATAAAAAACAAAAATAATATTATAAAAAAGATATACAAATTACTAAATCTAACTGAAAATTTCAACTTAAATACTTGTAACAATATGAATTATAAACAAATTAAAGAATTTTTATACGAACAATTACGGATTAGTTATGATCTTAGAGAAAGTTATTTAGAGCAATTGAGACCTGGATTAATTAGGAAACTAGAAAAATACTACTTACTACAACAAATTGATAAGGCATGGCAAGATCACTTAGATAGAATGAATATTCTAAGAGAATCTATTGGATGGAGGAGTTATGGTCAACAAGATCCTTTAATAGAATATAAAAACGAAGCTTTTTCGTTATTTATTAACATGGTTACATATATAAGACAAACTGTTACATACTTAACAATGCGCTCACGCTTAATTATCAATATCAATAACTAAAAACTTGACATAAGTGATAAAATTTATTAATGTATGGTATTATACAATAAAAAATATAAAAAAGTAGTCACATAAACATGAATTATACCTAAATTAATAAAGCCCCCATCGTCTAGAGGCCTAGGACATCTCCCTTTCACGGAGGTAACGGGGATTCGAATTCCCCTGGGGGTATTTTTCACGCTAAAAAAAAGATGACACTTATATAATATAATAAATTATCTTTTTGTAATCTCTTTATTAATAGAAAACTTTAATTCTTGACAAAATTCCCCTAAAGAATATAATATATCTTCTGATAATTTAGCATCCATTTGATTAATCATAGCACTACCAACAACTATACCATCTATATTCCAATTGATAATTTGAGCTACTTGCTTAGAATTGCTAATACCAAAACCTAGTATAATTAATTTGCTTGTTTTACTCTTAATATTATCAGCTAAATACTTAATTTTAAAATTAATATCGTTCCTAATACCAGTAACCCCACAGCTACTAACTAAATAAATACATCCTGGTGATTTAGACAATATTAATTGAATTCTAGACTCTGAGCTAGTTGGAGAAATAAATAGTATTAACTCTATACGATATAAATCACATAATTCTATTATATAATCAACTTCTTCTAATGGTAAATCTGGAATAATTAGTCCTTTTGCACCAGCTTCAGAAATCTCACTAATGAATTTATCAACCCCTCTTACTAAAACAGGATTATAATAAGTGAATATAATTATAGGTGCATTTAAATCAGGTATTACTGTTTTTAAGATATCTAATACTTGCTCGATATAAACTCCTTGCTTTAAAGCAACTTGAGAAGCTTCTTGAATAATAGGACCATCTGCTAAAGCATCAGAATAAGGTACACCTAATTCAATTATATCTGCTCCTCTTTTATCTAAAACTTTTAAAGCTTGTATACATATATTAATATTTGGATAACCTGCCGTAATAAATGGAACTAAAGCGCAAGACGAGTTTTTGTTGCGTAAAAAGTCTGTGATTACATTCATATTTTGATGGAGAAGAAATAAAAAATTAAAGTTGTAAAAATTGGGTTGCCCGGGATTCGAACCCGGAACTAATCGGTTAAAAGCCGAGTACTCTACCATTGAGTTAGCAACCCTCAATAATCATATATCAAATAAATAACATAGTCTTTGTATAATATCAAGTTTTTACAATCAATTATATAATTTGAAGAAAAAAATTGTAATTTAATGACAAAAACATACTTACATGACAAATTTCTAAGTATTATACTAAATTGTGAAAGTTTAAGCAAACCTATTTCAATATTAATTGCTGTATCTGGTGGAAAAGATTCTTTATGCTTAATCAAATTAATAGAAGATTTTAATCATATTCATAATTATTTTTGCAATATACAATATATTTATATTGATCATCAATGGAGAGCTGATTCAAAACAAAATATTCAACACTTACTTAATTGTATAGACATAACAAACAATGATATATATATTTATCAAATACTTAAAGTAAATATGTCAGAATCAACTATAAGACAAATAAGATACCAAATCATACTTAAACATGCTATAGAATATAAAACACAACTTATCTTTACAGGACATAATCAAACAGATCAATTAGAAACATTTTTATTAAATTTAATCAGAGGCACAGGATTAGAAGGATTAAGCAGCTTACCATTTATACGACAAATAAAAAATAATATACAAATAATCAGGCCTCTAATTCATATAAGTACAGGAGATATATTATGGTTTTGTTGCAAATTCAATCTACCCGTATGGTCTGATAAAACAAATTATTATTACTCAAATTCCAGAAATCGTATAAGATATGAATTATTACCTTACTTAAAAGAATATTTTAGCCCCAAAATAGAATGTAATATTATTAATTTACTAAAATTATCATCTATAGAAAATGAATATATTAAGCAGAATGCAATAAAATTATATATTACTAGTCGACATTCGTATTATCTTGCTATTAGTTATAAAACTATAAAAAATCAACATTTAGCTTTGCAAAGAAGGGTACTTAATATATTCTTTTACTATAATTTCAATAAGTGTTTAGACAGTAATATTATAAATCAATTGATAGAGTCTATACATGCACAAAATCAAGAAAAAATAATTATTATATGGGAAGATTTAAAAATTAATGTATATAAAAATTGGATGTATGTTCAATAATTGCATTAAATTATATGTCAATAAAGTTAATTTATTAAATAAATTAATCTACTTACTATATTTGTACATGAGTTGAATAAGATTTACTTATTAGCTAATACAATCTTTATAAAGGATAGTATAATAAATATAAAAGTTTAACATAATATACAAATTTAAAGGATAATCAAATTATGATTAACTGGCAAGTTATAGGCCAACTAACTTCACTAGCTATTATTGTATTCGTAGGACCAGCTGTAATTGTTTTATTATCATTACGTAAAGGTAACTTATAAAAATATATTGTTAAGACAAAAAATATTAAAATGATATGCAGACAAATTATCAAATTAGTCTGCATACAAACTTGAAATACACAGACTAATTTAGATAACTTAACAAAATATTATTATTAATTTCCTGATTATTTCCAGCAAATTCACTATCTGGAGATAAAAATAACATACAATGACATTCTTTTCTTTCTCTCATAGGTACACATGGGCAATTCCAATATGAACTTAAAACCTCTTTAGACTTATCTTCATAATGACGGCAAGGACATAATGGAGAACCATAAGAGTCTCTATGCCTAGCTAAACCTTCTATAACTACAGCTGTCACACTAACATCAGAACAAAAAAATGTACCTGTTCTTTTAGCATATGCTTCCGAAAATTTACGCATAGCTTCTAAACTCTCAGGAAAAGATTTAATACCTGTATTTCTCATAAATCAAATTTATATATAGATAATAATTCATAATTCTTTACTATATTATAACAAGCTATTACAAATATATTGTGATCTATATATGAAATATATTAACACAGATAAAATATTAAATTTTGCAATATTTGTATTATAAAGTAAAATAAAAACAGTATTATTAGATTAGTGCAATAATAATTGAATAAACAAATATTATTGTCAATCAGTGATTAAAATCATTCATAATTTTGTTATTATCATATTTATATGACAGCATCTTATTTACCATCTATATTAGTGCCTTTAGTTGGAATTATATTTCCTGGGATAAGCATGGCTTTACTTTTTCTGTATATTGAAGAAGAAAACATATCTTAGCTATATAATCAAATTCAATTATAAAATCTATAAGCCACCTTTACATTAAAATTTAAAGGTGGCTTAACTATATTTATAATTTCAAAATCATAAAATCTATGTATTTAAAGCTACAATGAAGAACCAATACCAGAATAAGAACCGTAGATAAAAATACCTAAAACTGTAATTACAGCAATACCGCCAACTGTAGCAACCAACCATAAAGGAACCCTACCTGTACCTGCCATTTTTTCTATCCCTAATTATAATAAAATTAACTATACAAATATATTGATTAATTAAAAAAGTAACTTGAAAATAATACTGCAAGCACAAAAATCAATAGTAACCCCCAAAACAGAGAAGTACGATTTAATTCTACAGGTTCTTTATTTGGATTAGGACCACTCATATTATATCTCCCACTTTTATCTTTGAATAAATTGCATAGATGTAATAGCACCTAAAAAAAAGACTGTTGGTATGGCTATTCCATGTATAGCTAACCATCTAAAAGTAAAAATTGGATACGATATTGGTTGATTTGAATTCCCTCGTGTCATATATATTATCTTAATTCCTTATATTTCAATTAAATACCTTTAGTTAAATCTTCTAATTCTTGTTTAGCACTAAAACGATCGTTAACTAATGGAACTTGTTGACGATCTTGAGTAAAATACTCATTAGGTCTTGGAGTACCAAAAACATCATATGCTAAACCAGTACTAACAAATAACCAGCCGGCAACAAATAATGATGGTATAGTTATACTATGAATAACCCAATAACGTATACTAGTAATAATATCAGAAAAAGGACGTTCTCCAGTTGATCCTCCTGACATAATAAATACCTCCTATAAATAAAAATACGGAAACTAGAATAATATAAAATAAACACTATCAATTATCAATATTGATATATTAATTAACCACCCAAATCAATTAATAATATACATACAATATAATATTGTAATTTGTCAGTGCAAATTAAATTAAAAAGAAAATGCTAGTAAAGATAATAGATTTACTACCTAATTTTTTAATAGGTTTTATATTTTCATCGTTATAAATATATATATATTATACTAGCTCAATAAATAAATCCAAACAAAAGATAAAATATTCCTTCAATAAAATTATTATATATTTTTTAGCGCAGGCATTTTAAATTAAACCAAATACTAGTACCAACATTCAACTGACTTTGAACCATTACATCAATATTGTATTTGCCCAGTATATTTTTAACTATAGATAAACCTAAACCAGTTCCTTCTAAAGTATGAACATTATTTTCCACCCTTACAAATCGATCAAAAATAGCTTTCTGATCTTCCTCAGCAATACCAATTCCTTCATCAATAATTTCGACCCTAACTAAATTTTGAGTATTTATATCCAATGAAGAACTACAAGCATATATTAACTTACAAACTCTTAAAACAATTTTGCTGTTATAAGGAGAAAACTTCAAAGCATTATTGAATAAGTTGGAAATCACTTGCAATATAGAGCTTTCATGTGCTAAGACGTAGTTAATATTATTTTCTAATTCAATTATTAATTGAATATTATTTTTACTGGCTATAATTTGAGAAGTATTAACAACATTATTCAAAGTTTGGGCTAAATCTATATAATCTAATTTATAATCGTACTCAGATTCTAAAACAGACAAATCTAAAATATCATTAACTAATGAAGATAAACGCTTAGTCTCATTATTAGCAATAGTCAAAAAATTAATTTTTTCTTTTTCTTCCAAAGTTTGATTATAATCAATTAAAGTCTCAAGAAATGAACCTATGTTACATAAAGGTGTCCTTAATTCATGAGATATATTACCGATAAACTGATTTTTAGCTTCATTTAGTTTTGCTTCCTTACTTATATCTTGTATAATTATAACAACACCTGTTAAAATCTTTAATATTCTGTCCAATAAAGTTGTTAACAAAAAACGGCAAATTCTTCTTGAACTATAATCTAAATTAATATAAACTTCTTCTGTTTGTGACTTATTTGTACTTATATAACTTGATTCAACTAATTTATTTAATATTGGCAAGAGAGCTTCACTAACATGAATAGGTAAATAATTACAAATAGATACACCTGTTAAGTCAATATTAAACCAATTAAAAATATCTTGTGCTGTTTTATTAACAAATAATATTCTAAGTTCAGCATCAACTAAAATAGTACCCTCTGCTACTATAGATACAATTGTTTCTAATTTATTTTTTTCAGATATGATTTTATCTACATTTTTCTTTTCATAAGACTGTAATTTTTCAGCCATTTCATTAAAACTCACAAATAAAACACCTAATGTACCATTAGGAGGTAAATTCAGCCTTTGATAAAAATTCCCTGAAGCAATATTTTGAATCCCTAACAGTAGCTGTTTTTGAGGAACTGCAATTGCTAATGTATTAAATGTAACACCTATGAATAACATCAACCATACTAATACAAAAACAAAAATACTTAAATCTCTTATTAGTTTAGACGGAGAAAGTCTTGTATTTAAATCTATACCCAAATCTAAACTACCTAAAGTATGTCCTGATTTAGTTAAAGGAATAAGAATATCAATAATATCATTATTTAGCAGCTTACTAGAATTAATAAGAGGTATATTAAACAAAAACTCTTTATTTTCCAATTGCAATAAACTTTGATGCAACTGCAATATATTTTGAATTTTTGTATTATATATAGGTAGCCCTAACAATAGATCACCATATTGATCAAAAAATAAAATATATCTAATACTGGCTGTACTCAAATAGACCTTTTCAAGAAAATAAGCTATATCTTTTTGATTATTAATATCAGTTGAATCTATAATATTAGAAGCTAATAATAAACCTAAATCTTTACAAAAACGCCTTCCTGCAATTATTGAATCTTCTTGAAAAATAGTTAAAGACCAAAAAGTTAAACTACTCATAATAACAGAAATCATTAAGGTAACAAGAACTATAAAGCGATTAAAATTAATATCTAAACCAAATTTAGAAAATATTTGAGATATTTTATAATACATATGCTAAACTCATAAATAATATGCACTAATGATCCTACAAAGCCTTAATTGAACTTCCAAGTTTATTAAACATAATATAAGACAATAAAAAATCACAAATGAAAACACTTAGTAAAGATGTAACAACTGATAAAGTAGTAGACTGTCCCACTCCTTTTGCGCCACCAGTGGCAGTTAAACCCCAAAAACAACTAATTAGAGAAATAAGAAAACCAAATATAAACGTTTTAAATAACGATTTAAATATATCTTGAATAAGTAAAGATGATAAAGAAGACACAAAAAAAATTTCAGGATGTATATTGTATATAGTAAAACAAACAAACGAACTACTAAACAAACTAGTAATAAAAGAAAAAATATTTAGACATGGTAACATTAAAATACAAGCTATAACTCTTGGAAAAACTAAATAAGTTAATGGATTTGCTTCTAGCATATAAAGTGCATTTAATTGTTCTGTTACACTCATGGTTGCTAACTCAGCTGTAAAGAATGATGCTACACGACCAACTATAATCACAGATGTTAATACAGGTGATAGTTCACGTATAAATGCAATAGTTAAAATAGAACCAACCAAACTTATAGCATTAATATACAAGAATTCTTTAACAATTTGTATTGTAAATACCATACCTATAAAAAAGGCTGTAATTAGAACTATATTCAATGAATCAGGACCAACTATTCTCATTTGTTCTAAAATATTGAAGTAACTATTATTGGATAATTGGTACTTAAGCTTATTACTGATTATATAACACAAATAACTTCTTATATTATTAAACATAATCTAATTCAATTTTCAAAAAATAAGAATAATTTTAACAAAGTTAGCAAAGAATATATTTATTGTTAGAATTACTTCAGTATTTTATATTAGCAGTTATATTAGTTGCATTTTTATCAAAAATATATTATTGTTCTTCTGGTAGGGCGGTTAGCTCAGTGGTAGAGCGCCTGCCTTACAAGCAGGTGGTCACTGGTTCAAGTCCAGTACCGCCCATCATTATAAAAGTCACTAAATAAAATCGGGCTCATCGTCTAATGGATTAGGACAGGGACCTTCTAAGTCTCTAATGTAGGTTCAAATCCTACTGAGCCTATTAATTTAATATACTGTTTACAACTTGCTGAACTTTATTACCTGAGTCAATAGTTTCTAAAGGATCTTTTCTTAATCGATGTCTCAAACATAATGTTATAACAGTTTTAATATCATTAATATCAACTTTAGTTCTCTCATTGTAAGCAGCAAAAGCTTTTGCTGCCCTATTTGTAACTATATCACCTCTTAGACCATCAACATCTAAAGTTCCACAAACTTCTGATATCTTAACTCTTAAATCATAATCAATCGTTACATTTGACAATCTGTTTTGAGCTGCAACAATAGAAGATTTTAATTTATCTTGCTGTTCTTGAAATTCTTGTAAACATGTATAAGGATTACTATCAAATTTACTTCTTTGCTCTACTATTTTAACTCTTAATGATGGCTCTTTAACTGTACGAATCTCTGCATGCATGCCAAAACGATCCAATAACTGAGGCCTTAATTCTCCTTCTTCAGGATTTCCTGATCCCACCAAAACAAACCTAGCTGGATGTCTTATAGATATACCTTCTCTTTCAACTGTATTCCATCCAGAAGCTGCCGCATCTAATAAAATGTCAACTAAATGATCATCTAATAAATTGACCTCATCGACATAAAGAATACCTCTATTAGCCTTTGCTAATAAACCTGGCTCAAAAGTTTTAATTCCTTCAGTTAAAGCTTTTTCAATATCTATCGTACCGCAAACTCTGTCTTCAGTTGCGCCTAAAGGTAGATCTACCATAGGTACATCAATAAACCGAGTAGGCAAATTATCACCTTTTGCTACTTGAGTTTTTACTATATCAGACATTAAGTCATAATCAGAAGGATGAGAATTAAATACATCATCTTGGACTACTTCAATTTTAGGTAATAAATCTGCTATAGCTCTAATAGTTGTAGATTTACCAGTACCACGATCACCCATAATCATTACTCCACCTATTTTAGGATCAATAACATTCAAAAGTAATGCTAATTTCATTTCTTCTTGACCTACAATAGCAGTAAAAGGAAAAACTGGACGTACTTTGTTTTTTAAAATACTCACAATAATAATATTAAACTCACACAGATATAATAATTAAACAAATAGATTCAGCCAATACAAAAAATTAACTGTAAATAATAACTAAAATATTTATTATTGCATATATATACAATAACAAAAGATGCGATATATACTATCACATCTATAAAAATTGTAAATTCTACAATATTAGCGGATATTTATTGATATAAATCTGTACCTAAACGAATTGCTAAAACAGCTGAAACTAATGCAAATAATAGTGCAACAAAAATTTGACCGTCGCTAATCATATTAACTATACTCCTGAATTATTTATATTTATAACAATAATAATTTAATCTAATTCATATAATAATTTAATAATTAATATTAAATATAAATTTTGTAAAAAATTGCTATATAAATTCATAGAATTAATAGTAATATTTTGATACAATAAATATATAAGTTATAAATACATATAACACATTAAATTTTTATTTGTAAAATAAATATACTGCTATATTTTATCTATCAAATAAATACAAAAATTATGAAGCCATACGTATTTTACCTGATATTGACCAATTTTGAATAGCAGATATATTCACTTGATCTGTAAATGCCAAAGGTACAAAATTATCAATTACATTAATAATATCTTGCGTAGAAAATTCTCGTTTTTCATAAAAAGCATTATACATCGCTTCTATAATAGCTTGCTCTATTTCAGCACCTGAAAATTTATCCGTAAGTTTACTTAAAAATTCAATGTCATACTTCGGCCAAGATAGAGGCCTAAATTTCATTAAATGTATTTTAAAAATTTTCTCCCTTTCTTCTAAATTTGGTAAATCTAAAAAAAATATTTCATCAAAACGTCCCTTCCTTAATAATTCAGAAGGTAAAGATAAGACTTGATTAGCTGTTGCAATAACAAATATTGGTTTATCTTTCTCAGCTAACCATGTTAACAAAGTACCTAAAACACGACTCGTAGTTCCACTATCCATGTAACTATTCAAACGAGTAAAACACTTATCTATTTCATCTATCCATAGTATACATGGAGAAGACTGCTCCGCTGTTTTTATCATACGACGCATTCTTTCTTCTGACTTTCCAACAATACCAGCAAAAATTTTACCCATATCTAATTTTAATAATGGTAATTTCCACTGACCAGATATAGCCTTAGCTATTAAAGATTTACCCGTTCCTTGTATACCTACTAATAAAACACCTCTAGGAGCTATTAACCCATAATCTTGAGCCTGCTTGGAAAAAGCTGTGGAGCGCTTATTTAACCAATCTTTTAATAAAATCAAACCGCCTACATCTTTAAAACTATCATCTACTTGATAAAATTCAAGTATATCTGTTTGCTCAATTAATTGCTGCTTCTCATTTAAGATATTCTTCATTAAATTATTTACGGATGAATTGGAAGACAATAATTTAGCTATAGATATTCTTATCTTATCAATAGAAAAACCTCTATAAGCCAATATCAAATCATAAAAATATTCAGAATAAAAAGAAGAGCTAATATTCATAATATTAAATAAACGATGTAATTCTATATTAATTTCATCATCATTAGGCAAAGGAAATTCTAAAACAGTCACAAAATCTTTTAATAAACCAGGAACCTGAATTTCAGAAGCAGAAATGATTATAGATGAATTAGCTTGTTTAAGAAAACGACTTATATTTTTTATTTTGCGAATAATGCTAATATCATTAATAAAAGCATGAAAATCTTTCAGAAAAAAAATTGTAGATGTAGGAAAATTTAATTGCTCAATAAACTCAATAGCCTGAAGAGGATTCCTTAAAGCTCTATTTAAATAATTAGGATTATTATAGTAACCATCAATAAAATTCCAAGAATATATAGATTTTTTTATATTTTGCTGAATCATAAGATTCATATTATACTCTAAACGTTCTTCTTCAGAACTAAGAATATAAATCAATATATTCTGCGTAGATAATAATAACTTCAAATCATTTTCAAAAGACATATAATATAAAAATTAAATTGTAACATATCAAATTATCAAGTAATTAAAATATATACGCAATTCAACAAAATAGCAACCAGATCTGTAACTACAAAGCTATTTTCTTTCTTTTTTTTCTTCTTCTACAATTAAGAATCTTGCGACCGCTAGATTTACTCATACGAGCCCTAAAACCAGATTTTTTAATACGCTTAAGATTGGTACCGTTACTAAACCCTTTACTCATATCCCAAATTTTTATAAGTTAATAATAATAATATACTATTATATACATTTATTTAAAGTAATAACATGAATTATACATAAATAATACAAGTATTGTATAGTAAATATTCAATTTTAAAAAGTAATTTTAATTATGTTTGAAGTATACCTTATGCTAACAACCTGTTTTTTATTACCTATTTGCTACTTGATTACAAACAGTCTTAAGTACATATATAATCAAATCGAAATTTTAAAAAGTATACAAAAAACAAAGAACAAAAAAAATATAGATCATAAGAAAATTATATATGCAGCAAATGTATACATGAATAGAAAACAATGGATTGATTGTATTACAATGTTAGAATTTTATATAAATCAAATTACAGTAAATGAAGTAAAAATTAAAGCACAATATTATAACTACATCGGATTATGCTACCAGTCTGCATACATTTATAAAATAGCGCAAAAATATTACCTCAAAGCCTATAATAAATTACCTTTGGAAAAGGAAATTTTAAAAAATTTAGCTAATATTTATAAAATTTCTGGAGATATAGAAAACGCCAAAAAAATAGATCAGAAACTGATTTTATTAAACAAACATCAAAACATCTAAAAACAATAAGATGTAAAAGTAGAAACTAAAATAATCGGGATAGCAGGACTTGAACCTGCGACATCCTGCTCCCAAAGCAGGCGCGCTACCAAACTGCGCTATATCCCGCTTAGTAGTAATTTATATTTTATCACTTGTTGTATAATCTTGTCTAACAGAATTTATAAAAATTGCCATTTTTACACTTAACCATAACAAAAAATATATTATACAATCTATAATGGATACCAAAACATTCCTTTAACACCATCTGGGTCAGTAATAAAACCTAAGTGTTTATAAAAACTTACTACCTGTGGATCTGCAAACAAAGTAATGGTACTAATATCATTATATCTCAACTGCTTAATTATTTGATCCATTAAAATCTTACCCAAACCTTGACCTTGAAATTCAGGATGTATGACAACATCCCAAATAGTTGCATTAAAAGACGTATCTGATGTAGCTCTTGCAAAACCTATTAAAAATTTTTTTCTATTCTTTTCATAAAATAAAGAGGCAGTTAAAAAGCTATTATCTATAGCTGTCTTTACTTTTTGCAATGGTCTACGCACCCACCCAACTGAATCACATAATTTTTCTAAATCATATAAATTTACATAACTATTTAAACTCAAATAAACATTTATAATTGTGCCTCTAGTCTCTAAATGTTTAACTAATAGAACCCTCTCTATTGATTCATGTTTTTTAAGCTGATTATTTAAATTAGATAAATTAGAAGCAAGAATATTATGATGTTTAAAAAAAAATTTCCAAAAAGCCATTGATTTACTATTATTAATAAAATCCTATATTAACTAATATATATAAAAAATTTTGATACTTTCAATAAATGTTACTACATAAACAAAAAAATGATAATATCTATTATTCTTATATAATATAACTAATTTCATCTTTTTAATTAGCTTGTAACTTTTTGTCATATTCAAATATTCAATTAATACGTTGAAAGGAGATAGTTTGTGAAAAAAATATTTACTCTTTTTTGCATGATCATACTTTGTATATACATGAATCCTATAAACTCATTAGCAGACACAGCTGGACTAATTAAATGTGGAGAATCAACTGCATTTACAAAGAGACTCAATAATAGTGTTAAAAAACTAGAAGTACGCTTAGCAAAATATGATTCAAATACTCCACCTGCCATAGCCTTACAAAAACAAATAGAAAAAACAAAATTAAGATTTAATAAGTATGCCAAATCAGGGATTTTATGTGGAACAGATGGATTACCACACTTAATTACAGATGGTAGATGGAATCATGCAGGCGAATTCATGATTCCAGGAATTGTATTTCTATACATTACAGGATGGATCGGATGGGTTGGAAGAGGATACTTGCAAGATATATCACAAACTACTAAGCCAACAGAAAAAGAGATTATTTTAGATGTACCACTAGCACTTAAATATTGTTTATCAGGCTTTATTTGGCCTTTAGCAGCTATAAAAGAACTGACAAGTGGCGAGTTGATTGCACAAAATCAAGACATACCTATTTCACCACGTTAAAATTAATAATCTATATAAATAATAAGGTGTAAAAATTTATATGAATGATAATTTATTAAAGTATTTATCAACTATTCCTGTAGTAGGTGCTATTTGGTTAACATTTACTGCGGGTTTTATAATAGAAATTAATCGTTTTTTTCCTGACATATTATCATTATCATTGTAAATGACAATATATTATATAAAACTAAACTTAGTTATATACTAGTGAAAAAACAACAAGCTTTATATTCTATAAGCTTGTTTTTTTTTAAAAAACAATATCTATTGATATAATTAATATAAAAAACATTAACTTTAAATTTTATATGAATTAAATATGAGTTTAGTTAGCCAAATTATTTTAAATGCAGACAATGAATTAAGATATCCTACTATTGGAGAATTACAGTCAATTAATAATTATCTAAAAACAGGAGAAATCCGTATTTGTATTAGTATTAAAATAAGAGATAAAGAAAAAGAAATTATACAACAAGCCAGTAAATCCATTTTTCAGATTCATCCAGAATACATAGCTCCTGGAGGTAACGCAGAAGGATCTAGAAAAAGATCTTTATGTTTGCGAGACTACGGATGGTATTTACGTCTAGTAACCTATGGTGTTCTAACTGGAGATAAAAACTCAATTGAAAAAATAGGATTAATTGGAGTAAGAGAAATGTATAGCTCATTGGGCGTACCTATCATAGGTATGATAGATGCGATAAATTGCTTAAAAAAAGCAACTATTAAAACTTTACAAGAAGATGAGGTAGTGATTATAGAACCTTACTTTAATTTCATCATACAAGGCATGTCATAAAACTTACTAAAATTACACTAATATAGTAAATATAATGTAACAGTTGCTTGCTTATTCGTGTAATGTTATAATCTTAATTATACTCGGAAAATACATTATTAATAGCTCAAACTTGTCAGGACTGGAAAGTAGCAGCAATTCAGCTCAATTACATAAGGTGTTTTCCGGGTTTTATTGTTTTATAGTAATATCAAAGTTCATATAATACACATACCAATCATTAATAAATAAACAGATAATATCTATAATATTCAATATTTCAATATCGATATTAATCATTATAATTCAATAGAATTTGAAAACTACATGAAATCATCAATCATGCAAGGAGCCCGAATTATTTCCGTAGGCTCTGCTGTTCCAGATCTATGTATCAACAATAAAGATATTAGCAAAATCGTCGAAACGTCAGATGAATGGATAGTAACTAGAACAGGTATCAAAGAAAGACGAGTGTTAACAGGTTCAAATAAATCAGTAGTGGATCTTGCTTACTGTGCTGGAATGAAAGCATTAAATAAAATTCATATGGACCCTTTAGAAATAGATCTCATTATATTAGCAACATCAAGTCCTAATGATCTTTTTGGTAGTGCAAGTCAAGTGCAAGCAAAAATTGGAGCTAAAAAAGCAGTCGCATTTGACCTAACTGCAGCATGTTCAGGATTTGTATTAGCTATTGTAACAGCTACACAATTCATACAAAATGGTAGTTACAAAAACATTCTTATAATTGGAGCAGATGTTTTATCAAAATGGATCGATTGGTCAGACCGTAAAACCTGTATACTATTTGGTGATGGAGCTGGAGCAGCTATTATACAAGCATGCTCTGAAGAGGATAATGCAATTTTAGGGTTTCAACTAAACACAGATGGGAAGCAGTCTGACGAACTATCAATTATATACAAAGAAGATATTTCTCCTCTCAATACTTTTAAACTTTTTCAAGGTCAATTTCAATATATTTCAATGAATGGCAAAGAAGTGTATAAATTTGCTGTATCAAAAGTTCCGGCTAGTATTACCAAATGTCTTAATTCTCTACATCTCTCAACAAGAGACATTAATTGGCTTTTATTGCACCAAGCCAACAAAAGAATTTTAAAAGCTGTAGCAGATAGATTATCTATTGATACCTCTAAAATAATTTCAAATCTAAGCAAGTACGGCAATACTTCAGCTGCATCAATACCATTAGCGCTTGATGAAGCATTACAAAATAATAAAATTACGAAAGAGGATATTATAGTGATTTCTGGTTTCGGCGCAGGACTAACTTGGGGTACAGTTGTAATTAAATGGAAATGTTAATAGAAAACACAAAAAGTTAAATATTTGAATAACCTATATTACAATATAGGAACAATCTATAAGATTCAAATTAAATAATAAAATAGCTCCATATTTTATTTATTTAATTTATAAATTCATTTTTCAGACATTATTAATAAAGGATAATTCGTAATGACATCATCATTATCTAGTTTTTTCAACAGTTTAATCTTAGGTGCTCTAATTGTTGTATTACCTATTACACTAGCACTTTTATTTGTTAGTCAGAAAGATAAAACCTTAAGAAGTTAAGTATTTGATCTTATCTTAATCAATCCAGTTATTAAATAGGAAAAACAAATTTATTCAGATTACTACTATCTATAATTATGTTTTTTCTTATAGATTAAATCTCATATATTAATAACTAATCTAATTATAAAAATTTATCAATCATTTTATTTCATATGTCTTTATCAGAATGGTTAAATATTAAACGTAACACATCTCTAACAACCAATACAAAAGAAACAAATTTACAAGTTCCCGAAGGTTTGTGGATTAAATGTAATAAATGCAGTTTACTTATGTATTATAAAGCTTTAGAAAAAAATTTTAAAACATGTCCTAAATGTGAATATCATTTTCCAACTACAAGTCAAGATAGAATAAAAAAACTTATTGACAAAAACACATGGAAGCCTATTAATAAATACTTAACTTCAACAGATCCGCTTGGTTTTTCTGATAGAAAATTATATAGTAAACGATTACTAGACATGAAAATACAGACTGGCTTGTTTGACGCTGTACAAACAGGTTTAGGTAATGTTTTTGGTATACCTATTGCTCTAGGAATCATGGATTTTCGGTTTATGGGAGGAAGCATGGGATCTGTAGTAGGGGAAAAACTTACTAGATTAATTGAAAAAGCAACAAATAAGAAAATAGCTGTTGTAATTGTGTGCGCTTCAGGAGGAGCAAGAATGCAAGAAGGTATGCTAAGTCTAATGCAAATGGCAAAAATTTCTTCAGCTTTACAAAAACACAAGCAGCAAAAGCTCCCTTACTTTCCAATTCTCACCTCTCCAACTACAGGAGGTGTAACAGCTAGTTTTGCTATGTTAGGGGATTTAATTATTGCAGAACCAAATGCATTAATAGCCTTTGCTGGAAGAAGAGTTATAGAGCAAACAATAAAAGAAGATCTACCAGATAACTTCCAAACATCGGAATATTTATTCAAACATGGATTTATAGACTTAATAATATCAAGAAAAGAATTAAAAAATAAACTTTATCAGATTTTATCTTTCTATTATAGTTTCTAAAAAGGTTTTATAATTTACTACATTTGAAACTCATCATAAAAGTTGAAAAATCAAATTAATATTCCATCATATTGTAATTAGATCATTTGTTTTATAAAGTAAAATTACTAATTACAGTAAAATAAAAATTTAATAAATTAATAAATAGTAATTAAAGTATTATATAATATATAAACTATTTGCTTAATTCAAGGATAATATAAATCTTATGATATCAAACACTAAAATTCAGCTAAGTTTATTTGCTGTTATAATTATTTTTGAGACTTTGCTAAATCAAGTTTATGCTATAGAGCTAGATGAAGCTACAAGAACAGTAACTTTAGAAGAGTCCGGAAAAACTATTATATTAACTCCAGAGCAAGTCAAAAGAGGTAAGCGCCTTTTCAACAATTCATGCGCCCAGTGTCACAATGGTGGAATTACAAAAACAAACCCTAATATAGGCTTAGATCCTGAATCATTAAGTGGAGCCACGCCTGTAAGAGATAATATTCGTAACTTAATAGATTATATGAAGGACCCAACAAGTTACGATGGAGTTAGTTCTATTGCTGAATTACATCCAAGTATAAAAAGTGCAGAAATTTTTCCAAAGATGCGCAACTTAACAGATGAAGATCTGTTTGCAATTGCGGGTCATATTCTAATTCAGCCTAAAATTGCAGCAGAAAAATGGGGAGGAGGAAAAATATATTATTAAGAAATCAGATTAAAATAAAAATTAAAGTATTATTTATCTTATATACGCTTACATCATAAAAAATCAAATATAATGTATAGTAAGATTTCATTTACTTTATCATTCTAAGGATATATAATTTATGAGATGGCTATTCACTTTTTTTATTATTTGGAATATTTTTACAAATAATCTTCAAACAACTTTTGCAGCAGATTTAGATGCTGGAGAACAAATTTTTTCAGCGAATTGTGCAGCTTGTCATGCAAATGGGAATAACGCAATTATGCCAGATAAAACATTAAAAGGTGATGCTTTATCAGAAAATGGTATGAATAGCATAGAAGCAATTACTAATCAAGTAAAAAATGGTAAAAATGCGATGCCTGCATTTGGTGGACGCTTGGCAGATGAAGACATAGAAAATGTCGCTAACTATGTTTTAAGTAAGTCAGAAAACGGATGGTAACACAGGCAAATTATTAGCTTACTTGTAAACTTAAGTACTATATAAAATACTCAATAAAATAGATGGTTCATATTACTTAATATAGCTGTCTATTCTTCTATACTAAGAAAATTTATATATATATTTCAAGATTTAATCAATGACATACAATCGATATCCAGCAATTCTTATGTTGAAAGATGGTAAAATTTATAAAGGTTGGACTTTCATTAATTCTACTATATCTTTTGGAGAAGTTGTATTTAATACGGGCATGACAGGGTATCAAGAAATAATTACAGATCCAAGCTACGCAGAACAAATAATAACTTTTACTTATCCAGAAATTGGTAATACAGGTATCAATTATAATGATAATGAATCAAATAAAATTCATATAAAAGGGATAGTAGTCAAAAATCTTTGTTTTTCACCAAATAACTGGAGACAGCAAGAATCTTTCATCAGTTATATAATAACAAATAACATACCTCACATTTTTGGCATAGATACAAGAGCATTAACTAAGCACTTAAGAAAAACTGGTTCTATGAATGGATGTATATCAAGCCAGTATTTAAATCCTGATTTACTGTCGCTAAAACTTAAAGATGTACCTCGAATAGAAGGTAGTGACTTAGTAAAACAAGTTACTACTAGCAAAAGCTACGAATTTAAAGACTATTCCCATAAATATTTTTCATATTTACAATATAAAACAGACAAAACGTATGGATATGGTTTAAAAATAATTGTAATAGATTTTGGGGTTAAGCATAACATTTTGTCTAGATTAGATAATTATGGTTGCTCTACGTATATATTACCTGCAACAACTTCATACACAGAAATTCAATCATATAATCCAGATGGTATTGTATTATCTAATGGCCCTGGAGATCCATCAGCTATAAAATATGCAATAAGAACTATAAAGGAAATTATAACTTATACTAACATACCTATATTTGGTATATGTATGGGACACCAAATAATAAGCTTAGCTTTAGAAGCGAAAACATTTAAGCTAAAATTTGGTCATAGAGGACTAAATCATCCTTCAGGCATTAAACAAAAGGCAGAAGTTACAAGTCAAAATCATGGTTTTGCCGTAACCAAAGAATCTTTAAATAATAAAACTATAAATATTACCCACTTTAATCTAAATGATTCTACTGTAGCAGCTATATTTCATAGTAAAAAACCAATATTTTCAGTGCAATACCATCCTGAAGCTAGCCCAGGACCACATGATTCAGACTATTTATTTAAATATTTTATTAGTTTAACTAAACAATTCAAACAATATAATAATTACACAAGTTCATCATCAAGCCAAATACTATGATTAAATAATGCTGCTATCACTTGTACACCTCTCAATTGATTAAATAAAGGCAAATGTCCATCAGGTGCATTAATACTCCAAATAAATTCACTTGGATATCTAAGTGGAATGCCGTTTTTATTCCATCCTATATGCAGCCAAAATTTTTCCCAATTACAATTATTGGATAACCAAATTTTTCGCTGTACTGAAAAACCAAACTTATTTCTAGAATAGATTCTCCATAATTTATCCAATGCATATAAATCTTCAGACGGAAGAGAAAAAATATCAGTAAAATATAACCAATTACGCTTTTCTTTTTGGTCTAAATGAGCTAACGAACAAAGATAAAATTGAGTAAGCTTATCTGCTTGTTGAAAATCATGCCTAATTAACAAATCTTGCAAAGGCTGATAATTAAACTTCAAGGAAGATTTCAAGTCTATAAGACCGAAAGAGAAATAAGAATTTAATCTTTTTTTTATTTCATCAATACTATTAAAATATAAAAACTCAAAGATTAAACCATCTAAAAATTCAGCATTTTGCTTTTTGAGTATACATCTATTAACTAACAAGTTTAATAGAGCTTCTTGACCGACTTTACCGGATTTTATGATATGCTCAATAATTTTTAATTGTTGTAACTTATCAGCACTAATATCTAAAAACGCCACCTCTTCTGAAACAATGGAATTATAATTAAGATCTTTCATAACTAAATTATACTAATACAGATTACAAGATTCACAGGAATATAATATATCATTTATATATTTTATCGCTATTTTTCCAAATTATCTATTGCTAAAATTATAATACGAATAAAAAACATTATTCCATTTACTAATATATTTATAAATACATATAATACAAGTCTTACTAAAACAAGCAAAAATTTTTCACATTTAGGAATTATAAAATCCTGTAGCTCTATTAAAGTAATTATTATCAGTTGTAAATATGATAGTTGAATAAAATCTTCTAATCTATAAGCATAAATGTATCTTGCAACTAAACCTTTATGACTAATTAAACATACCTTATACCGATTACTATAGATATATTTAGGTTGAATAAAATATAAGTATAATAAATTTTGGTAAAATAAGTTATTGCGAAAAGACGCTAAAGATCTAATAGAAACATACGATCTATTACATAATTTATTTTTTTTCAAAAATGTAATTATATTAGATAACGATTTCAGATTCTCTAATATCATAAAAACAGCCAAATTACTAATCTGTATCATTACATTTTCTAACAAAATTTCTACATGCTTTATTGGTGTATGTTTTTGATCAAATGCAAAAATATAATTATTTATATACATAGAACCAAAAATTAAATACGTTAACAAATTTTCTAATAACCACTTATACTCTAATAACGTAAATTGTAAATAAGCATATCTTTTACTTTGTATAAGAATAATAGAAGAACTGTCAACAGAACATTCTATCAAAAAATGAGCTACTACTTTTTGAATTAAATCATAAAAAATTTTATCTTTTAATATTTGAATACTGTGAAGACTTACATTTAACTCTACTAAATCTAAAACCAATATTTCTAACTCTACTAAAACAATGGAAAACAATTTATGCTTTATAGAATTACTTAGTATATCAGTGTATAGATAGTCTTTTGTATGATTAGATAAATTTTTAGAAAATTTTTGCTTTATATGGGCAAACAAATAAGCTACTTTATGATTAAGATATATTCCTTGCTTATAAGGCCAATAATTTACCATATATATTTCAATTTATTAATATTTAATAAAAGCTTATAGAATAAATATACTAATAAAAATATAAACCATTTATTTATTTTATAATTTGCTCATCTAAAAACTGAATCATAAAAATATTTATTACTATTAAGATATTATATCAATAATAATGATATAGTGACTTATAAAGCGATAAACCAAATTATATAATCAACACAAAATATATGCCTAAATACTATTTTGCAATTGCAAGCAGAAACTTTTTAATGAATGAGGAACCAATTGAAGAAGTCTTAAGAGAGAGAACTAACCACTATGAAAACATCAAAAAAGAAATAGACTTTTGGTTTATCACAAATACAGACCTATTAAAATCATTCAATTTAATATCTACACAAGCAAAATTAATAGAAGATTATGCTGCTATTATTTCACTAGATGCAAAATTTATTCAATGGTTAAAATTAAGAATTGGATTTGTATCAATAGGCAAATTTCAGTCCAATTATATTTTTTCACAAAATGTTAATTATCAATAAAGATTATTTATGCAACAGGTGTAACAAATAAAGTTAAAATCTCTTTACTAAATGTTTCAGCTGCCTTCGATTTATAGCGATTTGGATTAATAATTATTGATAACATACGTTTAATAGTAACATTTTCTATTTTAGCCCAATGTAGTATACCCAGCTCTAGCTCTTTCGCAATTGCAGATACAGAAACAAATGCAGCTCCTAATCCAGATTGTACTGCATTTTTAATAGCTTCTATAGAATTCAATTCCATTTCTATCTTAAACCTACTGCTATCAATATCGTGTTGAATCAAAATCTTATCAATTACTTTACGTATAGTAGATTGCGTATCAAGAGCAATAAATCTCAATCTATACAAATCTTCCTTTTGAATATCTGGTAATTTAGAAAAGATATGAGATGTAGGCAAAATAAGAGCTAACTCATCTTCTGCATATGAAGTTACTTGTAAAGTATCTTTCAGTTCACTTGGAACCTCTCCACCAATTACTGCTAAATCAACTTGACCATTAGCAACACTCCAAGAAATTAAACGAGTAGAATGTACTTGTAATTGAACATTAACTTGTGGATATCTCTGCCTAAATAAACCTATTAATCTAGGCATTAAATAAGTTCCCGTAGTTTGACTAGCACCAATAACTAAAGTTCCTCCTTGTAAATTTTGAACATCTTCTAATGCCCTGCAAGTTTCCTCACACAAAGCTAAAATTCTACCACCGTATCTTAACAACAAATTACCTGCTTCTGTTAAAGTTGCTTTTTTATTACTTCTTTCAAACAAAGGTATATTCAATTGTTTTTCTAAATTTTGAATTTGAAGGCTAATCGCTGGCTGAGATACATATAAACTATCTGCTGCACGCTTAAAACTGCCTTCTTTTATAATAGCTTTTAATATTCTTAATTGGTCCAAAGTAAAAGGCAAATCCCTCATATGAAAATAATAAATAAATACATCTTTATTATATTATGCAAATATAATAATGTTAAAAAGTTTAATACAATTTTTATTTATTAGAGAAGAAATTTGATGCATAAAAATATAATATTAATCAAGTATAATTATAACATAATAATTCCTTTATCATCACTCTTATAAAAGTATAATATAATTATATAAAAACTTAAGGAACGTAAGTATGGATATAAGACTTTTAATTGTGCTACTGCCTGTCTTAGCAGCTGCTTCTTGGGCTTTATATAATATTGGTAGGGTAGCTTTACAGCAATTCCGTAGTATGTAAAGTATAGTTTGTACTATCTTAAACATAAATAAACCAAAAGGAATCATATAATAATTATACATGATTCCTTAAAAACTAAAAAATCATAAAAAAAAGATCTCATATTCATATAAAAAATATGAATGTAATAAATAGATATATAATATACAATACAAATTAGAATTAATAAAATATTTTATGGCTGTACCTAAAAAACGCACTTCAAAATCTAAATGCAAATCACGCAAAGCAACATGGAAAAATAAAGCTTATGATGCTTATAAAAAATCTATTTCATTAGGAAAATCAGTAATTACAGGCAAAGCAAACAGTTTTATATATATACAAAAAGAACAAGAGAATAATTAATAATATAAATCATTATACTGAAATAATAACTGAAATACTATTTAAAACTAAATAATAAGGTATCAATGAAAGTTATCCATTTAAATAGTAATGATTTATTACTACAAAACACTAAAGCCTGCTTGTATTGTAAATTAAAAAACTTGAAAACAATTTGGCTTTTTAATTGTTGCGAAGGTTGTCAACATTATTTAATGAAGCAAAAAATCAAAATAAGCCAAGTATCTAAAATCATTATTACAGAAATGACAATATATAATATATCCGGACTACCAGGATTACTATCTAGTTTAAGTCTAAGCAATAAAAAAAACGCTGTACATATATACGGTCCAGCGAATTTAGCTAAATATCTAGAACTTACAAAAAAGTATTCAAAAACTAATTTTAGATACAATTTATATTTTCATCAATTAAAAACAAATTACATTATACAAGATGATCAATACCAAATATATTGTTTAAAAAAGCTTGCATGTTTTGAATTTATTATTACAATCCCCGACAATAAAGGTAGATTTAAATTAAAATATGCCAAACAATGGAATATAGAAATAGGTCCTTTATATGGTAAACTAAAAAAAGGACATAACTTTATTTTACCGGATGGTATATCAATAAATAGTAATCATTTTGTTGAACGACAAAAACAAAAGAATCAATTATCATTTTCATTAAGCAATAATCTATCAAAAATTCACCAACTTAAATATTCGAAAACATTAATTATTAAAACCTAAATTTAAAAGCTGATTTATTTGTTACTATTTTGCATTTGGGTTATTATATTATTAAACATTATTAAACTAAAAAGCTATTCACTTATGGTATATGCAATTATAGAAGCAGATGGTAAACAAATTTGGATAGAACCTGGTAAATATTATGATTTAAATTATATTCCAGGAGAACCAGGAGACTATATACAATTTAACAAAATTTTAGTTCTTAAACAGAATAACTATATCTATTTAGGAGAACCTTGTGTAGAATCTGTCGTTATAAAAGCAAAAATTATAAAGCATTTAAAAGGTAAAAAGATCATTGTTTTTAAAACAAAACCTAAAAAAAACTCTAGAAAGAAAAAAGGATATAGGCAAAAGCTTACAAGATTATTAATCGAAGGATTTTTACAATAATCCATTAAATTATAAAAATTATCTCTATAGAATTCATAATCTTATATTATATACTAAATCTATAAATATAAAATATGGCACATAAAAAAGGTAGTGGAAGCACAAAAAACGGTCGCGATTCTCAGTCACAAAGGTTAGGAATCAAAAAATACGGAGGACAATTAGTAACTGTGGGAAATATTATTGTTCGACAAAGAGGAAGCCGATTTAAGCCTGGACTTAATGTAAAATTAGCTAAAGATTATACTTTATTCGCATTGGCTGATGGAAAAATTATATTTAAAAAAAACAAAAAAAATCAAACAACAATTAGTATTATAACAAAAAAAATAGAATTATAATATATAAATTAACATAGTTAACAAAATCAGAATTTTTACCAATATAATTATGATAAATCAAACCTATATACTTTTGGTATAACGATGTTGTAAGAATGATAAAAAAAATAGTTATTTCTCACTACAATAATTTAGCAGCTATAGTAGAAAATAATAAAATTCAAGAAATTATTACAGTTAGTAATTTATATCAAGTAAATGATATATACATAGGTACTGTAGAAAAAATTTTTTCCAGTATCAATGCTGCGTTTATAAAGTTAAACAAATCTGGAAAAAGTGGCTTCATACATATAAATGATGTAAAGCCTCTGAAAAAAGGAAAACACATTAAAAACATAGAAGAAATTTTATCTATAAATCAAATTATTTTAGTACAAATTACAAAAGAACCAACTATATACAAAGGACCTAGATTAACAGCTAATATACACTTACATGGAAAATATCTTGTATTAATGCCTTTTTGTAATACTATTTGTATATCACATAAAATTTATGATTATAACGAACGTACATATCTTCATTCATTAGCTATTTTACTTAAGCCTGGTAAAATGGGTTTATTAATTAAATCATCTGCTCAAGGAATTCAAGAGGGTATTATACTGAATGATTTAGATCATTTAAAAAAACAATGGAATTTTATTGAAAAAGCAATCATAAATCATTCTTCACCATTATTATTATATAAAGATGAAGACTTAATTAAAAAAATTATTAGAGATTTTTATGACGATAACGTCACAAAAATAATAATTGACTCTAAAGAAGGGCTCAGCCGATTAAACTATTACCTGTATAAATGGAATTGTATATCAACATCAACTGATCAGAACACAAGCTTACAATTATACAATCAACAAAAATGCATATTAGATCAATTTCATATAAAACATGCTATAAATAATGCGCTTAAGCCAAAAGTTAAATTACCTTATGGAGGGCATATTATTATTGAAAGTAACGAAGCGCTAACAGTAATTGATGTGAATTCTGGATCATTCAATAAATCAGGCAATTCTAAGGAAGCTATTTTAAAAACAAATTTTTATGCAGCCATTGAAATAGCTCACCAATTGAAAATAAGAAACATCAATGGGGTTGTAATTATTGATTTTATTGATATGTCTTCACAAGGGGATCAATTGCAATTATTAGAACATTTTAGCAAATTATTAAAATTAGATAACGCTAAGCCACAAATAGTACAATTGTCAGAGTTAGGTTTAGTTGAACTGACTAGAAGAAGAAGAGGAAAAAGCTTACGGGAACTATTTATGAATGACAAAAATTTCCGTATCAATTCAACCGATAAAAAATTTGTTAAATTTATTGACAACAGTACAGAATATAGTAGAAGATATTATGATAAACTAAACACTTATAAAAATATTCAATATTTATTTTTTAATAAAAAATTTAAAAAACATTTAGTATTAAAAAAGAAATATTTTAAGCCAGGTAAAATATTTATAAACCAATACTTTGATTATATAGACAACATAAACCCTATTCAATTATTACGTCCTAAAGCTAATTATATTATTCCTTTACAACTATATTGTAAGTTAGTAGGCAATAAATTAAAAGTTATTTAAAATACAAAAAGTAATTACTTTTTGTATTTTATTAATTTAACTTATTGTAAAACAAGATCAAGATGAATTACATTGAACTCACTAGCCATTGATAGATGGAGCAACTAAAGATACTGGTAAAGAATTACTAGAAGCTAAATCTAGAGGGAAATTGTGAGCGTTACGTTCATGCATTACTTCCATACCTAAGTTAGCTCTGTTAAGAATATCTGCCCAAGTATTGATTACACGTCCTTGACTATCAACAACTGATTGGTTAAAGTTAAAACCATTTAAGTTAAAAGCCATAGTACTTACAGACATTGCTGTAAACCAAATTCCTACAACAGGCCATAATCCTAAGAAGAAGTGTAATGAACGCGAGTTATTAAAACTTGCATATTGGAAGATTAAACGGCCGAAGTAACCATGAGCTGCAACAATATTATATGTTTCTTCTTCTTGACCAAATTTGTAACCATTATTCGCAGATTCGTTCTCAGTTGTTTCACGAATTAAGCTAGAAGTTACTAAAGAACCATGCATAGCACTAAATAGAGAACCACCGAAAACACCTGCTACACCCAATTGATGAAAAGGATGCATTAAGATATTATGCTCAGCTTGGAATACAAGCATAAAGTTAAATGTACCAGAAATACCTAAAGGCATACCATCAGAGAAGCTTCCTTGTCCAATCGGATATACAAGAAAAACTGCTGCTGCTGCTGCTACAGGTGCTGTAAAAGCAACAGAGATCCAAGGGCGCATACCTAAACGATAGCTTAATTCCCACTCACGACCAATGTAGCAACAAACACCCAGTAAGAAGTGTAAAACAATTAGTTGATATGGTCCACCATTATATAACCACTCATCTAGAGATGCAGCTTCCCAGATTGGATAAAAATGGATACCAATAGCTGCAGAACTAGGTATAATAGCGCCAGAAATGATGTTATTTCCATACAATAAAGAACCAGCAACTGGTTCGCGGATACCATCTATATCAACTGGAGGTGCAGCAACGAATGCAATGATGAATACAGATGTAGCTGTTAATAACGTTGGAATCATTAAAACACCGAACCAACCTATATAAAGGCGGTTTTCAGTGCTTGTAATCCAAGTACAAAAACGTTCCCACAGGCTTGCGCTTTCGCGTCTTTCTAAAGTAGCAGTCATAATATTATAAGTGATTTAGGATAATTAAGGATACTTCCCAAGACTTTTTAAACTTGTTATCTATATTATTACTGTGACAAAGATAAATTGTAAAGATTCAATTAAAATAAATTATCAAAGTTCAGTAAGATTAAAAATTATAGAAATTATCATCATATAATAAATATGATAAAAAATTAGTGGTTGATTTTTTAAGATGTATATATAAAATTATAATATAGGCAAGCTATTACATTTATTTACAACTAATTTAAATAATAGAAAAACAAATATAAGATTATGTCACATTTCAGTCGTATAAAAACAAGTATAACGAATCTAAACATATTAAAACAAACTTTGAAAGATTTAAACCTTAAATATAGTATAAAAAAATCACATTTAGAAGATAGTAATGGCAATTTAGAATATGTAGATATGATTATCAAAAAAAATGATAAAAATATAATGGGTTTTTTATGGAATGGAAAAGAATATACATTTATAGCAGATTTTGACATATGGCAACATAATCATGATATATACCCAGAAAATATTATAGAAAAAATATTACAACAATACGCAATAAATTCTATTATAAAAGTAAGCCATAATCAAGGCTTTACAACTGTAGAAAAAGAAAAGTTACGAGATGGATCTATGAAATTAATAGTTCAAAGATGGAACTAAATAATATTATATTATCTATCTATATGCGGACAGAGAGACTTGAACTCTCACGAGATGATCTCACTAGATCCTAAATCTAGCGTGTCTACCAATTCCACCATGTCCGCTACAATAGAAATAAATATATTACAGCTACTGAACAAGTATATCAAAAAATACCATTAAAAACAAGTGGCATAAATGAGATAGAAAACAATTTATAGGTATTAATTAAACTTGCGATCTTATTTGTATTTTGGTATATTTACTTGTATAGTACTTCTATGTTCCTCAGTAGCTCAGTGGTAGAGCGGTCGGCTGTTAACCGATTGGTCGTAGGTTCAAATCCTTCCTGAGGAGTTAAGAAAACAAAATATACTAATTTTAATATAACATTAATCAAAAATAAAGAATGATATTAAAATACAACAATTATGCTTAATCTTCTTAATACAATTAACTATCAAATCGAACAAAAATTATTTACTGTACTAACGTCACAAATCAACCATGCTTATCCTATTATTTTCATATTACTTATATTTAGTGGCTTGTTAACAAGCTTTAATCCTTGTTTACTATCAATAATCCCTACCAGCTTATCATATATTTATGGAGAAAAACTCACAAATAAAAATAAAAGCATATTTATTTTAGGTATATTAAGTAGCATTACTTTTAGTGTTCCTATATTTCAAGTACTTCATAAAGAATATGAATATTTATTTCATATTTTTCCTATATTATCGCACATTATCACTATTATAATTAGCTTAAATTTATTACAAATATTCGAATTTAATAATAACTTTAATTTTATAAATAATTCATATCAAAAATTATCATTTATACCCTTATTATATAATTATATGACAGGATTTATTATAGGTATTAGTTCTACATCCTGCACAATACCTATATTATTAATTATAATATTTTGGATATCTTCTTGTAAATCTTGGTTTTTAGGCACTATATATACTTTGACATATATATTAAGTTATACATTACCTATTTATTTGATTATTAATAATAGTATCAAGTTTAATCAACTAAATAAATGGCCACCTATATGGAATAATATTACTTTGTTTAGTGGATGCATTATGTTAGGATATAGCATTTTTTCTCTACTCAATACAGTATTCACATAATATTTTTTAATAGAAAAGCAGAAAATAATCGATTATTTCATACAATTAAATAAATGTTTATCAAAATCTATACAACTAATCAATATGAAGAATATCTTATGGCACATATTTAAAAAACTTAGTACTTTAAGTTTATCTATAAGCTTACTGCTTATAATAGCTACGATAAGTATAATCGGGACAATTATTGAACAAAATCAAAATATTTCATACTATCAAATAAATTATCCTATAAACAATCAGTTATTACATTCTATAATTAACTGGAAAACAATCATAAGCTTAGGAATAGATCATATATATTCAAACCCATGTTTTATACTAATCTTAATTTTATTCTTTTGTAGCTTACTAACATGCACTTTTTCAAATCAATTACCAAGCTTGAAAAACGCTCGTAAATGGAAATTTTTACAACAAACTCGGCATATAAACAATAAAGCCTGTTTCGCAAAATTAGATAAGATATCCATGTGCAATATAATTTACAGCTTACATCATAATCATTACTATATTTTCCATAAAAAAAGAAGTCTATATGCTTACAAAGGATTAGCTGGCCGAATTGCACCTATTTTCGTACATTTTAGCATGATTTTAACACTAATGGGATCTCTAATTAGCTTATTAGGTGGATTTACAGCACAAGAGATGATACCTGAAGGAGAAATATTCCATATCAAAAATATAACTCAATCTGGATTTAATAGCAAAATACCAGATAATTTAACAGGAAAAATTAAAGATTTTGATATTAAGTACAATAAGGATAACTCGATACAACAGTTTTTATCAAATGTTATTATATATAACAATCAAGGCAAAAATATAAAGCAAAAATATATTTTTGTTAATTCACCATTAATATTTAAGGGTATTACTTTCTACCAAACTGACTGGAAAATAAGTAGTATAAGGCTAAAAATAGGTAACAGCAAAATTATCCAACAGCCAATTGTAAAACATAAAATCAATAATCAAATTTTATGGTCATGTGAAATTCCGATTAATACAAAAGCAAATATTATACTTATCTTAACTGGATTAAAGGACCAAATTTCCTTATATGATACATCAAATAATTTACTAATATCTACTAATTTAGATGAAAAAATAGTAATTAACAATACAACTTTACAAATCTTTGAAATAATGACAAATACAGGCCTACAAGTTAAAACAGATCCAGGAATTTTTATTACTTATACAGGTTTTTTTATATTAATGATAAGTATAGCTATTAGTTATGTTTCTTATTCTCAAATTTGGGCAACTGGTGTAATGCAAAGTATAGAGATAGCTGGTTTTACTAATAGGGCAACATTAATTTTTGAAGAAGACTTAATTAATATTCAAGAGATGTATATAAAACATGTATGGCTATAGCATAAAAATACTTACTATAATCATGTAGAATAAATATTAATTGAAACAATATATAATCAACGCTTTATTAAATGGTATAATATTATATTTTTTCCATATAGATTTAATGCAAAAATAAAATATACTTTTAATAAATAAAATCTTATTTGAAGAAAAGTATTCTGGAATATCAAATAATATATTATTATATCGTAATCATCATTTAGAATTTATCGTATTGTTAATTAAAAAAATGTAAAATAATCATATATATAATATTAGTTAATATAATATATAAAATATCTCTAGTTTATTCAATTTTACAAAATGATTCAACAAGATTAGATAATAAAATATAAAGAATTTTCAAGATCTTTTATTAATATAATTGTACTAAATATGTTTATCTTAATAAGTATTCGATAAAAAAGTTAATTCAAATAAATTTTTTAATAAGTATAAAAAACTTTATAATTTACTTTATGAAATTAAATATCCATAGATTTAATTTAATTTCACTATAAAGACTAATCTACATCTGATTAATCTTTAAATTTAGTTTTAATTGAAAGATATATAAATAAATCAATCAAAAAATACTAATATATAATAAAATTTTTGATTATTTCTTGTCCTTCAGTTGTCCATAAGCTTTCTGGATGAAATTGAATGCCCCTTAGTAATCTATATTTTTTATGACGACATGCCATAATATAACCATCATTTGTCCAAGCCGTAACTTCTAAATCATTAGGCAAACCTTGAGTATTAATAATTAGACTATGATAACGCGCTGCGAAAAAAGGATTAGGTAAACCATTGAACAAATCTTGAGAATTATGTAAAATTTGACTTAATTTGCCATGCATAGGATAATCTAGCTTAATAATTTCTGCACCATATATATAACCTATAGCTTGATGACCTAAACAGACGCCTAAAATAGGAATAGTTTTTGCATAAGAGCTGATTACTTGTAAAGATATACCTGAATTCTCAGGACTACCAGGGCCAGGTGACAAAACAATATGAGTTGGATTATATTTATCAATATAAGACAAAGATATCTCATCATTCCTAACAGTGCAAACAGATAAACCTAATTTACCTAAAGACTGCACTAAATTTTGTGTAAAACTATCATAATTATCAATAACTAAAATCATGGTTTTAATAGAATATATTTTCATTTTAAATAAATTACTTTATAAATGTACCTTCCGAAGGTGAACTTGCTATAGCTTTATCTTGTTTTGACATTCTGCCAGATAAATAAGAAATACGACCAGATATAACTCCTAATTTCATAGCTTCAGCCATATCTTGAGGCTTAGAAGCTTTAGCAACAGCCGTATTTAGTAATACTGCAGATGCTCCCATTTCCATAGCTTGACTAGCTTCACTAGCTGTTCCAATACCTGCGTCTATTATAATAGGTACTTTGGCATTATTTATAATAATTTGCAAATTGAAAAGATTTTGTAAACCTTGTCCAGAACCAATAGGGGAACCCAAAGGCATGATTGCAGAACATCCAACTTCTTCTAACTGTTTAGCCAAAATAGGATCTGGGCTTATATAAGGTAATACAGTAAATTTTTTATTGACTAAATATTCTGCGGCTTTTAAAGTACCATAAGGATCTGGAAACAAATATTCTGAATCAGAAATAACTTCTAACTTAACAAAATTATTATCTAACTGACCCAATTTTTTAGCCATTTCACGTCCTAAAACAGCAATTCTTATAGCTTCCTCTACTGTTTCGCAACCAGCTGTATTTGGTAAAAGCCACAATTTTTTCCAATTTAATCCATCTAATAAATTACTTTTACCTCTTAATTTCTTACTATATGCACGGCGTATAGCTACTGTCACGATAGAAGCATCGCTATTAATTATACTAACACTAGCCTCTTTTAAATTCTGATATTTACCTGTACCTAACATCAAACGAGATGTAAAAGATTTTTTATTAATTATTAGAGGCTTAGTTAAATGTAAATATGAAGATAATAGATTTCTTGACATTATTCTATTTCAATTAAATAAATAAAAATATTTGAAATGTTTTATTATTTTAGTGTAAAATCAATATATACTCCATATATTTTATAATAAGAGTTACATTGATAGTTAGTCAAAGAAAAACATCAATAAAATTTATATTCAAAATATAACTTTCTGCAACCACTATCGAAAATTACTATGCATCATCAATCAACTCTATTGATTATTATCATGCTAAGCACTTTTAGTACTATATTAATCAGCTTTATAATACGCTACTTATATTTATATATAGCAAAATCCTATAAAAATCATAATGTTAATAATATTACAGTAGTAGATCGTCTAAGTTCTATATTACCTTATTGGCTTCCGTTATTAGAAGGCTTACAAAACTTTGGTCAACAGATTTTGCCGGATTATCCTTTGAATATAATGCAAGTTTATAAAAAAACTTTAATGCCTTTAGTGATTTTTTATGTTACACACCCAACATTAGCTGTTATTATATTCTTTATACTATATTACTTATTTGTACGCAATAAAAGTCCCATACCAGATCGCCCATTTATTAGATTTAATGTTTTACAGTCTATATTATTATTTCTGATCAATTCTTTACTTGGAGCAACATTTCGAGCTTTACCTATAGAATTTAGAATGAGTTTATATGGACTTATGCTATGCAATACACTATTTTGGTTTGTTTTATCAACCATAATGTACTCTATTATTAAGTCTATTGAAGGAAAATATGCTAAAATACCAGTAATTTCTCAAGCTGTAAGAATACAAATTGACAATCAATTATAAGGCGATAGTTATGAATTTTAATAATTATGAAACAATCTATATATTAAAACCTAATATTACAGAAACAGAAAATTTAACTATAGTTAATCAATATAAATCATTAATTAAAAAACATGGTGGACAGAATATATCGGTTCAACATAAAGGCAGAAGACACTTGAATTACAATATCAAGTCTTATTACGATGGTATTTATGTTCAAATTAATTATGCAGCGAGTAGTAACTTAGTCAAGATATTAGAAAAAACTATGAATTTAAATGAACCAATTATAAGATATCTAACTATTAAAGATAATTGTATGCGTAATATAACAATATAGAATCAGGCTCAAATAATAATTTGATACAAGACTAGATCATATGATCTAGCTAATTATATTTAATAAAAATAATGCATAAGACATGAAAAAGTGCATGACCTGATAATATATATTCTATTCAAACTAATACAAACCACTTATTGCAAAAAAAGTAGAAAATAGTATATAAACATTATTTTTGTTGATGATAGAAGCTTAAAAGTATCATATAGTCTTGATACTGAGCTACCTTCCCAAAAAGCTACCTTTTCAGTATTATCGCCGCTACAGCGTTTAACAGCCAAGTTCGGAATGGATTGGAGTGGTTCCACTGCGCTATAAGAATCAAGACATAAATCACACTATTCCTGAATTACAATATATAAAACATTCGATCTATTAGTACGTCTCAGCTGAATATATTACTATACTTACACTTAACGCCTATCAAACGGTTAGTCTTACCGTGATCTTATCCATTTTCATGGAAAGAGTACTCATCTTAAGGTTGGCTTCCCACTTAGATGCTTTCAGCGGTTATCCTTGCCATACTTAGCTACCCAGCATTTACTGTTGGCACAATAACTGGTACACCAGAGGTATGTTTCTCCCGGTCCTCTCGTACTAAGGAGAAATCCTTTCAATACTCTAACGCCTACACCGGATATGGACCGAACTGTCTCACGACGTTCTGAACCCAGCTCGCGTACCGCTTTCATGGGCGAACAGCCCAACCCTTGGGACATACTACCGCCCCAGGATGCGATGAGCCGACATCGAGGTGCCAAACCTCCCCGTCGATGTGAACTCTTGGGGGAGATCAGCCTGTTATCCCTAGAGTAACTTTTATCCGTTGAGCGACAGCCTTTCCACTCAGCACTGTCGGATCACTAAGGCCGACTTTCGTCTCTGCTCGACTTGTAGGTCTCGCAGTCAAGCTTCCTTATACCTTTATACTCTACGACTGATTTCCGACCAGCCTGAGGAAACCTTTGCACGCCTCCGTTACCTTTTAGGAGGCGACCGCCCCAGTCAAACTGCCTACCTGAAACTGTCTATCGGCCAGCTTATGGCAATCAATATTAGAATCCTAGTTTAATTAGAGTGGTATCTCACTAGCGGCTCATATACATCCGCAAATATATAATCTTTGCCTCCCACCTATACTGCACAAATTAAACCCAAATTCAATTCCAAACTACAGTAAAGCTTCATAGGGTCTTTCTGTCCAGGTGCAGGTAGTCCGCATCTTCACAGACAATTCTATTTCGCCGAGTCTCTCTCTGAGACAGTGCCCAAATCGTTACGCCTTTCGTGCGGGTCGGAACTTACCCGACAAGGAATTTCGCTACCTTAGGACCGTTATAGTTACGGCCGCCGTTCACCGGGGCTTCAGTTACCAGCTTTGTTTTACAACTAACCGATTTCTTTAACCTTCCGGCACTGGGCAGGCGTCAGCCCCCATACGTTGTCTTGCGACTTTGCGGAGACCTGTGTTTTTGCTAAACAGTCGCTTGGGCCTGGTTATTGCAACCCTACAAGGGTACCCCTTCTCCCGAAGTTACGGGGCTATTTTGCCGAGTTCCTTAGAGAGAGTTATCTCGCGCCCCTTGGTATACTCTACCTACCTACTTGTGTCAGTTTAAGGTACAGGTATTTATTGCTTGAGATATATCGAGCTTTTCTTGGAAGTATGGCATTAATCACTTTAGCAACTTATTGCTTTGTACTCACTTCTTAGCTCTAGATGTTTTCTCCATCTTTCTTCACCTTAAAAGTTTAAACCGGTAACCAACATCCGGCTGATTTAGCCTTCTTCGTCCCTCGTTATCAACAATAAATAGTACAGGAATATTAGCCTGTCATCCATCGACTACGCTCTTGAACCTTGCCTTAGGCCCTGACTTACCCTTCGCGGACGAACCTTCCAAAGGAAACCTTAGGTTTTCGGGGCATTGGATTCTCACCAATGTTTTCGCTACTCAAGCCGACATTCTCACTTCTGCTTCGTCCACATCCGCTTTCGCTAATGCTTCAACCTTTTGCAGAACGCTCCCCTACCGATGATAAAACATCCCACAGCTTCGGCAAATTACTTAGCCCCGTTCATTTTCGGCGCAAGATCACTAAACCAGTGAGCTATTACGCACTCTTTAAAGGATTGCTGCTTCTAAGCAAACCTCCTGGTTGTTTATGCATTCTTACTTCCTTTATCACTTAGTAATTATTTAGGGGCCTTAGCTGATGGTCTGGGCTGTTTCCCTTTTGACAATGAAGCTTATCCCCCACTGTCTCACTGATTGACTACACACTTAGTATTCAGAGTTTGCATCGATTTGGTACCGCTCTCGCAGCCCGCACCGAAACAGTGCTTTACCCCTAAGCTATAGCATCAATCGCTGCGCCAAAACGCATTTCGGGGAGAACCAGCTAGCTCCGGATTCGATTGGCATTTCACCCCTAGCCACAGCTCATCCGCTGATTTTTCAACATCAGTCGGTTCGGACCTTCACTTAGTGTTACCTAAGCTTCACCCTGGCCATGGCTAGATCATCCGGGTTCGGGTCTGTAAATAGTGACTTACGCTCT